GAGAAACTGGTCTTCCCAAAAGAAAAATTTTGAGAAAGCTATTGCGTCATGCATCAGATATTCTGATGATAACGTGGCACATAAAAGCTAGCTTCGTATTTGAAGAAAATCTTCAAAGCGACGTGCTCTCTTGTTTTCGAGGCAATCGTAGATTGCTCGAAGAAACCACCGAGGGGGTATAGCTCAGTTGGTAGAGCGCTGCCCTTGCAAGGCAGATGTCAGCGGTTCGAGTCCGCTTATCTCCACCAAAGCAAAAATATTTTTGTTTTGGAACACTTTTTTATATGTTTTTGCATAAAAAAAGATCTCAGATTTTCTGAGAAATATCTTAGATTGATGCGTGGCTGGTACAAAGTTTTACTTTGCAACACTACACAAAAGATCTAAAAAGGTCAAATGACTTAAAGCGTAGGGTGGATACCTAGGCACCTAGAGACGATGAAGGGCGTGGAACCGACGAAACGCTTCGGGGAGCTGGAAACGAGCATTGATCCGAAGATTCCCGAATAGGGCAACCTTATTTACTCTCTCCTGAATTCATAGGGAGAGAAGAGTCAACTCAGTGAACTGAAACATCTTAGTAGCTGAAGGAAAAGAAAGCAAAAGCGATTCCCTGAGTAGTGGCGAGCGAAACGGGAACAGCCTAAACCACTAGTTTTCTAGTGGGGTTGTGGGAAAACAAAGTAATACCTAAAAGAAATTTTAAACGAAGCAGCTGAATCCTGCACCAAAGAGGGTGAAAGTCCCGTAGTTGAAAAAACTTCTTTTAAGTCTGTCTCTCGAAAGAGAATGACAATTTGTTTATCCCGAGTAGTATGGGACACGTGAAATCCCGTATGAATCAGCGAGGACCACCTCGTAAGGCTAAATACTCCTAGGTGACCGATAGTGAAGTAGTACCGTGAGGGAAAGGTGAAAAGAACCCCTGTAGGGGAGTGAAATAGAACATGAAACCCTATGCTGACAAACAGTGGGAGGCATTTTAATGCTGACCGCGTTCCTGTTGAAGAATGAGCCGGCGACTTAGAAGGAGTGGCAAGGTTAAAGATACGTATCTGGAGCCGAAGCGAAAGCAAGTCTGAATAGGGCGCTACAAGTCACTTTTTCTAGACCCGAACCCGGGTGATCTAACCATGACCAGGATGAAGCTTGGGTAACACCACGTGAAGGTCCGAACCGACCGATGTTGAAAAATCGGCGGATGAGTTGTGGTTAGGGGTGAAATACCAGTCGAACTCGGAGCTAGCTGGTTCTCCTCGAAATGCGTTGAGGCGCAGCGGTTCGCGAGGCTGTCTAGGGGTAAAGCACTGTTTCGGTGCGGGCGGCGAAAGCTGTACCAAATCGTGGCAAACTCTGAATACTAGATACGCTATTCTCGAGCCAGTGAGACAGTGGGGGATAAGCTTCATTGTCAAGAGGGAAACAGCCCAGATCACTAGCTAAGGCCCCAAAATGATCGTTAAGTGGCAAAGGAGGTGAGGATGCAGAAACAACCAGGAGGTTTGCTTAGAAGCAGCCACCCTTTAAAGAGTGCGTAATAGCTCACTGGTGGAGCGTCCTTGCGCCGAAAATGTCCGGGACTAAATGATCTGCCGAAGCTGTGGGATATTTTTTTAAAAATATCGGTAGAGGAGCGTTCTGCTCTAGGGTGAAGCATGTATGTAAGTACGTGTGGACGAAGCAGAAGTGAGAATGTCGGCTTGAGTAACGCAAACATTGGTGAGAATCCAATGCCCCGAAAACCTAAGGATTCCTCCACTAGGTTCGTCCATGGAGGGTGAGTCAGGACCTAAGGCGAGGCCGACAGGCGTAGTCGATGGCAAACAGGTTAATATTCCTGTACTACTTTATATTTGGTACCGAGGGACGGAGCAGGTAGAATAGAGTCGTTATCGGATTTCGATGGAAATTCTCGAGGTGATGAGAGGTAGAAGAAAAACTATCCTTGAGCTGAGAAATGATCCGTACAGACTCTTTGAGTTTGTATTCTTACCCTATCATACTTCCAAGAAAAGCTCGTACTACCTATAAATATAAAGTACCTGTACCGTAAACCGACACAGGTAGGTTGGTAGAGAATACCAAGGGGCGCGAGATAACTCTCTCTAAGGAACTCGGCAAAATGACCCCGTAACTTCGGGAGAAGGGGTGCCCTCTGAAAAAGAGGGCCGCAGTGACCAGGCCCAGGCGACTGTTTATCAAAAACACAGGTCTCCGCAAAGTCGTAAGACAACATATGGGGGCTGACGCCTGCCCAGTGCCGGAAGGTTAAGGAAGTTGGTTAGGGTTTCCCGAAGCTAACGACTGAAGCCCCGGTGAACGGCGGCCGTAACTATAACGGTCCTAAGGTAGCGAAATTCCTTGTCGGGTAAGTTCCGACCCGCACGAAAGGCGTAACGATCTGGGCACTGTCTCGGAGAGAGACTCGGTGAAATAGACATGTCCGTGAAGATGCGGACTACCTGCACCTGGACAGAAAGACCCTATGAAGCTTGACTGTAGCTTGAAATTGGGTTCGGGCTTTTCTTGCGCAGACTAGGTGGGAGGCGTTGAAGGGAGACTTTTGGGTTTCCTGGAGCCAACAGTGAGAGACCACTCTGGAAGAGCTAGAATTCTAATGGCGTTCCTTGAAGCAGGACGCTTGACAGTTTCAGGTGGGCAGTTTGACTGGGGCGGTCACCTCCTAAAAGGTAACGGAGGTGTGCAAAGGTTCCCTCAGGCTGGACGGAAATCAGCCGGAGAGTGTAAAGGCAGAAGGGAGCTTGACTGCAAGACCTACAAGTCGAGCAGGGGCGAAAGCCGGCCTTAGTGATCCGACGGTTCCGTGTGGAAGGGCCGTCGCTAAACGGATAAAAGTTACTCTAGGGATAACAGGCTGATCTTCCCCAAGAGTTCACATCGACGGGAAGGTTTGGCACCTCGATGTCGGCTCATCGCAACCTGGGGCGGTAGTACGTCCCAAGGGTTGGGCTGTTCGCCCATGAAAGCGGTACGTGAGCTGGGTTCAGAACGTCGTGAGACAGTTCGGTCCATATCCGGTGTAGGCGCCGGAGTATTGAGAGGAGTCTTCCATAGTACGAGAGGACCTGGAAGAACACACCTCTGGTATACCAGTTCTCCTGCCAAGGGGAAACGCTGGGTAGCCATGTGTGGAGTGGATAACCGCTGAAAGCATCTAAGTGGGAAGCCCACCTCAAGATGAGTACTCCCTATGAGGTCACGGCAAGACCAGCCGGTTGATAGGCAGTAGGTGTACGCCTCGTAAGGGGTTTAGCTGAGCTGTACTAATAGACCCATTGATTTTGACCTTAACAAAGTGAAGATTTGAATTTTTTCAAAGTCTTAAAAAAAAATAAGCGCTTAAACCACCACTAGGTGGTTTGAGCACACGCTTTGGTATTGTTCGGTTTTTTAAATCGAACAATACTCTTACCTAGTGTTCGAGCTTCTATGGAACCACCTTATCCCATCCCGAACTAAGAAGTGAAACGTAGAAGGAACGAAGATACTGAGAGGGAGGCCTCTTGGGAAAATAGTTTAATGCTAGGTAAAACAAAATAAACTCAATTACAATTTTAGGTATAGAAAAAACATATAGCTATCTTATTGTTATATCATTAGACTCATATCTGATATACGACGCAATGGGAGTTTATTCCATTTTCAAATCTAAACAAATTTAGTTATTTTTAATCATTATTTTTTTCTATTTATATCAATAATTTGAAAAAATCGTTTTAAATAAAACTAATCAATACATCCGAATAAATCAACCTCGTTTTGAGGTTCAATTTCAAATCAAACGAAAAAGTTATTACTTTTCTGTCTATTTGTCATTCTTTGATTCATATTTCGTTATTTTCGCTTGTGTAGTTTTGCTTTCTATTAAGCCAATGCAGGCTATGCCTGATTGCGATCTCTGATCGCCAATGAAATTATTTTTGAAGAGTAAACTTCTACAAAATATTTATAATGCCTTTGGTCGGACTCGAACCGACACGTCGTAAGACACCAGTTCCTAAAACTGGCACGTCTACCATTCCGTCACAAAGGCAAGGATTAATTTTGGAATTCTTCTAAAGATATTATACTTGATTCGCGATGAATATCAAAAATTTTATTTTAAAAATAAAAGCTTTTTTTAGGAAAAATTCTCCAGAAAGTATAAAAAAGATTCCAACGGGTCTGGCTTTAATTTTCTTGTCCTTTACATTTGGTAATTTTTTTGGGTTAGGGTTCAAGCTACTGAACTGGCCCGCAAAATCTCTTTTTGTTCCTTTGATTTTTGTTGAAATCATCAGTTTTTTTATGTATTCAAAAGCCTTAGGACCTCAAAAATTTTTATTGACTAAAAACTTGAATTTCATTAAATTCGGTTTCTTAATTGGAATATTTGTCGAAGCTTTTAAAGTTGGCAGTTAAGAACGGTTGTGTAGTGTTGCAAAGTCAAACTTTGTACCAGCTACGCATGAAATTTTATACGCACTCAGAAAAGAATGCGTATAAAATTTCATGCCAACTTTAATATGCAAGACCCATACTTCGTGTTGTTTCTGCGCCTAGATAGACACGAACACTAAGAAAATCAGTTGGGCATGCAGATTCACATCGTTTACAACCAACACAATCTTCTGTACGAGGGGCAGAAGCAATTTGACTTGCTTTACAGCCATCCCAAGGAACCATTTCTAAAACATCCGTAGGACATGCACGTACACATTGAGTACACCCGATGCAGGTGTCATATATTTTTACCGTATGAGACATGATTAAAAACTCCAATAATTACTTTATAAAAATAGCTTCGCTCTAAAATACTTGTCTATTTTATAAATATATTGCATTCATGTGTAAGATTAACTATAAATTTATACGTATTATACTAAAAAAACGTATAAATTCAAGGCTTTTTACTTATATCTCCCCAGGTAGGACTTGAACCTACGACCAATCGGTTAACAGCCGATCGCTCTACCACTGAGCTACTGAGGAATTTAGTAAAATTTTATCAAAAATGCTTAGGATTGTAAACCCACTTACCTCGAAATTTTATTGAAGAAATATTCGTTTTGTCACAGAATGTTAAAAACATTTTTTACACATTCTGTAACGGAAGGAAATACTAAAAAAAACTAGCGAAGGACAAAAAGAGACTTCTTAAACAATTTTAAATGGGATTTCTACCGGTTGATCGAACTCTTCTTAATTCGGAAATTCTCAGATATCCAAGGCATTGAAAATGCTTGCGGTGCAACCGCCAAGGCTAGCGACTCCACGCTGGCGCATCGGGCAAAGCCCCCAAGGGCATTGAAAATGCTTGCGGTAAAACCGCCAAGTTATCTTTATGTGTTTGGAAAAAGAGAAAATTTTGAGAATTTTTGTTGGAATTCTTCTAAAATTTGAGTTTTAGATTGCGTTCCATCGATTGTTAAAATTTTAATTTCACGCTTTGCTAAAAATTGAAGAAATTTTTTATGATAAAGGTCTAACTTTGTTAAATACGCTAAATCAATAGTGTTTTCACATGGTCGATTCCGTATTTGAATTCGTTGTAAACACTCACTTGGCTGTGTATCAACATAGACCACTAAATTGGGAAAAATATTATAACGTTCCCAAATTAATTCGAGTTGATCAAATTCTCTTGTATTTAAAATTCCCTCATCTCGAAGGAGTGTGGCAAATACTAAAAACCCAGATGCGGTTGATCGTTCTGAAAAAGACAGGCCTTTTTGTTTATGTGATGGCTGAAAACTAAATAAAACTTCAAGCTGAAACACAAATGAATATTTTTTTTGGTCTGTATAGTATTCATCAAGAAATTTCCATTCATTTACTGGTTCGAAAAAAATAGGATATGGATAAATTTGATTTAAGCTTTGTAAGAGAGTGGTTTTTCCACTTCCAATATTTCCTTCAATTGAGATCAAATATCGAGAATTTCCCGAGGAATCAAAAAGGTTTTTCGATGAAATGGTCATACTAAAATCGTATTTATTTGAAATATAAATCTTTTTTTGTTCAGATAAAAAGCCCCAAGACTTTTTGGTTCCTGTGCGTTTTTGCGACACTTGACCATCAAAAGTACTTTTGATGCATCATAAAATACTCGTATTTTATGCAACATCAGATTTTACTTTGATGCATGGCACATAACACCTGGACAGCGCAGCTGTTGCAGCGTGCGAAGCACGCCAGGGTATATTTTCAGCGAGTGCGCCGCTTTATCATAAAATTACAAAACAATTTTATGCACGGCACAAATGAGACGAAAACCTGGCGACCAAGCAGCACAATGGATGTTTGCGGTCTTTGACTGCCAACGAAAGATTTTTTCACTATAGCCAGTATACTAGTTTTTTGTTTAAGAAACAAATTTGGGAGATATTCTCAAAGTGATTGTAGAATCCTTAAAACGAGATAAACTAAATCCAGATCATGTTTGAACTTTACGACCTCTTATCTTTCACGTATAATAACATCGAGGAAATTTTTTTAAATTTCAAAAGAGTAGTGCTAAAACAAAAACACAAAATAATAAATGGTAAGCGTTCATTAATTGGATTGCTTTTTGTTGTATCGCTAGAGTTGGGCCGCAAAGCGGCGCACTGGATGTAAAGTGAAACTTTGTAAGGCTACATACTGCTAGGCAAAAAGATGAAATACTATAGAACTGATCATTCATGTTAACCAACTCCGCTCTTATTCCTTTCTGCGAAGCTTAGCCTCGCTGCCCACGTTATGTGAAGAAATTTCAATTCTTTTGAAATGAAAGCTCATCTCGGAAAAAATTTTGATAATATCATCCAGAAGAAAAAAGTAAAAGGAGAGTTTTATGGCTACACCGAAAAAACGAACATCAAAAACTAGAAAAAATTTACGAAAATCTCAGTGGAAGGCAAAAGCGACAATTGAAGCGAAAAAAGCTCTTGCCACAGCAAAAATGGTTTTAAATTCATTAGCAAAAGAATCTGCTTCCGATGATTAACCTATTGCGCCGTTTATGCAAATGGAAACATCTGTGTCTTTCCTAATGCGAAGCGCAGCGTTGGGCCCCTTTGGGGGCTTTGTCCGCAATGGGGCACACGCGTTGCCTATAGTCCAAGATTGCTTGCGATTTCACCTACCGTAAGGAACGACACAAACAATACAATACATGCGCCGCTTCGCGGCACAACGCAGATCATAATTCTGAAAAATATCTAAACTCAAAAACTTGATATGGCTCTCGAAAAATCCCCATTCCAGTCGCGTATTTTTCAATCATTAAGAAAACTTACCCAATCACCACTTTTAGTGAGAATTTTGTTAAGCACGTATATTTTGTTTTTACTCGTGTTGCCATTAAGCGCTCTTATTCTAGTTCTCTTAAGAAACAATTGGAATGATATTCTTGAACGAGCTTTTGATCCTATTGCAATTGGAGCATATGGTTTAACACTTAAAATGGCCTTTTTAGCCGCTTTCTGTAACACTTTTTTTGGGTTTTTGATTACATGGGTGTTAACTCGATATACTTTTGTAGGGAAAAAATATGTTGATGCTGCAGTTGATCTCCCATTTGCTCTTCCAACATCCGTTGCAGGATTGACATTGAGTACTGTGTATGGAGACCATGGTTGGATTGGAAGTTTTTTTCATAAATATAATATTCAAATTGTTTTTACACCTATTGGTGTTTTCCTTGCCATGGTTTTTGTTTCATTTCCATTTGTAATTCGAACATTACAACCAGTTTTTCAGGAACTAGAACTGGGTCTTGAAGAAGCAGCTTGGTCTCTTGGTGCTACCGAATGGCAAACATTTTCTCGAATTCTTTTTCCAACCTTATGGCCAGCGCTTCTTACCGGATTTACTTTGAGTTTTTCACGGGCATTAGGTGAATTTGGGTCAATCGTGATGATTTCTTCCAATTTACCCTTAAAGGATTTAGTTGCTTCAGTTCTGATTTATCAATCATTGGAACAGTACGATTATTTAGGGGCTTCGGTTATTGGAAGTGTTGTTTTACTTATTGCTTTAATCAGTTTGCTTTTTCTGAATATCCTCCAAACATTCATGACACGAACTCAATAATAAAAAATATAATAGTATCATCAATAGATGAATAATCATAAATTGTAGATTCTTGACTTTATCAAAGCATATGAATCATCATCTTTGATGAAATCGGAGAAATCTTATGCGCCTTACATAAAATTGGTTGTGTTGCTAGCACAAAGTTTTACTTTGGGACGCAACGCAGTCGAACAATTTTATGATAAAGCGGCACAACGCATGCTTTGCATGGTTGCGTTTTTCGAACGCCAACGCAAGCGACGCGTCTGTGTTGTTTGTAATAAACAACGCAATGCAATCAAAGATTGCCAACGGTTTTTGAACCAAAAGAAAAGAGAAAAACATCAAATGCGAGATGTAATTTGAGTGCTCGTGCGTCGAATGACACAACACTTCTTTTCAATTTTAAAATGTATAGAAAAAAATACTTCATTATGTCAGTAGTCTCATTTATTCGTGATTATGCTGAAGTGTTAAATAACTTAAGTGACTCTTTTCACGGTGAAGTTTCCTTTGGAGACTTCCTAAAAGAAACGGGTGTATATCTTTTGAAAACACTTCAATCCTTTTTCCTATATCTTGGGAGTTTTCGCTGGGTTCAGGATTTTACATTGTTACCCATTACAATTCCACAAGTATCAACAGCAATTATTAAAGAAAAATTTTTTTTAGAAGGGTCATCATCTCCTTTTTTAAATTTTTTAGAAATCCCAACGTTTGGTCAAAATAGTTTTGTTCTTGGTTTTGTCAATAGTCTATTTCTCACGCTTCCGATTTCAGTTATTCATATTTTAACCATTCGACGGTTATATATTAAAGGAATTCCATCCGCGTTGTTTTCCATCGCTGGCTATCTTCTTGGTCAATTGTTTTTTCTTACCTCTGTTATTTTTGGTTTAAGAACAATACTTACGCCTTGGTTTAGTTTAGAACCCTTTAATTATATACTTGGTTTGATTCTGTTATTTCGAATCATTTATACAATGACGCAAGAAAGTCTGCGTCAGATCGACACTTGGAATCATCCTCAATATAAAGAATTTTTTATCACAAGTTTTCTTGTTGCATGGTGTGAACAAACCTCAATTTTTCAATATTTGGGAAATTTAAATTTAGGCCCAACGGCGAGTTTACTGGAAACAATTAGTTTTTCGAGTGGAATTGAACACATCTTCTATCTTGTTGGAATTCTTATTGGGTGTCTCTTTTTTACCGCTTTTTGGGGAATCCTTTTTTTACAAATTAAAAATTTATTTATCACCTATACCCCTTTGTTTTTAACGAAATTTATTCGAACGGTGAATAGTGGAAGTATTGTACTCGCAATCGCGTTGAGTTTGAGTTCTATCCCTTTTTACGGTTTCGATTATTTAGTCACAGGGCCACTTGGTTTCGTTTCCCAAGATGCTGTGTTTAAAAACACGGTTTTGGATCAATATAATGTCAAAGATTTTGTCACCGGATTAGGAGGGGCGAGTCAATTGGAGACTCTTGATTTGGATATAAGTCCTTTTGATCGAGGTCGATATGGTTTAGTCCCTGAGCGTGACCTCCCTTTCGATTTCGAAGATTTACGGTATCGAGGCGAAGCCGCATGGACAAACCGTTCCGATAATCTATCGAGCATGGGAGATTCTCGAGCAACAAGTATCCGTTCTAAATTTCTAAAAGAGAAAGATCCGGCAGAAAGGCTGAAAAAACAAACGCAAACCAAAACCACCATTTTACCAATCATTTCAAAATTTGAAACAGGTTCTCAGAACGATCCCAGTTATACTAGTGATCAACGACTTCAAGATTGGTACACGGGCGAATTATTGGACTCTCGAGAAGATAATAATGAAGATCAAGCATTGTCGACCCTTTTCCAGGATACTCAAGACACCAGTTTTCCGCTAGATTTTTTCAACACAATAAACACAAGTCCTGATGCAAAAGACAATCTAGATTTAAAAATTAAACAAAAATATTATTCAAATTTTGTGTATCGCAATTTATTAAACGCGGAGATAGATCTATTCCTAATGCGACAACCGAAAGAATTTCGTTTGCACGGTACAGAGGAATTAGATTTATATACAAAACGCCGTATGATACAAAGCTACTATGATTCACTGCGTGATTACTCCAAATTACCATATGCCGAAGAATTCGAAGATTTTTTTGATGGCACAAAAAGTTTTAGTAATAAAGTATATAATCAACAATTTAAAGGGACCTTACGTTCCGTGTGTCGCTTATTTTCTTTAACTACCGATCCCGATTCGAGTACCAAATCAAATCAAGTGGTTTTAAAATACGATCAACCGTTATATACATTCTCTTCAAAAGGAAAAACTCAAGCTTTTTCAGCCTATCATGAAGAACTTGAATCAGCTGCGTCGCAAAGCGGCACAACAAAAGAAGCTGATATTCAAAATCCTCTTGGAGAACAGCTCCGCAGCCCTTTACGCACTGAGAAAAAATCTTTAGTAGCTTTCGATACTGTTTTTTCTGGTCCTTTGTATACAGGTTGGGATGAAACTTTAAGAAAATTTGTGATTACGAATAAGTATCTTCCACGAGAGAATGCTGGCTATAAATTTCAATTCAAACCAGAACTTAAATCGAAAATCCGAGGAAAAGCTCCAGTTAGACAAGGCCCGCAAGGTTCAACGATTCGTTTTACAACATGGCCATTGAGCGAGGATATTTTAGCTCAAGGAAAATCTAAATCTTCGATACCATTTAGTATTTTATATGATCCAAACCCAGATATTGAGGACAATGAAAATCTTCAAAAATCAGGATTGTCGACAGTGCCAGCAAATTGGGAAACACGAATCCGAAAAACGAATTCAGGAAAAATTTACGACAATATATTTGATTATTTGGCTCCAAAACACGGTGGTTTTTTATGGCCAGGCACTCAAAAACCTAAACTTGATTTTCTTTTTAATAGAACCAATGGCGGTTAACAACCGCAATCATGCGATTGTGTAGCTGGCACAAAGTTTTACTTTGGGACGCTACGCAATGCATACAATGTGTTGCGCCGTGCATAAAGATGAAGGGGCACAGTCGGGCACTAGATCTTCTGGTGACAAGTAGGGAAAAAAAGGGGCAAAACAAAATTAAGTAACTTAATAAGTTCGGCTTGTTACTTTCGAATATACGTTTTTGTCTGCTATACTAAAACTAACAAATTGAATCAAACCAATTTTGAGAAAAATTCCTTGTTAGGAAAAAAATACAAAAGGTTTTAATTATGACTGCAATTTTAGAAAGACGTGAAAGCGCTAGCCTTTGGGCTCGTTTTTGTGAGTGGGTTACTAGCACTGAAAACCGTTTATACATCGGTTGGTTTGGTGTTTTAATGATCCCTACACTTTTAACTGCTACTTCAGTATTCATCATCGCTTTTATCGCTGCACCTCCAGTAGATATCGATGGTATCCGTGAGCCAGTATCTGGTTCATTATTATACGGAAACAACATCATCTCTGGTGCTGTAGTTCCAACTTCAAACGCGATTGGTTTACATTTCTACCCAATTTGGGAAGCTGCTTCTCTTGATGAGTGGTTATACAACGGTGGTCCTTACCAACTTATCGTTTGTCATTTCTTCTTAGGCGTATGTTCTTACATGGGTCGTGAGTGGGAACTTTCTTTCCGTTTAGGTATGCGTCCTTGGATCGCAGTTGCTTACTCTGCACCAGTTGCAGCAGCTACAGCTGTATTCATCATCTACCCAATCGGTCAAGGTTCATTCTCTGATGGTATGCCATTAGGTATTTCTGGAACTTTCAACTTCATGATCGTATTCCAAGCTGAGCACAACATCTTAATGCACCCATTCCATATGCTTGGTGTTGCTGGTGTATTTGGTGGTTCATTATCCTCAGCTATGCACGGTTCACTTGTAACTTCTTCACTAATTCGTGAAACTACTGAAAACGAATCAGCTAACGCTGGTTACAAATTCGGTCAAGAAGAAGAAACTTACAACATCGTTGCTGCACATGGTTACTTCGGTCGTTTAATCTTCCAGTATGCTTCATTCAACAACTCTCGTTCACTACACTTCTTCTTAGCTGCTTGGCCAGTTGTATGTATTTGGTTCACTGCTTTAGGTATTTCAACTATGGCATTCAACCTTAACGGTTTCAACTTCAACCAATCAGTTGTAGATTCACAAGGTCGTGTAATCAACACTTGGGCTGATATCATCAACCGTGCTAACCTTGGTATGGAAGTTATGCACGAGCGTAACGCTCACAACTTCCCATTAGATTTAGCAGTAGTTGAAGCTCCAGCTATCAACGGTTAGTCTGATGCGTAGTATTCTCAATCTTATTGAGAAATCTATACAAACATCTTCCTGTTAGTCATTTCGAACACGGTCAATCCGTGTTCGAAATCAAAAAAATCTTCAAAAATCGTAAGCCTTCTGCAAGGTATAGTTTCACTGCCTTTTAATCGATTTTTTGCTTAACATAAAGCACTAAACGTAATTATCAGGGAATTTTTATACCAATTTTCAATTACTAACTTTATCTTTTTTTAATTACATCCAGTTGGGTTTGAACCAACGGTGTTCTTTCGAAATCGCATTATGAGTGCGATGCAATCGACCTCTCTGCCATGGATGCTATGCGCCGTGCGCTGCTTAGTAAAACTACGTATAAGAATAGAAGCTATGCGCTTTTTTTTATCGGATATCTAAAAATTAATTTTTTTACAAAAAATACGACTGAAATTACAATTTTATTGTATCATTTTTATATTTGAAACTCAAAAACTATTTGAAAACAGGGGTGATATAAAAACGATGAGAAATTTATTCAGTGAAGAAGAAATTAATTAGATGCTGTCCACAACCTGGAATTGCTTTTTTACGATATCCTAAAGCGGTTCGAATAAGTTCATACTGGGGTTTTATGTACGGATGGACTTTAATCACAGGTTCTTGATCCTCGCACCCTGGTAAAGTATAGCGAATATTGAGCGTTTTCCCCTCCCAAACGTTTTCGATGCCTGTGGTGTTTTTCTCTTTAAGGCGTCTCGCCGCTGCTTCTGTTTTTGGAAAGAGCGATTTGATCTCCGTATCTTTTACCTGTGATTCGTATGCTTGTTCGATATTTTTAAAATGAGTAATCAAAGGCAAATCGGTTGTTTCTGCAATTTCCGTGAAAAAGCCTTTGTAAACTCGTCCATGACATAACACGATCGAGTCGCAATCCGCTTGCGAGACCCTAAACGCGTTTTTCTCGAGGACGTCTTGGGCGAAATACTGATCTTTTCGTTTAACCACCTCAAAAGCGTCAGTCGTAATCGACACGTCCTTTGTTTTTTGTACTTTTTCAATAATTTTGCTATAATATTCTTTGAGTAGTAAAAGCAAACTGATTTCTTTCATAGAACCTCCCGATATTTGACTGAAAAATCTGTTTATTTTGACATCAAAAGTGGAAAAAAAACCACATTACGTGGTACCTTATCCCACCTAAAATGTCGTCCTACCCCACCCAAAGTGTCGCTTTTCCTTGAGCTGTTTAGTTCTATTGTTCTTTTAGTAAGAGCCTCTTCTTGTCAGGTTAAGGGTAGACTATATCACTTATTTTTTTCTTTGTTTTGTTTTTGGAACGTGATCTTGTCATAGACGTTCCGACGTCGGAGCGGTGTTTCGATCACACCACCCCGAAAAAAGCGCTTGTATGTTACTTTCCTTTTTCAAGATATGATCGCTTTGTATAATACTAGCAAACACCGTAGTTTCAGTCAACCTTTTGATTGGAACTTTCTTCAGAGAAAGTCCTGGCGGCTCCCAGCGTCTCGGATTCGTTCGATCGTTGAGATCTAGTTAAGTTCTTTCTAGGTTGGCTTCAGCCACGTTTGGCTCGGGTCGTTGATCGTCAATTCTCTTTCAGAGAGAATCTGCCTTTCCACCAGCGTCTCGGATTAGTTCGATGGCTTCAGCCAAGTTTGTGTTGATCGTTGGCGTTTAACCTCTCTTAAGAGAGTGGGATCGTTCCGCTTGGCTTGGGCTAGTTCGATCGGCAAGCTCTTGTCCACGATTGGCTTGGTTGGCTTCAGCCAAGTTTGTCCTGGTCGTTGGCGGTTAAACTCTCATAAAGAGAGTGAGGTCGTTCCGCTTGGTCTGGGCCACCTGCCCTTCTGCAAAGCTCAGCTTCGCTGACCATTCGGTTAGCTGTTTACCAATAGCCAATCGTTGGGCGGTTGGGCAGTTGGCGGTTGGCTGATCTTGATGCCCACCACGGCCTCGGGTCGCGGACGTCTCACTTTGGCTTAAGAGATTTTTTCAATCTCTTAAGTCAAAGTTCAAGATCAGCCATTCGGTAAACCACGTAGCATTTTTTGATTTCATTCGATTTGCAAGTGCCATGCCTTTCAAAACCCCCTCAGATTGCTCACCAGACGGCCCTGGCGGGTCATCGGACAGAAACCGCGATAGATTTACCCTAAACCACATTCGACAGCCGCTTAAACCGTTATGTTGCGTCGATTTAAACCTTGTTGACGCATAGCTACCTTCATATCCTATTTGTGTTGTACCTTACATGGTAACTAGTAGCACAAAGTTACTTCTCAAATCAATAATCGGAGTAGTTTTATGCCACCAAATCTTCTAATACCGGCAAGTCAAGTGCTTGCGATGCTGGCAACGATGCTCCTTAGCAACCATGTTTACACACAAGCGATGGTGCGTGCAGCGACGTTGACAGGCTTGACGGCGGGCGCAGCAGCTGGTAGCACAGCAGCCTTTACGGCGGCACGTCCAAGATTAGTGTTCAAAATTATCCAACTGCCGTTTCGTTTAATTCATGCACCGTTTTACTACATGTCCGGTCAACACAGAATGCAAGCGTTCTTGCAGAGAACTGAAATCGTTTTAACAGAGTATTTAAACTCTGCTAAAGCACCTTGGTCACAAGCGGGCGACATTCAAGTATCCGCCAGCCCTGAGTATGTAGCTAAAGTTGAGTCGCTCTTTAATGGGACAGGCCCCGTGCCACGGGTAGAAGTTCCGGCGTTTTCACTGACACCAATGGTAACAGCGGATGGTCAAACGGCAAGTGTTCTAATTTTGGATAACACGTCAACACGTATCGTGTTTGTGGTAGCACTGGCGATGGGTTCATATGTGATGTATCGTATCTTCGTAGTATTATTCAAACTCGCAATTCGCGGGACATTTCATGTAATTCAAACAATTCGAGCAATTGTTAAAGAAGAGCAAGACAAAGAAGATCGCAATTCAAAAAGCAAATTTCAGTAACATATGGTCAACGCCTATGAAAAGATTCCATTTTTTACGTCTCAAAATGATTTGCTCAGCATAACAGTAGCGTATCGAGTGATGAAGCCAGTAGAATCGTCGATCTTCAGACTCATGTTAACGTTCAAGATAGTGAACACGAAGCAAGATGTAGCGTCGACGAAAGACTGGTTTAAAGCCCTTGAAGCCAGTGTTTTAGAGCCTTTGGTTCACCTGTTTGGTAAAAATGTGAAAGTCATTTCGCTTCAAATCACAAATCAGACGAAAAACGAGTCGTACAAGCTGCCGTTTACGCAAGTGTACGGTCGTGCGGAAAGCAACTCGGACCCAAAAAATGTTCTTGTATTTGAGCTTTTAGCTGAAGCAAGTGCTCAACCATTGCGATTTAACGTTCGAGCTCCAGCAAATTTATACACAAAACTGCCTATTCCGACAGAAAACCTGCCAAAAGTGTTTGCATTTGAAAGTTTGTTCGTAAATCCTGTTTCACTATTTTCTGAAAAAGTGCAATTAGAGTATGAGCACAAGTCGAAAAAGTCGATAATAGCAGCAAATTTGAAAGTATCATTAGTAAAAACAACGAAAAACTCGGAGAAAAAGCCTATAAACAATCAAAAACCACGTAAACCTCGTAAAAGAGTGATTCGTAAGAAATAAATTCTGTCTTCTTGGGTTGAAATTCCCAAGAAGACAAAAAAAGAGTAGACTCTGAATGTATCCAGCCTTAAAATTGAAAGTATCTAGCCTGAAAAGCTCTAAAAATCTGAGATTTCTTTAGTTTTTCTTGGTCGACCTCGTTTTTTGGGAACTTTTATATCTGAAATGTTAGAATCAACAAGTCTCGCGAGTGGTCTTAAAACATACCCAAGGTACCAAGGGGCGTAATTCTCTTTAAGTTTAGAAGAATACTCGGAAAACTTGATATTGCTATCGAGAAGTTGTAGAAAACAAGCGGTACGTTGTTGATAACCACCCGTAGGATCGTTATAACTTTGAAAAAGCTCAAGAACATCCTGGTTGGATAAAACCGTAACTTTTTTTTGTTGAAATACACTCGAATCTCTAACCGCGATTTGACTTTCTCCATAACCGAGGCTTGTCCGGCGAGCTTGATATTTTCAATACCTTCGACTTCTTTATCATAAAAAGAAAGAGCGACATTTCTTCCTCGTGGCCGGCCAACATACACCGTGAAAAGTTCTTTCACATCTTGAATTGTGACATTTTGTTTTGAACTCTCCTGATTTGGTTTGGCTTTTTTTGTGCTCTCCCGTTTGGTAATGGTAAGCTTGACTCTTTCGTCAAGATAAGTGTTTCCATACACGAACAGAGATTTGCCGTAGCTTAAATATTTTTTCTTTTTGATGCTTTCAAGAATGTTTTCTTGTAAGTTATGCTTTGAATCAATGAACAAATCCAACCTTGAAAGTTTATATTTCTCAGGTTTATCACAAGCAGCTTGAACAATTGTGGAAAAAAATGCAGGATCGTCATCAAAGAAAAATTTAATGTTGGAGTATCCATGCGGGACAATAATAGTGGTACCCACACGAATTTTATCTTCCGTATAAGGCACGTATTTCATTTTTTTAGCAGGAGCTAAGGGATGTGAAACAGGTTTTCCAGGATTCTCGGATTCTTGAGAAGCAAAATATGAAATAAGCTCTGAATGAAACCCGTCTTGTAGAAGATTTTGAAAAACGTTAGAAGTCGAGCCTAAGAAAGAGAAATTGAACGCATCGATATTGGCAGATGTGATTCGAGTTGAAACATCGCAGATTTGCGATTCGGAACGATTTAGAGGGTCTAAAGGTGCTTTTAAACTGTAATCTAAAATGATAGTATCTTTTTCGGGACTTGAAAATTAAACTTATTCGTTTGAGACCTTATTTTCTATAAGAGTATAGCGACCTGACTTTGGATTCAGAGCGAAAAGAGTAAAAGAATTTGAATTGCGACAATGAATTTGCTATAATATTTAGTGTAGCTTCGAAAATATTTGACATAAGCGTTTCAGTAAAAAAAGTTTTTTGCTTGCAGAAGTCAAAAAACTTTGATAGACTATTTTTACATTTAAATTTGTCCTGGGGCTGTAGTTCAGTTGGTTAGAGCGTCGCCCTGTCACGGCGGAAGTTGCGGGTTCGAGTCCCGTCAGCCCCGAAAAAAATAGTCGTAAAAAAACTATGGAACAGCCAAATATCCAAGACGATTGATTACATAGCAAAGCTGGTATTCTGTATTTCAACAACACTTCACTCAAGTGAATAATTAAAGAGCGAACAATCTGCTACCCAAGACTATTGATTACATATGAACCGGTTTTGTTGATTTTTTCCGATCTTCGTAGTATACTTTATCTAGCGTCTGCGAAAAAAAGCAAAACGCCTGGCAAATCATATAACTAAAAAAAGACAATTTAACTTCTCTTTTTTTTTGACAGGAGAAGAGATTGATATAGTTGTCACAAACCGCAACAACGGGCGAAAAGGGCTTGTACATAACGTACTATATAGTTGTGGCGTACATCAGTACGATGCGTTCATTTATGAACCCCACGTACGAAACTGACGCCCACATTAGGAAAACATGACATATGGCAAAAAAAAGTATGATTGAACGTGATCGCAAACGTTTTGTCTTAATGACAAAATATGCACCGAAACGCGATTCTTTGAAACGAGCAATTCGAGCAGCTGAATCGATGGAAGAAAAACTTAATTTACATCGACAATTACAAAATCTACCTCGCAATAGTGCTCCAGTTCGTTTACGTAACCGTTGTAGTATTACAGGGCGCCCACGTGGCTATTTTAGAGATTTTGGCCTCTCTCGTCACGTTTTACGCGAATACGCTTCTCAAGGGTTACTTCCAGGTGTAACAAAATCAAGTTGGTAAATTTTTTTGTTATGGGGCGATTATTCTCTCCCCGTAACTCATCGCACTGGTGCGCACCAACACAAGCAAAGCATGGCTAATTACATTGGCGCATGCGGCTTTACAACCAAGGCATTAAAATGCTTGAGTACCGAAGGTACCTAAGGCAATCAGAGATTGCTTGCGGGCAAAGACCGCCAACGAGCAGCGTTGTGGCGTTGTGTCTCTTGCAAAGCAATAGGCACATTAACTGTGCTTCCCTCAGCAGAAGGAGCACAATAGGTCTACGAAACTTTTGTGTTGTACATAAAATTGTTTTTTAGTTTTTGAATAAAGCGAGGTAGCAAAATTATTTTCTTAATTAAATTTGAATGAACACCTAACGTGCTTTGCACGATGCGCAAACAGTGGGTCCTTTCGTCATAAAATTTCTAATTTTAGAAAATAGAACTATTTTATGCAAGACACAATCGTTGGCCTTGTAAGAAGTTTTACTTTGCTAGGAATCAACTTCATTTTAACAAGGGTATGTGGCTACAAAAACGAGTTTTATTTACGATATGATTAAAAATCACAACAGAACGTTATTATTGCTTTTTTAATCGTGCCTAGTGCTTTCAAAAATTGTATTAATTTATACTTTAAGCTTGGTGGGACTCGAACCCACGACCTCGTGTGTCGGAAACACGAACTCTTAATCCACTGAGTTACAAGCCCCGTTATTTAAATCTTTTTTTTGCATTAAACCCACAAACGAAGTTTAGCTTGACTTCACTCTAGTAGCAAAAACATTATTTTTCCAAATACTTTTACCTGTTATTAAAAAAACAATAAAGAGGTTCTCCTGGATAACGCAACTGTTGCAGTCTGCCAGTTAATCTAATGGTCAGCGAAGCTGAGCTTCGCAGAAGGATAGGATAAATTAAGAAAACCGAGCACGCCAGGCACAGCCTGTGTTTTGTTGCTTTGCGATAGAAGGAAGTCTATCATAAAATATACCTATTTTATGCACAACGCAATGCATGCATTGCGTCGCATCCCAAAGTAAAACTTTGTACCAGCTACACAGTCGCATGATTGCAATCTTTGATCACCAATGACCGCAATTATGCGACGCTTGTATTATGTATTATCCAGAAATAAAAATAGGATAATCGCTACGGATTATACTCGATCGGTCATTTGGAGCCAATTCTGAGCTTCGATATAATTTGTTGGTGCTAATCGAATAGCTTCTCTCCAGTAATCTGCCGCTTTATCAAAAAGTAATTTTGAAATTTCTGTTTGACCATTTTCTAACGCTTGTTCACCACGATAATGATAAATTACGGCAATATTATTTAATGCTTGTGGTAATGAAGGATTTCGGTCTAATGCCTGATAATAATAATTTAAAGCTCGAGCATGATCCCCATTACTTGTATGAATTAATCCAATATTATATAGAATATAACTTCGATCATAAGCATCTGTTTCTAAACGTAAAGCTTCATAATAGTTTTGTAAAGCTTCAGCATATTCTCCTTCTGATTGTGCAGACATCCCATCTCGATAATAACTAAAAGCTTGTTTTTCTCGATTTGAGGTCGGAAGAACTTTTAATAAAATATCTGCAATGACCGTGAAGGTTTTATCGATAAAATTATCGTTTCTTTGAGAACGTGGCATAGTTTTTTTAGTTAAAATTTTTTCTATTTCGTAGTACATTATTATAAGGTGTCGTGTATAAAATTGGTTTCCAATTTTATGACAAAGCGACGCAAAAGGCATCGAAGTTGTGCTTCGAAGAAGGAAGAAGAGCCAAAACAGGTATTTTTGATCGATTGTGCAAAGTAGCACACCACTCTCTTGTTCGAGAACTTTTTTCTTTTCCTGTAAAATCTAAAAATAAAAAAAAGAATCTTTGATTACTTTACTGAGAATAAGACTTAAATTATTGATTAATAACAGTTGCGTTTTTTTATCATCAAATTATTTGATATTAGTCAGCCCCGCTGTGCTTCGCAGAAGGGAAGCGTTTCGTTCTTGCATTTGGCGGCAAGGCCACCAACCATGCGTAACATGTATTTGCCGATGATCAGCAAATAAAAAGACACATTAACTGCGCTTGACAGAAGAACACAATTATTTTTTAACTAAAAACGTTTTAGACTGTACCGAGGAAAAGCTCGGTACAGTCTGTTTCAATTGTCTTAATCAAGATTTTTTTGCCCTGGGTTACGACCTGGGTCATTTGACAGAAATCCGAAAACGAAAAGTGAAACAAAAAATGTTACAACTGTATATACAAAAATTTTAAGTGTTAACATATCTCGTTTGATGTGTTTGATCATTTATAGGCTACTACTAATCTTAGTATAAAGCTTTCAGAAGAAATTATCAATCTCTTCAAATACATTTAAAATCCCCTGAAATTTTTACTTTTTATGTATAATAAAAAACATAGTGAAGCCTGCTTAACTCAATTGGCAGAGTATCGGTTTTGTAAACCGAAGGTTATCGGTTCAACTCCGATAGCAGGCTAGTGATTTTTTTTGCTTCAAGGTGAAAAAAAGTCGAAATATTTTTTATATGTCGTTCATAAAAAGAACTTTTGATTGTCAAGTTATGCACAGGTGCGTAATTCTTTGACGAAGCGCAGCTTCTCTGACCTTTTTAATAAAAGAAGTTTGAGAAAAATTTTTCGTATATTAGCGTTGACTTCTCAAGGCCAGTTTTATTGGCGCATGCGGCTTTGCCGCCAAGGCATTAAAATGCTTGCGCACCGAAGGTGCCCAAGGGCAGCAAAGCTGTCGCATCGTGCAAAGCACGCAAGTGTGTGCTTTTTTTATTTTCTATGTTGAAATTTCGTAGCAACGCTCTATTGGGCAGCAAAGCAAGGGGAAAGACATGAATTTTGCTTTAGCTTTGCTTTGGTCAGCTCCGTTGCGCTTTGCAGAACGAGTAGATCGGATGTGTAGCATTACAAAGTAAAACTTTTTATCAGCTCCACAAAAACGAGCTCTTTTCTTATGCCCAATGCATCATCATATTTAGTTTTCATCTAATAAGATGAAAAACTGAGGCATGCTTTGCATGATTGTGGAAGACGGTCAATGTATCGCAAAGCAACGCAAGTGATAGACAAGGTTCATTTTTTTCGTCATAATGACTATAGTATTATTACAAATGATTGCTAATACCTAAATATATTTTTTGGCATACGTTCTGTGCTTTTCTTATGACTTCAAAAATACAACTCGAAGACATGATCAAAAGTGGCATGCATTTTGGTCATTTTACGCGTGAATGGAATCCGCGAATGGCTCCTTATATCTATGGGGAACGAAATGGGCGTCATATTTTAGATCTAGTTCAGTCAAACTATTTACTCACAAAAGTTTTAGCCTTTTTGGATGATAGTGCTTCAAAAGGTCAAACCTTTCTTTTTGTTGGCACTAAAAAACAAGCAGCGCCTTTAGTAGCAAAAACAGCTTTAGCGTGTAATAGCTACTATGTCAACCAACGCTGGTTAGGTGGGATGCTGACAAATTGGCGAACTATTCAAAAATCGCTTCGAAAACTTCAAGAATATCGCGATGCTGAAGCACGTGGTGATTGGGATCGTCTCAAAAAACAAGAGGTAGCTCGTAAAAAACGTGAACAACTTCGTTTAGAAAAATACCTTGGCGGGTTAGAAAGCATGTCAAAATTGCCAAGTGTTGTAATTCTTATCGGACAAGCGGAAGAAATCCATGCTGTTCGAGAATGTCGACAACTTGGAATTCCAACGGTCACGTTATTAGATAGTAACTGCGATCCAACGTTAGCTGATTGGTTTATTCCTGCTAATGATGATTCAGTTTCTACCTTACGTCTTGTTCTTGGAGCATTTCAATCAGCGATTCTTGAAGGGCAAAGTAAATTTTCTCAAAAACAGCCTAAACAACGAAAATCGATGATGAAACGAAGCACATCGACGGTTCGACGTTAACCAAAACTTATTTTGAAATAGGGGCGTGTCATTGCGTTGTTTATAACAAACAACATAGACGTTTCACTTTGCATGATTATTGGGTAGCTGTTGGAAAGTCAAATTTTGTAACGTTACATAAAAGCTTTACAATGCTACGCAAAAGAATTTCGATGTAAAAGCTAAATTCAATTTTTTAAAAACTTTTTTCGTCTTATGTGTGACACATCAACTATTGCGCTCATTGCGTGACTGAGAGGTTACGTAAAGAACTCAGGCTTTGCCTGGCGGTTTCACCGCAAGCATTTTTAATGCCTTGGTTTCGGTCATAAAGATGGGGAACGGGGCACAAAGCAACGAAAGAAAAAAGAATCAATGACGGTGTAAGCGATGCTGCTTTCATAGAGTATTCGCCTACAATAGCATATACATGCGCGTCAAAAACATTTTAATAGAAAGAATGTAAAATTCTCATCATTAAAATTAGATGAAGAATTTTACATTTTTTCTCAACGAGCTCCTCAACAAAAGTGTTGGACTGCGAAGCAGTGCTTCGCAGAAGGAAGCCCGTAAATACAGTGGAGTACTCTATATGACAAATCTGTGGTTTGATATTGCTGAAGTATCTGTTGGTCAACATTGGTACTGGCAAATCGGAGACTATCAAGTACATGGTCAAGTATTAATTACATCGTGGATCGTTTTAGGTCTAATCGCTTTAATTTCTTTACTTGGAAATACCAATTTAAAATCAATTCCTGAAGGTCCGCAAAATATCACTGAATATGTGACGGAATTTATTCGTGATCTAGCTAAAACTCAAATCGGGGAAGAAGAATATTTAAAATGGGTACCTTTTTTAGGAACTATTTTCCTCTTCATTTTTGTTTCAAACTGGTCTGGTGCTCTTGTGCCTTGGCGTCTTCTTGAAATTCCAAATGGAGAATTAGCCGCTCCAACAAACGATATTAATACGACAGTTGCTTTAGCACTTCTGACTTCAATTGCCTACTTCTATGCCGGATTTAGTAAAAAAGGGTTAGGTTATTTTAAACGTTATGTGTCACCAGCAGCGTTTCTTTTACCTATTAATGTACTTGAGGATTTTACAAAACCGCTTTCATTAAGTTTCCGACTTTTTGGAAACATCTTAGCTGATGAACTTGTAGTAGGTGTATTAATTACTCTAGTTCCTCTAGTTGTTCCAATTCCAATTATGTTACTTGGGCTTTTTACGAGTGCCATTCAAGCATTAGTATTTGCTACTCTTGCTGGAGCGTACATTGGGGAATCTGTGGAAGATCATCATTAGTATGCTTTCCGGTGATGACAAACCCATTTGATTGAAACCAAAGACTCGAACGTACCCTTTTTTTAAGAAGCACAGCGGAGCTGCCCATTTGCTGCGTTCTTTTGGTAGTGAAACTGCAAGCATTTTTAATGCTGTTGCGCCGTAGTACGGCACATCAGAAGCGTGTTCATCATCGAGTAGTGCAACGATGCTGATCGTCAAAAAAGCTTGTTGTATGTCAAAAAAATTTAAATTTAATTTTGGGATCCGGAAAAGAATTGGTACAATACTAGAAAAGTTTTCAGAAAAACTCTCTTTGAAAAGACTAACTTCCTGTAAAGGAAGATCCGAAGGTGCTCAAATTGCGTAACAGATGCCGAGCATTCTATAGCAGTGTTTAGCTAGTGTGTTGCGTCGTTGGCGGTGTACCGCAAGCATGCTCCGCATGCATTGAGTGCGTCGGTTGGGCAATTCAATGAGTGAAACTTTCATCAGAAAAGAGCCAATCCTGAAAATCCGGATACCTTTTCAAAAACGGAACATCGTTTTAGACAAAAAAACTATATTCGAGGAAAAACATATGAATCCAATTATCGCTGCTGCTAGTGTTATTGCTGCTGGTCTTGCTGTAGGTCTTGCTGCTATTGGACCTGGTATGGGTCAAGGAACTGCTGCTGGATATGCAGTAGAAGGTATTGCTCGTCAACCAGAAGCTGAAGGAAAAATCCGTGGTGCTCTTTTACTAAGTTTCGCTTTCATGGAATCGTTAACAATTTACGGTCTTGTTGTAGCGTTAGCTCTTTTATTTGCGAACCCGTTTGCTGGTTAATTCATTTTATTCTCGAGCTGTCTCGCCAAGGCAATCATAGATTGCTGGCGCATCTTCGGTGCCCAAGGTATTAAAATTGCTTGCAGTTGGACTGCCAAGGATTACCCTTGCTTCGCAAGCCAACAAAGTTGGCCTTGCGTGCTTTACACGATGCGCCAGCTTTGCTGGCCTTGGCGACCGCTACTCTAGACGATTTCGTCAGAGCTGCATTACAGCCGCTGTGTAGCTTTTTTGCGGTTTTTAATCACATAAGCTACGCAATAGATCCACGTGTTCAATTTTTTGTTTCCGATTTTTAATCACAATTCAAGCTTGAACACACTTGTGTCCTGCATAAAATTTTTAATTTTATGACGAAAAGACGCAACATAGTAGACTAAGGGAATTTTTATGAGTTTCAGCACATCTCATGCACAGCATGCATTGATATTCGCAGAACACTTTGGTTTCAATACAAATATTCTTGAAACCAATGTGTTAAATTTGGCAGTGGTGCTGGGCCTTGTATTCACGTATGTAGGTGATGCTTTACGAGGTCTTCTTGCAAACCGAAAACAAAATATTCTAAATAATTTTCGAGAAGCCGATCAACGTGCTTCAGAAGCCCAAGATCGTTTAAATCGAGCACGAACTCAATTTGATCAAGCGCAAGCCAAAGCAAAACAAATTCGTGACCAAGCTCTTGTTACAATCGAACAGGAGAAAAACCAGATTGTGACTCAAAATCAAGAGGATATCAAACGTCTGGGCCTTCTTCAGCAAGAAACATTACAATTTGAGCAACAAAAAGCTCAAAATGAACTTGCACAGAAATTAGTACGATTAGCATTGCATCAGGTTCGCGAAAAACTTACTCAGCGCTTAAATTCTTCTATTCATAGTGCCGTAAATAATTTTCAAATTGTGCTTTTCACAAATTATAAGCCACAATAGCCAGACGGAGAGGAGTATACCATGGTAAAAATTAGACCTGATGAGATCAGTAGTATCATCAAGCAGCAAATCGAGCAGTACCAACAAGAGGTGAAAGCCGTAAATATTGGAACTGTCTTTCAAGTAGGTGATGGGATTGCCCGCATTTACGGCCTTGATAAAGTTATGGCCGGTGAATTGCTTGAATTTCAAGACGGAACCATTGGGATTGCTTTAAATTTAGAAGCAAAAAATGTAGGTGCCGTTCTTATGGGTGACGACACAAACATCCAAGAAGGTACTGCAGTTCGAGCGACTGGTAAAATCGCTCAAATCCCTGTTGGTGACGGCTATTTAGGTCGTGTTGTAAGTCCATTAGCCCGTCCGATTGACGGTAAAGGCGAAATTGCAACTACTGAAACACGATTAATCGAATCAGCAGCTCCGGGGATTATTTCACGTCGTTCAGTTCACGAACCATTACAAACAGGGATTGTGTCAATTGATGCCATGATTCCAATTGGACGCGGCCAACGAGAATTGATTATTGGGGATCGTCAAACAGGAAAAACTGCTATTGCCGTTGATACAATTCTGAATCAAAAAGGGAAAAATGTAGTTTGTGTTTATGTTGCGATTGGTCAAAAAGCATCTTCCATTGCCCAAGTAGTAAATACTCTACAAGAACGCGGTGCGATGGATTATACAATTATTGTTGCGGCAACTGCTGATTCTCCAGCAACGTTACAATATTTATCTCCATATACCGGTGCTGCTTTAGCTGAATACTTCATGTATAAAGGTCGTCATACTCTTGTAATTTATGATGATTTAACGAAGCAAGCTCAAGCATATCGTGAAATGTCGTTATTATTACGTCGTCCACCGGGACGTGAAGCGTATCCAGGCGATGTTTTCTATCTCCACTCACGTTTATTAGAGCGCGCAGCAAAATTAAACGATGAGTTAGGTAGTGGAAGTATGACTGCATTACCGGTTGTAGAAACTCAAGAAGGTGACGTTTCAGCGTATATTCCTACAAACGTAATTTCAATTACGGATGGTCAAATCTTTTTATCAGCAGATATCTTTAATTCTGGTATTCGTCCAGCAATTAACGTCGGAATTTCAGTATCCCGTGTAGGTTCGGCCGCTCAACCAAAAGCAATGAAACAAGTTGCTGGGAAACTCAAATTAGAGCTTGCTCAGTTTGCTGAATTAGAAGCATTTTCACAATTTGCTTCAGATTTAGACCAAGCAACGCAAAATCAATTAGCTCGAGGTCAACGTCTTCGTGAATTACTTAAACAACCTCAAGCTTCTCCACTTTCACTCGAAGACCAAATTACGGTTATTTATGCTGGAACAAATGGTTATGTAGATCAAATTCCAGTAAATCGTGTTGGTGATTTTTTAGTAGGGTTACGTAAATATATGGCGACAAGCAAGCCAAAATACGGTGAAATTCTTCAGTCAACAAGTGCTCTAAGTGACGAAGCTCAAACTCTTCTGAAAGATGGTATTAAGGAATTTACTGAAGAGTTTTTAGCTACAGCTAAATAATCTCTTTTTTTTTCAAATCACACTTGTGAGCAAAGCCCAATGCGGTAGTTTTACTGCCCTTGGGCACCATATGTGCTCAAGTGTGATTTGAACTAAAAAAACTTTTGTGGATAGAAAATCGCTTCGAAAAACGAGTTGCTTTTTTTAGGTCTCTCCGGTACAATATTTCGTAATTGCCTGCGTAGCTCAGTTGGTTAGAGCGTCCGTCTCATACGCGGAATGTCACTAGTTCGAATCTAGTCGCAGGCAAGACTAACGATTGTGTCCTGCATAAAATAGTTCTATTTTCTAAAATTAGAAATTTTATGAGGAAAGGACGCACTGTTGGCGCATCGTGCAAAGCACACAAGTGTTTTGATTTTACATCACACAAAACCATTTTTGTACCTCTGCGGGTATAGCTCAGTGGTAGAGCGGCACCTTGCCAAGGTGCATGTCGCGCGTTCGACTCGCGTTACCCGCTAATTTTCTTTTATAAACATTTCTTTCTTCCCGAGAAGCAATTTTTTATATTTTTATTAAGCAAGCACTTAAACAGTCTTGATTTCTATATATTTAATTGACCAAGAATTATACTTAAAAAAAGATGATTTAGGCTTCAAATAAAATAAATTTTTTATCAAAATTCTTATTTTTTGTCTTGAGCAGCGAAGCTGCGCTTCGAAGAAGCGCTCTTATTCTATAAAATATCAATCTATTGTGTCGTTTTATTATCAGATTTTTACCTGATGCGAGATTTATCGGAGAGAGAGGGATTCGAACCCTCGGTAATCTTTTGGACTACGGCGCATTAGCAATGCGCTACCATCGGCCTCTCGGTCATCTCTCCTTTTTGAAAAAGTGTATATAAAAGTGCTTGAGATTTCAAGACATTATTATCATTTTATTATATTGATTTGGCTGCTTTTCTTTTGTGAAGTATAGCCTCGCTGCCTTGACGGCAAAGCGGCATGCGCCAGCAAAGCTGGCCTTGTCTTAGTGAGACAAAAGAAATTGTGTCTCTAATGCTTTTTTCGAAGCATTTACATGCCTCGATTATCAAGACATTAGAGATGAAATGCCTGTGCTGCTTCACCATAAAATTGTAAAACAATTTTATGATAAAGGGCACAAGAGATTGATTAAAAAATACACTCGGATGCACTCTTTTGCGTTGTGCAGAAAATTATAAATTTTATGACGAAGCAACACAATTGGAGCACAATAGAAAAATTTAATCTAAAGGACGCATTGATAATGCAGGTTCGTTATCACGATCGATTCCTTTCTCAAAACCAGCAGCTGCTGCACGAGCACGTCCAGCATGCCATAAATGGCCTACAAAGAAGAAGAAACCTAAACAGAAATGTGATGTTGCTAACCAACTACGCGGTGATACAAAGTTTACTGCGTTAATTTCAGTTGCTACACCACCTACTGAGTTAAGTGACCCTAATGGAGCATGAGTCATATATTCAGCAGCACGACGTTCTTGCCAAGGCTGAATATCGTTTTTCAGTTTGTTTAAATCTAAACCGTTTGGACCACGAAGCGGTTCAAGCCATGGACCACGGAAATCCCAGAAACGCATTGTTTCACCACCGAAAATAATTTCTCCAGTTGGTGAACGCATTAAGTATTTCCCTAGACCTGTTGGACCTTGTGCTGATGCAATATTTGCACCTAAACGTTGATCTCGAACTAAGAATGTAAATGTTTGAGATTGACTTGCTTCAGGACCTGTTGGACCATAAAACTCACTTGGATATGCAGTTGTGTTAAACCAAGACATACAACAAGCGATAAAGCCCATTAATGAAACTGCAGCTAAACTGTATGATAAGTACGCTTCACCCGACCAAACAAAAGCTCGACGTGCCCAAGCCCAAGGTTTTGTTAAAATATGCCAAATACCACCAAAGATACATAGTGTTCCAATCCACATATGGCCACCAATAATATCTTCCATATTATCCACACTTACGATCCAACCATCACCACCAAACGGTGATTTAAGAATATAACCAAAAATTACATCTGGATTAATTGTTGGATTTGTAATGACACGAACATCTCCACCACCTGGAGCCCACGTATCATATACACCACCAAAATAAAGAGCTTTCCACACTAATAACCAAGCACCAAAGCCAAGAATAATTAAGTGGATGCCTAAGATTGTTGTCATCTTATTTTTATCTTTCCAAACATATCCGAAGAAAGGGAAAGATTCTTCTAATGTTTCAGGACCTACAAGTGCGTGATACACACCACCAAAACCTAAAACAGCAGATGAAATAAGATGAAGAACACCTGAAACGAAGTATGGATAAGTATCCACAACTTCACCACCAGGACCGACACCGTATCCTAATGTTGCGATATGCGGTAAAAGAATAAGACCTTGCTCATACATTGGTTTTTCTGGAACGAAATGAGCAACTTCAAATAAATTCATCGCACCTGCCCAGAAAACGATTAAGCCGGCATGAGCTACATGCGCACCTAATAATTTTCCAGAAAGATTGATTAATCGGGCATTTCCTGCCCACCAAGCAAATCCAGTAGACTCTTGATCACGTCCACCGACAACTAAACTACCATTAAAGAGCGTTTCCACGTGGTAAAACCTCCTCAGGGAATACAAGTTTTTCATGTGGCTGATCTTGAGCAGCCATCCAAGCACGAATACCTTCGTTTAAAAGAATATTTTTTGTATAGAATGTTTCAAATTCAGGGTCTTCAGCCGCACGAATTTCTTGAGATACGAAGTCATAAGCACGTAAGTTTAATGCTAAACCTACAACACCAATAGCACTCATCCATAGACCTGTTACAGGAACAAATAACATGAAGAAGTGTAACCAACGTTTGTTTGAAAAAGCTACACCGAAAATTTGTGACCAGAAACGATTCGCTGTTACCATTGAATATGTTTCTTCAGCTTGTGTTGGGTTAAACGCACGGAATGTGTTTGCACCATCACCATCTTCGAAAAGTGTATTTTCTACAGTTGCACCATGAATAGCACAAAGAAGAGCTGCCCCTAAAACACCTGCAACACCCATCATATGGAATGGATTTAATGTCCAGTTATGAAAACCTTGGAAGAATAAAATGAATCGGAAAATTGCAGCAACACCGAAGCTTGGTGCAAAGAACCAACCAGATTGACCTAAAGGATAAATTAAGAAAACTGAAACAAAAACTGCAATTGGTCCTGAGAATGCAATAGCGTTATACGGACGGATTTTTACAGAACGTGCAATTTCAAATTGACGTAACATAAATCCGATAAGCGCAAAAGCACCATGAAGAGCAACAAATGGCCAAAGACCACCAAGTTGACACCAACGAGTAAAATCACCTTGGGCTTCAGGGCCCCAAAGGAATAAAAGTGAATGACCCATACTGTTTGCTGGTGTTGACACAGCAGCAGTCAGGAAATTACAGCCTTCTAAATATGAAGTTGCTAAACCATGGGTATACCATGAAGTAACAAATGTTGTACCAGTGAACCAACCCCCTAATGCTAAAAAAGCACATGGAAGTAATAATAACCCTGACCAACCAATGAAAACGAAACGGTCACGACGAAGCCAGTCATCTACGGTATCAAACCAACCGCGTTTCTCTTGAGTTTTTCCAATCGCTATAGTCATACTTTTAAAATAGTTTGAAATCGAGAATGAAATTGAGCAAAAATTTATGCTCAAATCAGCAAATCTCGAATCACGAACGAAGTCGTTCGTTTTTTATGAAATCCAATAGAAAATTTTTGTTTGTTTATGCATAGAATAGTATACGCTGCTTTTGAGGCTGTTTTCAACTTACTAGTTTTTTCCTCTGATCTTTTTCTATAATCAACATCCTGTTTATGTTCTCCGGGTTGAGGTTTGATTGATATCTGCCTGGTAATAAAAAGCTAGTAAAATAGAAATAAATAAAAATTCATATGTTATGAATAAACTTTTTTTTCAAAGCCTCTGAATATAGTACATTTATTTCTGGCTTTCTATATTTGTGGATAAAAGAGTATAATAAGAAGACTAAAGAGCCATTGTGATTTTCAATCGCATAAGACTCACGATGTGAGACTCGTGACTGTTAGATTTTTGTATAAAATCTTTATAAGACCGATAAGCATCGGAAACGCCCCAAGTAAGCTTTTCTCAAAATTGTCTAGACTGTTAAATCCACTGATTTAAAAAATTAAATTGTTCTTCACTGCAGGAAAAAAACATATATATCGAAAAAGTTATTATAGACCAAAATAAAAATACCGGGAAATAAAACTTGATATACATTTTAAAACATCAAATTTACAAAATTAAAAGACTGACTTCTCATTAGGACCCATTTCCTTCTGCGAAGCGTAGCGGAGCTGACTTTTGAATTATTATAACGACTACGAGACATTTATAATAGAGTAAAAACAACCTCTCCTTCTGCGAAGCGTAGCGTAGCTGACCTTTCTGATCCCCGATTTCAATACATGCTGCGCATGATTGCAGTTATTGCGTTCCGTCCCAAAGTAAAACTTTGTGCTAACAACACAAAAGACCGCCAACGAGAAGTCGAAAGAGGTCAAATCCAATAAGGCCAGCGGAGGTGGCACATCGTGCGAAGCACGCAAGGGTTTTCAACTTGTTTTAAACCTTTTGGGTCAGTGCGTCTCTTTGTTTACAAACAAAGAGACGCAAAAAAGTCACACAACGTATAACGTATGCTGTGCATGGTTGCGGTACCGCCAATGATTCGTCTTAAATATTATTAAATATTAAGTTGATCACCGCGTCGGTACTGTAAATACGCAGTTACAAATAAGCCAGCGATCGTCACTGGCACAAGTCCTAAGACAATACCTGATAATAACAGTTCTACCATACCTAAATCCTAAATTAATTTTACCTTAACAAGAGCGATATAGAATGTAAGCGTCACAAGTAACGCCCCAAACAATAATACAATATAACTAAACACAGTCGCCATAAACATTTCCTCGTCTTTCTATTTCTTCGTAATTACGAAGTTTTTTTAATATCTTCAATTGTTCACACCGATTGCGGAGAAAAGCTCCACATATGAATTGGTTAGAAATTCATTTCAGCAAGTTGAACTTTTTCAAATTGTTTTTTCTTAAGAACAAGGAAAACTTGTGCTAAAAGAACAAACGCAAAGAAGACTAAGAGGCCTTGAATACGAGCTGGGTTTTGAATTACAATTTCTGTTTCGGTTTGACCAAAACCACCAACATTTGGATTAATGGTGAGGGCTTGATCTGCTTGAACTTTATCACCAACTTTGACAATCACTTCTGGTCCTGGTGGAAGTGTATCAACGACAGTGTTACCAGAAGCTGTTTGAATTGAAACAGTAAAGCCACCTTTCGATTCAATCGGTTCAATTGAAGAAATTGTGCCAGCTGCAGAAGCAGTATATACTGTATTATTACTTTTCGAACCATCAGGATACACCTGTCCACGTCCTCGATTTCCACCGATATAGATTGGGTATTTTAGATAAGAAACTGATTTGTTTGTAGCAGGATCTGGAGCTAAAATAGGGAACACCATTTCACTATATTTTTTCCCTGGAACAGGACCAACCACAAGAATATTTTTCTTCTCTGGCGTATATGGTTGGAAATAAAGTTTGCCCACTTTGGCTTTCATTTCTTCTGGAATTCGATCCGGTGGGGCAATTTCAAATCCTTCAGGTAAAATTAAAACGGCACCGACATTGAGGTCACCTTTTTTACCGTTTGCGACAACTTGTTTAATTTGTTTGTCGTATGGAATTTTAACTACTGCTTCAAAAACCGTGTTTGGTAAAACGGCTTGAGGCACTTCAATTTCTACAGGTTTTTGTGCAAGATGACAATTTGCACACACAAGGCGGCCATTTGCTTCACGAGGATTAGCATAATTTTGTTGAGCGAAAATAGGATATGCATTCGCTGACGTTGTCAGAGTGAATGTTGCAAGTCCACTAACGATTACAGCAAGAAAATGTCGAATTGAAATTTTCATAGGGGAGGTTTAAAACGCAATAAGTGAAATTTTCTTCTCAAAAAACGAATAAATTTTCGTTTTTTTTTGATATGATTCTTCAGTGGTTTATTATACCCTATGTGAATCAAAATCGCTAACGAGCTGGGAACTTCGTATCATTTTTTATCCAATTATATTGGGCTGCGCTTTGGCGAAGGGAAACGTCTGCTACATTTAAATAGCAGTTGAATTGCTGAGAAAATCTTCACAGTAACTATCCACAATTCAATCGTTTAAATGATTTATTGCGGTCTTTGCCCACAAATGTATTCGCGACGTTCCTGCATTAGCTACAGAACAGACACACTTATGAAAAATTGATTTTTTTATAAAAATTCGATATAATGGTTTGTAATAAGAAATTTACCACTTGTTTTCTCCTCCCTTCTGCGAAGCTGCGCTTCGCAGACCTCATTGTGAGAAAAACCCTTTAAAATTTTTTAAATTCGAACGAGTATATGAGCCCAAGTATTGAAAATTCATTAGAACAAGCGCGTCCAGTATTTCCTTTCACTGCCATTGTTGGTCAAGAAGAAATGAAGCTGGCTTTGATTTTAAATGTGATCGACCCAAAAATCGGTGGCGTAATGATTATGGGAGATCGTGGCACAGGGAAATCTACAACTGTAAGAGCCCTTGTCGATCTTTTACCGGAAATTGAAGTGGTAGCCGATGATCCATTTAATTCCGATCCAAAAGATCCTGAACTTATGAGTCAAGAAGTTCGCCAACGTCTTCAAAAACAAGAAGCTTTGCCAATTGTTAACAAAAAAATCACGATGGTTGACTTACCGTTAGGGGCTACAGAAGATCGAGTGTGCGGCACCATTGATATTGAAAAAGCCTTAACTGAAGGTGTGAAAGCGTTTGAACCTGGGCTTTTAGCTAAAGCCAATCGTGGCATTCTATATGTTGATGAGGTGAATCTCTTAGATGATCATTTAGTTGACGTTCTTTTAGATTCAGCTGCTTCTGGATGGAATACAGTCGAACGTGAAGGAATTTCGATCAGTCACCCTGCTCGTTTTATCCTTGTAGGTTCAGGAAACCCTGAAGAAGGTGAACTTCGACCACAACTCTTAGATCGATTTGGAATGCATGCTCAAATCGGGACCGTAAAAGAACCAAATCTTCGAGTTCAGATTGTAGAACAACGCGCAGATTTTGATGCAGCACCAGTCGAATTTAGAAAATCTTATCAAGATTCGCAGGATCTCTTATCAACACAAATTATTGCAGCACGAAAACTTCTCCCAGAAGTTCAAATCGATTATGATTTCCGTGTGAAAATTTCTCAAATTTGTTCAGAACTCGATGTTGATGGATTACGTGGGGATCTTGTAACAAACCGAGCAAGTAAAGCGTTAGCCGCTTTTGAAGGGCATACAACTGTGACGCCTGAAGATATTTACCGTATTATTCCACTGTGTTTACGACACCGACTTCGTAAAGATCCATTAGAATCTATTGATTCTGGAGATAAAGTCCGTGATATCTTCAAACGCGTTTTTGGGTATAGTTCATAAAGCGGATTTTTAAATCCTTTGTATAGCTGATACATCGCATCGTTCTTGATTAGAACCGTTGCTAGGCATCAGCTATACAAAAATATACAATATACTACAGAATAAATTACAATTTTTTAGATTTTATAATGTGGGATATTTTAATCCAAAGTAAAAATAGGATGCTCCCTATAATAATCAAGGCCAGTTTTACTGGCGCATGCGGCTTTGCCGCCAAGGCATTGGAAATGCTTGCGCACCGAAGGTGCCCAAGGCGTTTTTACCGCCAAGGGCAGTAAAGCTGCCGTATGGTCCGAATGCGTAGCGTCCCAAAGTAAAACGTCTGCGTTGTTTGAACGCAAGTGCCAGCGACTGCGCCGCAAAGCGGCACAACACAGTGCACGCAAGTCAATCATAAATTGCTTGCGGTTTTATCACTAAGGGGGCACACGATTTTTTAGTTAGTACATATGGGCTCATCGTCTAAGGGATAGGACAGGAACCTTCTAAGTTTCTAATGTAGGTTCAAATCCTACTGAGCTCAAAATGATTTTTCAACTAAATTACAATTTTTTTCTATTTCTACAAAGTAACTGAGAAACTAATTTCTAGTAGGTTAAAACGGAAATCCATAACTTTTAAATTTTTATCTTATCTTTTAATGAAAACATAGGTGCTTTCACCGTTATACCCTTTCGTGCTACAAAAGAACGTATGAAATCTTGAACTATAACAAGAATTTGCATTTTTGAAAAAAAACTGTTATATTTTATTTACATATTAAAGGCCTTTAGCTCAGCTGGTAGAGCGGCTGCCTTACAAGCAGCGGGTCATCGGTTCGAATCCGGTAGGGCCTAAAATTTGAATTTGACAAAAACTCTTTTTCTTTCAGCACTTTCTCGGTATAATATATTCAAGTTTACCTAGTTTTACTCTATCAAGTGTGGTTTTTTTTCAAAGACGGTATTTTTGATATATCCACTTGAAAAAGTTAAAATTAAAAGGAGAATATTTTCTATGAGCGCTCAAGATTTGCCCAGTATTTTAGTTCCTTTAGTAGGACTTATATTTCCAGCTGTAGCTATGGCTTCAATGTTTTTATATATTGAAAAAGAGCAGATTAACTAATCCTTGGGCACCTTCGGTGCGCAAGCATTTTAAAAGCCTTGGTGTTTCAAGAACTCAAGTAATTGTGGCCTTCGATGAAGGTAATTAATCTTGTATTATTTTATATTCTTGAATCCTTGGCGGTTTCACCGCAAGCAATCTTCGATTGCCTTGGGTCTTAGGAACGCACTCTTTTTCAAGAGAATAAGAATCGTGCGTTCCTTCCTTGATCCCAAATTTCTTGGGCACCTTTGGTGCGCAAGCATTTCCAATGCCTTCATCATAAAATATTCGTATTTTATGCTCGAAGCACAGCTAATGTGCCTCTTGCAAAGCAAGAGACGCAACGCTGACCTTGGTGGTCGAAGAACGCAAGCAATTTTGAATTGCCTTGGAGTATTATAGTTATATCTCAGCTAATATTGAGACTTGGTTTTTCACTTCATCATCAAAAATTTTTGATGCATAAGACATTAGATTAATCTAAAATCAAATTACCAGGTGTCCACGGTTGGCGGTCTTTCACCGCAATCATGCGTAGTCTCCATTGTGTTGTACAACAGATGAAAATCTTGTGACACAGCAACACAACATATAATATAAATAAAACTATTATGTCGATTCTTTCTTGGATTGAAGATCAACGAAAATTAAAATTATTGAATGCACCAAAATACAGTCATCCGGATACAGACGGAAGTCAAGGTCTTTGGACACGATGCGACCATTGTGGAGTTATTCTCTATATCAAGCATTTAAAAGAAAATCAAAGAGTTTGTTTTGGCTGTGGCTATCATTTGCAAATGAATAGTACTGAACGTATCGACTATTTAATCGATTCAGGCACGTGGCATCCGTTAGATGAAACAGTGTCACCGTGTGATCCCCTCGAATTTCGTGATCAAAAAAATTATACAGAACGTTTAAAAGAAGCTCAAGAACGTACAGGATTACAAGATAGTGTTCAAACCGGAACAGGCCTTTTAGATGGGATTCCTATAGCATTAGGGGTCATGGATTTTAATTTCATGGGCGGCAGTATGGGATCTGTTGTTGGGGAAAAAATAACTCGCTTAATCGAATATGCAACAATGGAAGGCTTACCATTAATTTTAGTTTGTGCTTCAGGCGGGGCACGAATGCAAGAAGGCATTCTGAGTTTAATGCAGATGGCCAAAATCTCCGCTGCTTTGCATGTTCATCAGAATTGTGCCAAACTTTTATATATTGCTGTACTCACATCACCAACCACTGGCGGCGTTACAGCTAGTTTTGCAATGTTAGGGGATTTAATTTTTGCAGAACCGAAAGCTTTAATTGGTTTCGCTGGACGACGAGTGATTGAGCAAACTCTACAAGAACAACTTCCAGATGATTTCCAAACATCGGAATATTTACTTCATCACGGACTCTTAGATTTAATTGTTCCAAGATCTTTCTTAAAACAAGCTCTTTCAGAAACTATTACATTATATAAAGAAGCTCCGATGAAAATTTGTGGAAGTATTCCTTATGGTCAACGAGGTCCATTAACAAAAGTTCGTGAAGAACAATTACGCCGTTTTGCGAATGCATCTGAGAGTCCTAGTTTTAAAAACAGTTTACTCGAATTTGAAGATCTTTTAAATAGATTTGAAGAAAAAAAATTCACTCATGAAAATGATCTTCTTACAAAGGCAATTGAACTTGCTTCAAACCAAGACAGTCAAACCCGTTGGTTAAATCCATCGAAAAAAACATTTCAAGTACGTGCTGATTTTTTAAATCCTACTTCTTTTGAAGACTAAAAGCAAAATTTAGAAGGCCTTCTGCGAAACTGGGCTTCGCAGATCTTTTCCTTCTGCGAAGCGCAGCTTCGCTGACCTCTTCTCGTATTCTTTGTGTAGCATCATTACGCACTACTGTTTATACAATGCATGATTCGCATGATTGCGGTCTTTGAACGCCAATGACGCTCGCATGTGAACGAGAAGAGGAGTATACTATATATGAGAAGAACTATTTTTATGAGTATTTTAATAGAAAATATTTCAAAAAAATTTGACTCTTTCCAAGCTTTACATCAAGTGAATCTGGAAATTAAAAATGGGTCTTTAGTTGCTTTAGTAGGTCCTTCAGGGTCTGGTAAATCCACTTTATTACGAATTTTAGCTGGTCTTGACAAACCTGATTCTGGTCGAATCTGGGTGGATGGTGAAAATACGACACATGTTCCTTTACAAAATAGAGAAATGGGGTTTGTTTTTCAAAATTATGCATTATTCCCTCATCTCACTGTGTCTCAGAATATTGCTTTTGGCCTCGACATTCGAAAAGTTAGTTCCGAAAAAAAACAACAACGTGTTAATGAATTACTACAATTAATGCAATTAGATACCTTTCCGGATCGATATCCGCATCAACTTTCAGGAGGACAACGTCAACGTGTCGCTTTAGCACGTGCTTTAGCTGTAGAACCTAAAGTGTTATTATTGGATGAACCATTTGCTGCTTTAGATGCAAAAATTCGAAAACAATTACGGAATTGGCTTCGACATTTACATCACCATATTTCCTTAACAACAGTCTTCGTGACGCATGATCATATGGAAGCATTCGAATTGGCTCATGAAATTGTGGTATTAGAAAAAGGAGTTATTGCTCAAATCGGGACGCCACAAGAGGTAATTGATCATCCAGCGAATTCGTTTGTTGAAAGTTTTTTAGATAAAAAAACTCATGAATAGCCTTTTACCGGATTTGAACCGGTGACTTTTTGCTTACCATGCAAATACTCTACCTACTGAGTTAAAAAGGCATCAGATCGGTGCGTTCTTATTGTACCGCAAAAAAAAATTTCTTCATCTTTCGTCATCGAAACACCTTGCGTGCTTCGCACGATACGGTAGCGACTGTGTCCTGCATAAAATATTTCTATTTTCTAAAATTGAAAATTTTATGACGAAAGGACGCAACGGCCCTTGCGGGCTTTGCCCGATGCGCCAACGAAGTGAGCCTTGAGGGTTTCACTGCAAGCAATCTGCGATTGCCTTTGTGCTTCGAAAAAATACAACAACTTCTTAAAAGCAAGTATCAACGTGCATCCAGGCTCTTTGCACTCTCCTTCTGAGAAACGCAGCTTCGCTGACCTTTGCTAGTCGACACAATCAACCAACATTCGCGGTGAATTACTAAAATTAATCATTTACATGATTGCATTAAGTAGAAATCATCTTTTTTATTGCACCGGGCAACATGTTTGATTCTCATGTACTGAGACAAACTCGTGACAAAAAGGCAGAAGGAAATTTTTTTTCAATTCCTCCAACATGCCTCTTCAATACTTTTTAATAATTTACTATGCATAAAGAAACTAGTCCAAAGAAACCAATGACATTTGTCGCGGAAAAACTTCAAATGTCGAAAAAATTTGTGAAAACCCTCTTTGGTCTTTCTGGGAGCCATGAGGGCCGAGACCCAAAACTTCAAAGTGGAGTTACACCACAATCTTCGGGATTAACATCAAAAAAATTTTTACTGTTATTTTTAGTACCCTTCCCATTGTTTTGGGCTTTTCCGTCTTTTTAAATCAAAAATATTCGACCGACAAAAAATCAGTATTTTTTGAACAAAACCTTCCAGGACTTAGCACACCAACCGAAAAACTACAGTGGGAAACATTTCATTATCTTTTAAAAGATAAAAAGAATCTGATTCAGAAACCTAAAAATAAAATGTCTTGGTTTCAGAGAACTCTTCTTATTACAAAGTCACAAAAAGAGGAAGAACCACGTCTCCTTGCCAATTTCACCGCAAGCAACAGCGACATAGTCGCTGACCTTGGGTCAATCACACCTCTCGAAAGAAACCAAAGCAAGGACAGCGAAGCTGCCGCATCAGGCTTTGCCCACAATTGGTACACCTTATTACTTGATGAGCCCTATCTAAATTTTTGGCAAAAATTCCCTCGAGAGTTTGACGAATTGCCGAGCAAGCTCGAAGCAATTGAAAATTCTTTGGCAACTGCACCACTTAATGTTTCATTTGATAAAATCCAATGGCAAACTTTGTCTTCTTCTCCAAAAGAGAAAAATAAACTCAAGCTTTCCAGATCTAAAAAAGGCTCCATAGAAAGTCTTGAAGTTACTCGGTTTGTAGGTTTAAAACTCAAGACAATAATCAGCGAAAGTAAAATTGACCCGAAAATTCTTTTGTCAAGTGTTGAATCTGTCAATAAAAAAGACTTTTTAGATTCTGATGTGACATTGCAAAAAGAATTTAGAAAAATTTTCACTGCTTCTGAGTTAGAAGAATTGAGTCAGATTGAATTTGATGCTTTTAACGAAACTCGCCCATACCTTGCGTGCGTCGCAGGAAACGATAGCTTTGCTGCCCTTGAAGGTGAATTTGTAAAACCACGACTGATGTCTGGTTATCGATATCCTGATATGGACCTCCGGGAAGTTATTTCTTTTCTTTGGCAAAGAGAATTTTCTGATAAGACGGATCTTGCACTTGAACTTCCTCCAAACTATTTACTTCCTAGAGTTCAACAATTCCAACACTCTGATCCGCCTATTTTTGAACTTCAAACACAAAAAATTGTTTTACGAGCATTGGATGAAAATCAAAAAGAAAAAATTATATACCGAGGCCCAGCGGTTGTACTAAATAGCCAATCAGGTCTTGAGTGGGTTACGCAGACAAACAATGAAAAACAAACTCTTAGATCATGGCTTGAAAAATATCTAGGACCGACAAACCCAACGCGGGAAACTTTAAAAAATTATTTTGGAAGTCTCCAACCATTAAGTGAAAAATCAGAACCCTTACCGTTTCAGCGATCGGTGTATGTTCCAAAAATGTCTGTGAAGGATTGGACGGTATTTCAAGAAAAATACAAACAACAGCAAATACAAAACGCTATACAAACCGCTAAAAGACCAGAAGAAATTGAATTGCTAAAACAGGTTGAATTTCTAACTGTCCCCGCTTTTGAAGCTCGAATTCCGAAAGTGGAACCCGAGAATTTTCGTTTCGGAACCAACCCTTTTGTTGAATTTCAATATCTTCACCCTACTCTTCAGCAAGACTCTTCGAGTTACCCAAAAATTTCCCCTAGTCTATCTTTTGGACTAACAAACGCCAATACTTTAAGTTCTGGAACTTATCAAAAGTACCCATTACTCGTTGATCAAAATAATCAAGTTTTCTTTTCTGATCAGTGGGAACCGTTAACCACTGAATCTTGGTTAATTGTCTCAAAACTGGGGTTCGGCTTATTCTTTTTTAGTGTTTTAAAAACATTAGCGTCCAATTATGGGCGAGAACTCTTAGAATATCTTTTAGATTTAGTTGCTTCTTTAGGGTTTTTAGACGAAAACCTGAAACAAGAAATCGAGATTCTTATGGGTAAACGTGAGAAAGGCTTTCGGATTATTTCGAAAACAACACAAAATTTCAGTAATATTGCTGGAATTCAAAATCTTTTACCTGAAATTATCGAAATTGTTTGGTTTTTACGAAATTCGGGAAGAGAATTTGCTCTGAGTAAAACTCTTCCACGTGGGGTTTTATTAACCGGACCTCCAGGAACTGGGAAAACTATTTTAGTTCAAGCTATTGCTGGAGAAGCAGAAGTTCCTGTAGTCGCACTCTCTGGAAGTTCCTTGTTAGAACCGGGTGAATCAGGAGCTATTAAATTACAAATTTTATTTGATGAAGCACGAAAAATGGCTCCGTGTATTGTTTTTATCGATGAAGTGGATACTTTAGCTCAAAAACGTGAACATATGGGTCACACCTCAACCGGGGCAGAAGATCTTCTTGACACTTTATCCAATCCTCTCTCAAACGTCAGTCATTCAGGACAAGTGAAAGCAACTGAGTCTGAAGACCCTAATGCCGTTTTAGTCCAAGAAGAGCTTCGAAAAGAAAAACTTCGTCTTTTACTTCAATTTTTAGTAGAACTTGATGGAATTAAAAGTCGAACGGGGGTTGTGGTAATTGCAGCAACAAATAGACCAGAAATGCTTGACCCGGCTGTTTTACGACCTGGGCGATTTGATCGAATTATTGATTTGGGATTACCGGGTCCTGAAAAACGCAACGAAATTTTCAAACTCTATAGTACAAATTTAGGGGTAAATGATGAGGTTTCGTGGGATTATTTTACCCATCGAACTGCAGGCTATAGTGCTGCTGATATCGCGAGCATTATGAACCAATCCACACTTTATGCGATTCTTAATCAAAGTCGGCATACACTGGAAACCATTGAATACGGTATTGATCGTATTACAACGTTAGAGAAACCAATGCAAGTTCAAAAAGATACTGTTTTTGCACTTCAATTGGCCTATTATCAAGCAGGAAAAATTCTTTTAAGCCGGCTTTTAAAACATCATCCACCAACCCTTGTTGCTCACTTATGGCCACGCCGTCCAAACGCTAGGGCTTTGCAAATTAGTGAAAATTTACAAAACTATGTTTTTCGATTTGCTCGTCGAGTTGAATTAGAACATCGACTCATCGGTTGTTATGCTGGAAAAGCGGCCGAAATTCTTTTTTTACAACAGGGTAATGCTTTTCTTAATGTTTCTGATTTAGGACTGGAAGATCTTCACTTTGCCCAAAATCTCATTACCTTAATGGTTGAGAATTGGACTTTTTATAGCACAACGAGTTTGATTCATCAAAATTCAGAGATTATTACGGGTTTTAATGAAAAAGAATATCGCTATGAATTTGCGGAGAAACTACCATTTTTTCAAACTCTTTTAGATCCTATCCAAACAACCGAACTTTCAGTCATTCATAGAGATGAACAGGTTGGGAATCTGAATTATTATTATGAGGATGTTGAAGAGGAGGAAGATCAAGATTTAATTGAGCAACAAGCACAAAAATATTTCCAAGTTCCAAGCTGGCAATCTCGAATTTCAAATGAATTTGAATTTGCTACTCGAACTTTTTCAAATTGGTATCGATTATATCTTCCAGACCCGTTGCAAAAAGAACGAAATTTAGAATGGATTCCACCAGATGAGTTTTATCATGGCAATATATTTGCTAAGAAACTTAGCGAGTCTCTCACGTTGAATGAGGTTGCAAATATTCATATTGATTACCAAACGCACTCTTTAATTCTGCAAAGTTTTAACAAAGCGTTGGTTTTATTACATGAAAATCGTGATGTTTTAGATACACTCGCATATGAATTACTCGCATGCGAAGTCTTACATCAATCACAAATAGATCATATTGTCAAAGATCTGGTCGTATCAGATGTGTCGAAAAGTGACACAACAGAACCAGATTCTGAAATCGAAGTGAAAAAAATTCAAGAGAAACTTCTTTCAAAAAATTGGGGTCCTAATTCTCGACGACCACAGTCTCGTTGGCTCAATCTCGATATGCCGCAAAGCGACCCAGAGGATCTCAATGTATCGCAAAGCGACCTAGAGGATCTATCTTAAACTAAAAATTGCCGCTTATCGGACTTGAACCGATACGAATTTCTTCGTAACTTTTTGAAAGTTATGTGTCTACCATTCCACCAAAGCGGCAGCTTCTTATAAAGTGCAAGTGATATAGACAGTATTGAATGTCTATATCACGTAATAGTTGCGGTTTTTTAGGATACAACGCATGCTTCGCATGGTTGCGGTCATAAAGACCACCCACTATTTTATTTAATAGGAGGGAGCTTTTGCATGCTTTGAATGCATAGCAAAATTACATAAAAACATGATTAGCTCGAAGAACTGAATAAAGGTCTTCGAGCTCAATGATTTCGTTGTGTATCTTGGTAATTCTCTTATAAAGACGAACCAAGACCGACGTACGAACCATAGAAAAAAACAGCTACGATAGTCAGTGCCGCTAATCCGGCAACGGTACCAACAAGCCATAATGGAATACGACCAGTTGTGCCACTATTGGACATATCTAAATCTCCTTTTTATACAGTAGTCGAGTTGTGTTCCGCCAAGGCATTAAAAATGCTTGAGCACCCAAAGTACCCAAGGGCAGTGAAATTGCCGCATCGTGCCTTGCACGCAAGGCGGAATGTTTGTGACTGGTTTTCTTTTCTTAAGCTCCGTCTTCTTTGTGTAGTTACTGTGTAGATTTTCTACGCCAGGGTACGCAATGAAAGGCTACGGAGGTTCGTTTTTCCAATAACTTCCCCAGAAGTTCCAATTTCTTTCCCAGTAGGTACTGAGAAAAAATGGTATTCTTCAGAATTAATTGAAAATATAACTTGAGAAGAGCACCGCTAACACAAAAATTAATAGTAGACCCCAGTATAAACTGGTACGATTTAATTCTACACTTTGTTTATTGGGATTTGCTTTCGCCATAATACTCTCACTTTGCTCTTAACGTTGAATAAATTGCATCGCTGTAATCGCACCTAAAAAGAAAACAGTTGGGACTGCGAGTGCATGCACAGCAAGCCAACGCACAGTAAAAATTGGATAAGTATACGATTTTCTTGCAGTCATATCGTTTAGTTGAGTTCAGATAATTTTTTAACTTGTTCTAACGCATTGAAACGATCGGTAATAAGCGGAGCTTCTTGACGATCTTCCGTAAAATATTCATTTGGTCGAGGGCTTCCGAAAACATCATAAGCGAGACCTGTACTTACAAATAACCAACCTGCAATAAAGAGCGATGGAATTGTAATACTATGAATAACCCAGTAACGAATACTGGTTAAAATGTCAGAAAAAGGGCGTTCTCCTGTAGCACCAGACATGCGTAACACTCCTTATATAGTAATGTAATGGGCAGCGTTGCTGCGTGTTAAAACTTATTGAAACAAGGGAAAGAGAAAATAGATTTGTCATTCTTGATAGCAATGAATACTTGCTTCAAGATATCAAAAAAATCAATCAACTCTTTTTAGTTTCTTTCTTCTGTTAGTATAACGGCTTCCTCAAACACCATCAAGTTTTTTAAGTTGTTTAGAAAAAAACTCTCTATAAAAATAAAGACTAGAGCAGTAAGTATAATAAATTTTACGAGGTTGACTTCACACGTAACAACGACGATGTTGTTTTTAAATTAGAACATTTGAAAAATGTAGAATAAAACATGACTATAATCATTAATTTTTTTTATAAAATACGTCTTGGGCGAATGACGGGAGTTGAACCCGCGAATGGTGGAGTCACAATCCACTGCCTTAACCACTTGGCTACACCCGCCAGAGTTGTTGCTTCGATTTATTATAAAATTGTTTTACCATTTTATACACGATACATTAGAAACGGTTCATTGCTTAGAGGGAAAAACTGGAGCGGATAGCGGGAATCGAACCCGCACCTCTTGCTTGGAAGGCAAGGGCACTACCACTATGCAATATCCGCGTTTTTTCTTATAATACTGAAAACGGTGTCTGGTTGTCAAGCAGAGTTGCTTACAAAACAGAAAGTTTTGTATTTCTCTTGAAAAAGGATACTTGAATAAAGAAACCTTTAAAAATGCAAGCCAAAAATCAAAGCTTCTCCAAATATTAAACACCATGAAAAATCTGATTATTAAACATAGAACTTGAAGAATCTAACTAGAGCCAAAAAGAGGTGTTTTTCTCAAAAGAATTTGAAAAGACACGCACTTTCTCGTTTGTATCAGGTATACTAAACCTAGTAAAATACTCTAAAGTATTCAAGTATTCAGGAAACTCAAAGCGATGCTTCTCATATTTCAATTAGCTTTATTTGCGTTAATTCTCGTATCATTTTTGTTAGTCATTGGTGTCCCTGTTGTTTTTGCAACACCGGAAGGTTGGGGTCAAAACAAAAGTACAGTATTTTCAGGAGTTGGAATTTGGTTTCTGCTTGTGTTTGCAGTAGGAATTTTAAATTCATTTGTGGTGTAAACCTCATTCCACGCCAAAACGAAGAGACTTCATTTTTTGAATTCTCTTCCAAAATACGCAGAAGTGCTTTAGTACTTTATTGTTTCAACTTAGATCGCTATGCTGCCTAAGTTGAAACAATAAAAGACTTTGGCACTTCTGAAAAAACAGAGATTTTCAATATATATGTATAGTTGAGTTTTACTCGGCGTAGGTTGCAAAATATGAAATCTCGAAGTAAAATCCTCAGTACTGAACAAAAGGGTTGCTAACTCAATGGTAGAGTATTCGGCTTTTAACCGATTAGTTCCGGGTTCGAGTCCCGGGTGACCCAATCTATAAAAAATGACTTGTATTTAAAAAAGTTTCAATATGAATTTTTTTAGGTGAGTTCACACCGTAACTCTGTAAAAGTGTTTTTAAAATAAGAAGTTGAACTGATTGTGGAAGATAACTTACTGAATTTAAAGCTTCTGGTTGCGTAGAATATAAGTGAATTAGATTCTGGACAACAGTTTCTAAATAAAGTTGTTCTTTTTCAAGAATAGTGAGAAAATTGTTTATATTACTATCACATCGATTTTGAATATAATACCGAAAAAGAGGCATCAAAATTAATCGAATTTTATTTCTTAAAAATCGTAGATTTTGATTTGTACCATCTTGCACAACAGGAAAATTGTTTTTTATTATTAAATTTTTAATAGTCGAGCGAGAAATGTTTAAAAGAGGCCTTTGTATTTTACAGCCTTTTTTTTTTGACTGTTCACCAAAATAATAATACCAATCGTATTTCGAAAAAAAATCTTGTTTTCTTTCACATACGAGCTCTTTTGGTATTTTAATATTGTAAGACAACAAATTGGAGCTTAAACTAGAGATCGAATAAGATATTTTGAGCGTTGTCCAAAACGCAGTCATTGGGCGGCTATGCCGCCAATCATGCAACGCATGCATTTGTACTTGGTTAATAGGACGTTTCCAAGATACATTCAACACATCTATTTTCGAAGGTCTAAAAAGTTTTTTTTTAGATTTTTTTTTTTTATAAAAAATCTGCGGAAGAAATGAGTTGGAAATCGCAGTCGTTTTTAAATAACTAGTAGGTTCTAAACTTACTAAACCTTTTGGGCCAGTTCCACGCAAAAAATGCCAAACTGCAGTTTCAATTTGATCATTTCCAGTATGTCCTGTTAATAAAAAATCAGTATTTAAACATTCAGCCACATAAGAAAAATTAGTATGTCTCCAAAGATGCCCGTCAGCTTCAGAATTTAGAGTATTTTTCGGTACTACAAAATTGATTGGAAAGCCAAAGAGATATGCCAATTTGCAAAGATTATGAAGTGTATAAAAATTATCTTTTTGCCAAAAATGATTACAATAAACCAATGAAATTTCTAATTGAGAGAGGGTTTTTAAATGGACTAATAGAAGTAAAACCACTATCGAATCTTGACCTCCTGAAATCGCACAAAGTAAATTAGCAGGGCTCAGAAATAGCCCGGTTTGATGTACAATAAAACTAATCTCTGATAAGTTTTTATTCATATTCATTTTAAGAAATCGGAGATTTTTTCTATTAAGAAAGAATTATGATATTCAAGAAATCGAAATTTTCAAAATCTGGATACGACTTATACATTTCGATTAAACGTAGTTTTCTTTGTGTTTTACATAAAATTGTTTTACAATTTTATGACACAGCGACGCAACGCATGCTTTGCATTGTTGTAGTTAAAGACCGCCACCCACTTTAAAAAAATTTTAAAGGTCAAGCCATAGGTTCTTTCTTTTCATTGCAAAAATTCCGAACGTTTGGCTTATTTATTTTTTGCCAGGAACCAGACTTGAACTGGTGACACGAGGATTTTCAGTCCTCTGCTCTACCAACTGAGCTATCCCGGCGATAATTTTCAATCAGTTACAGTGTAGCATAAAAAATGCTCTCGGACAACTTATTGGTTCAATGCACTGAAATTCTAATGAGTGATGTGCCATATTTCAAATTTAATTTACAAGGTTTTTTTAGTATGTTTAGAATTCTCCAAATGCTTGTGTCACTTCTGTTAATTGTTATAATTATCCCGCAAACCCCAACAGAGAACGTTCTTTTAAGAAAAGCTCTAGAAACAGGATATTTTACTAGTTATACAGAAGCAAAAGATTTTTTAAATCGTCTGACATGGGCCCTTGTATTTGTATTTTTAGGTCTTACTTATGTTTTAAGCATTTTTCTGTAAATCAGAAAAACACTAAAATTCTGGGGTGGAAGGATTCGAACCTCCGAATGGCGGGATCAAAACCCGCTGCCTTACCACTTGGCGACACCCCATTTTCTGTTTTATACTACAAGAAAATTTCAAAATTTTCAATAAAAGATCTGACGTTGCGTCTTAAAGGTCAGCTCCGCTACGCTTCGCAGAAGGACGCATAGGTGACAAGACATTTGCGGTCAAAAATCACAATCTATCGTTTCGACGCAGGCTTTGCATGGTTGCGGTTAAAAACCGCCGACGATTGCATTGGAAATACTTGCGTCTTTTACGCTAAAGAATTCCCAAATAGACGATTGATTTAATGACCAAAAGCAGTCAATTCAGATACAGTCAAATTGGTGCTTTTGGTCTCTTTCGCCGAAATTGGAGTGGTGTTATTTATAGAGAGCTACTCCAAGGCGTACAGCAAAAATGCCAGTGGCTAAGGCTAAAAATAATGCAATGAAGACTTGAGAGTCAGCTATAGGCATAAAAAACTCTTTTATTTACTAAAATAAGACAATTTTTTCTCGAAAACAATAAAAGTTAAATACTATTCTCTTATTAAAAGGTTAGTGACTGTGTCCTGCATAAAATATTTCTATTTTCTAAAATTGAAAATTTTATGACGAAAGACTCATTAGCTGTGCTTTGCAAAAAGTGTAAATAACTTCGAATTTATTTATATTCAATTTAAAAAGTCAAAGAAGTCGTAGAAAATTAGAAGTGACTTTGCGTCTCTTCAAACTCTAAAACAGTTCCTAATAATTTATTAGGAGAGAAGCTTTTAAAAAATACTCCTTGTGTGCAGTCTTTTGTTGTTTGTAAAAACAACGCACCAACTACGCAACGCAGGCTTTGCCTGGCGGTTTCACCGCAAGCATTTTCAATGCCTGGTTGCAGTCAGAAAGACCGCCAACGAACGAAGTGTTTTCTCAAAAAAATTTTAGAGATTTCCCCCACGAGCAGAAAGTAATACAATCACAAGCGGACCAGCCGCTACGATAAATACTAACGCACTTAATTGTAAAACAATTTCAAAATTCATGGTTCTGTTTCCATATGTAAATTTTGCACGTGTTTTCGTTAAATGATGATATTAACGAAAACTTACGGCAGCTTGCCAAACAAAAGCTAATAAGATGAAAAGGACGGGAACAACCGGTAATACATCTACAATAGGGTCAAAAGGAGCATAAGCTTCCGGAAGTTTAGCTAAAAGTAACACAGTAATCCTCCAACAGTGCTTTTTATAAAGATCTTCGTATATGAACCTTGGCGGTAAAACCGCAAGCATTTGCAATACCTTGCGTGCGAAGCACGACGTGACAACTTCGCTATCTTTGGGTACCTTCGGTGCTCAAGCATTTTCAATGCCTTGGTTTTCAGTGACGAAGCTATCATGCTTAATCTTAGTACTATTATGCTAGGAATTGGAAATTTTTGCTAGTATTTTAAATACTTTCAAGTTTAATCGCGGTCGATAACCCTTAAACGAAAACATAGATTTTTGCCGTTTCATCTATGAATCGGAGATTCTTTGTATTAAGAAAATAGTTTGATGTGATAAAAAAATAGCATTACTTGGCATCTTTTTAAAACCAAGCTTAATTTGCCTTCAACATTCCTTTTGCAAAGCGTAGTGTCGCTGACCTTGCGTACTTCGCATGATGTTTTTGATTTTGAAAATATAACAGAGAAATTGAATTTCAGGAATCAACAAATAATGCGGTTGTAGGTAAAGTATGCTTATGCTGTTGATTTCCGAATCTAATAATATAATTTGCTAGCTAATGACTTAATCACAAGTTATTTATTGAATGTCCAATGCACGCTGCGTATGATTGGGGACGCCGCCGCTCAATGATTGCTTATTTTAAAACAAAAATTTTCTATAAACGTTGCAAAATTTTCTTACACTCTCCCCGTTTTATACATTCAGGCAAACTAGTATTAACTAAAAATATTTATAAATTCAACTTATATATGAAACTTGCTTATTGGATGTATGCTGGTCCTGCTCATATCGGAACGTTACGAGTAGCTAGTAGTTTTAAAAATGTTCATGCAATTATGCATGCTCCTCTCGGAGATGACTATTTTAATGTTATGAGATCAATGCTTGAACGTGAACGGGATTTTACTCCTGTCACAGCAAGTATCGTAGATAGACATGTATTAGCACGTGGTTCTCAAGAAAAAGTTGTTGAAAATATTCGACGAAAGGATAGCGAAGAACACCCTGATTTAATTTTATTAACACCAACCTGTACATCGAGTATTTTACAAGAAGATTTACAAAACTTTGTTAACCGAGCTTCCCTTGAATCTAAGTCGGATGTTTTATTAGCAGACGTTAATCATTATCGAGTGAACGAGCTTCAAGCTGCAGATCGTACCCTTGAACAAATTGTTCGCTTTTATATTGAAAAAGCTCGAAAAACTGAAACTTTAGATCTTACAAAAACTGAAAAACCTTCAGCCAATATTATTGGAATTTTTACTCTCGGATTTCATAATCAACATGATTGTCGTGAATTAAAACGACTCTTGACAGATTTAGGAATTGAGATTAATGAAATTCTTCCCGAAAATGGCTGTGTAACCAATTTAAAAAACCTCCCAAAAGCTTGGTTTAATCTAATTCCATATAGAGAAGTTGGCTTAATGGCAGCCAAATATTTAGAAGCCGAATTTGGAATGCCTTATGTTGATACAACACCGATGGGTATTGTTGAGACAGGAAATTGTATTAAAGAAATTGAGAAAATTTTGGAAAGTCAGTATGCTCTTCAGAAAAATTATACCCAATATGTGCAACAACAAACACGGTATGTGTCCCAAGCGGCTTGGTTCTCACGATCAATTGATTGTCAAAATTTAACTGGAAAAAGAGTGGTTGTATTTGGTGATAACACTCATGCGGCTGCAATGACCAAAATACTTTCTCGAGAAATGGGAATTCGTGTAGCTTGTGCTGGGACGTATTGTAAACATGACGCAGATTGGTTCAGAGAGCAAGTTCAAGGATTTTGTGATGAAATTCTTATAACGGAAGACCATAATGAAGTTGCTGATATGATCGCACGTATCGAACCTTCTGCTATTTTTGGCACACAGATGGAACGCCATGTTGGAAAACGTTTAGATATCCCGTGTGGCGTGATTTCATCACCAGTGCATATTCAAAATTTTCCATTAGGATATAGACCATTTTTAGGCTATGAAGGGACGAATCAAATCGCTGATTTAGTCTATAATTCTTTCACATTAGGCATGGAAGATCATTTATTAGAGATTTTTGGTGGGCATGATACAAAAGAAGTAATTACCAAAGCTCTTTCTACAGACAATGATCTGACTTGGTCTAGCGATGGTTTAGGAGAATTACAAAAAATTCCTGGCTTTGTTCGAGGCAAAATTAAACGAAATACGGAACGATATGCTCGGGAAAACGGAATCGAAATAATTACTACTGATGTTATGTATGCGGCAAAAGAAGCTGTTGCAGCTTAGTAGTTAACCCGGTATGCACTTGTTTTTTGTGTGATTCTACTCAGAAAATTCACATTTTCTTTTGAGCGGGAAATCCGCTATGCTCTTTGACTATGTTCCTTCTGGGAAGCGCAGCTTCGCTGACCTTGGGCACCTTCGGTGCGCAAGCATTTCCAATGCCCGATTTGCTCGGCATGGACTGCGAAACAGTGCTTCGCAGAAGAAACACAAAGGCGGTTTCACCGCAAGCAATCTTCGATTGCCTTAGAGCTTTGAAGTTCATGAACAAACAGTTTTAATACGCAGCATTGCATTGGCGGTCAAAGACCGCAATCAATCTTTTAAACGATTGCATTGCGTTGTTTGTTACAAACAACACAGACGTTTTACTTTGCGTACGTTATATAACATTTGTTGTTCATGAAAGTCTTTCAAAACAAGAAAACGTAGAGACTTCTCGAAACGAAAAAGTTTGAGGCTTGATAAGATCTATTTTTACTTTTTTGCACCGTACATCCGTCTGCGAAGTATTGCTTCGCAATCCACTTTTCATCTTATTAGATGAAAAATAAATCTGATGGCAAAACGTTACATCGAGTAGACGTAGAATCTTTTATGTAGCTTTTGTGGAGATTTTCTCCACATCATGTTGTTTGTATTGCGCCGTGCAAAAAATTGTGTTCCAATTTTATGATGAAGCGGCACACCAAGGTCAACGAAGCTGTGCTTCGAAGAAGGCAGTGGAAATGCTTGCGGGTTTACCGCCAAGTAACACAAAGCTACGTATGAGTCCTTGACCAAAAAACTTCGAGAAATACCTTATTTTACGGAATTGATAAAAGGAGAATTTTTCGCCATGACAATTAGTCCTCCAGAGCGTGAAGCGAAAAAAGTAAAAATTATCGTTGACCGAAATCCAGTTGCTACTAGTTTTGAAAAATGGGCTAAACCAGGTCATTTTTCACGAACTCTTTCAAAAGGACCAACTACGACAACGTGGATTTGGAATTTACATGCGGATGCGCATGACTTCGATACACAAACAAGTGATCTTGAAGAAATTTCAAGAAAAGTGTTTAGTGCCCATTTCGGCCAACTCGGAATTATCTTTATTTGGCTTAGTGGGATGTATTTCCACGGTGCTCGTTTTTCGAATTATGAAGCTTGGTTAACTGATCCAACTCATATTAAACCGAGTGCTCAAGTTGTTTGGCCAGTTGTAGGTCAAGAAATTTTAAATGCCGATGTAGGTGGCGGATTCCAAGGGATCCAAATTACTTCAGGGTTTTTTCAACTTTGGCGTGCATCTGGTATTACCAGTGAACTTCAACTTTATACCACTGCCATTGGTGGGCTCGTAATGGCTGCAGCTATGTTCTTTGCTGGCTGGTTCCATTATCATAAAGCAGCTCCGAAACTCGAATGGTTCCAAAATGTAGAATCAATGATGAACCACCATTTAGCTGGTTTATTAGGATTAGGGAGTTTAGCATGGGCTGGGCACCAAATTCATGTTTCATTACCAATTAATAAACTTCTTGATGCTGGTGTTGATCCAAAAGAAATTCCATTACCTCACGAGTTTCTTTTAAATTCAAGTTTAATGGCACAATTATACCCTAGTTTTGAAAAAGGTTTAACTCCTTTTTTTACACTTGATTGGTCAGCATATAGTGATTTCTTAACTTTCCAAGGTGGATTAAATCCAGTAACTGGTGGTTTATGGTTAACTGATACAGCTCATCATCATGTAGCTATCGCTGTTCTGTTCTTAGTAGCAGGGCACCAATATCGTACAAACTGGGGTATTGGTCATAGTATGAAAGAAATTTTAGAAGCTCATAAAGGACCATTTACTGGTGAAGGTCATAAAGGTCTTTATGAAATTTTAACAACATCTTGGCATGCTCAGTTAGCTATTAACTTAGCTTTATTTGGGTCGCTCTCTATTATTGTTGCGCATCATATGTATTCAATGCCGCCATATCCGTATTTAGCTACTGATTATGGGTCACAACTTTCATTATTTACACACCATACTTGGATTGGTGGTTTTTGTATTGTTGGGGCTGGTGCTCATGCAGCTATTTTTATGGTACGTGATTACGATCCTACAAATAATTACAACAATTTATTAGATCGTGTTCTTCGTCAGCGCGATGCTATGATTTCTCATTTAAATTGGGTTTGTATTTTCTTAGGCTTCCATAGCTTCGGTTTATATATTCATAATGATACGATGAGTGCATTAGGTCGTCCTCAGGATATGTTCTCTGATACTGCTATTCAACTTCAACCGGTTTTTGCACAATGGGTTCAAAACACACATTTCCTAGCTCCGGGTTTTACTGCACCAAATGCACTTGCAAGTACAAGTCCAAGTTGGGGTGGTGAAGTTGTTGCTGTTGGTGGAAAAGTTGCTATGATGCCAATTGCATTAGGGACTGCTGATTTTATGGTTCATCATATTCATGCTTTCACTATTCACGTAACTGTTTTAATCCTTTTAAAAGGTGTTCTTTATGCAAGAAGTTCACGTTTAATCCCAGATAAAGCAAATTTAGGCTTCAGATTCCCTTGTGACGGACCTGGTCGTGGTGGTACTTGTCAAGTATCTGCGTGGGATCACGTTTTCTTAGGACTATTCTGGATGTACAATTCAATTTCAATTGTTATCTTCCATTTTAGTTGGAAAATGCAATCGGATGTATGGGGTACAGTTGGAGCAAATGGTGTTTCACATATTACAGGTGGAAACTTTGCACAAAGTGCAAATACAATTAACGGCTGGTTAAGAGATTTCCTTTGGGCTCAATCTTCTCAAGTAATTCAATCGTACGGTTCTGCACTTTCAGCCTATGGTTTAATTTTCTTAGGCGCGCATTTTATTTGGGCATTTAGTTTAATGTTCTTATTCAGTGGTCGTGGTTATTGGCAAGAATTGATCGAATCGATCATTTGGGCCCATAACAAGTTGAAAGTAGCACCGGCAATTCAACCACGTGCATTGAGTATTACTCAAGGTCGTGCAGTTGGTGTTGCGCATTATCTTCTTGGTGGTATTGCCACAACCTGGTCCTTCTTCCTAGCGCGTATTTTAGCTGTTGGTTAAAAAACCCTCGCAAATATATCTTAGCGGCACTGCCACTAAGCTTATGATTTAAGATCAAAGTATGTACGTCGCTTGCTTTGCGTCGCTTTGCGACACAGTAAAAATTTACACAATCCGACACAAAGCATGCTTTGTATGGTTGCGGTCATAAAGACCGCCAACGAAATTCAATCACTCACGCTACTGCGTCTCTTTGCAAATTAAGAGACACAAAGAAGTGGCACAACGTACAACTGAAAAGACAACACTCTGTTTGTTTTGCAGTAACGTTCGTCAGAGCATTCCTCTGCACTTAGTTTTATTCTTCAGTTAAAATATTTTTTATTTTCTTATCGTTTTGTTAAGAAAGTATACGAAGCTTTACTTCGTAGAAGAAAGAGAAACAATTGAAAAATTTAAGCAAAGTCAATTCTCTTTTGAAGATTTTTTTCAAAAGAGAATTGAGAAAATCGAACGAGCTTTTTTGATCCTGTCAATACAGGAGATATCTTCTTCTTTTGAAGAAGCAAGTACAAATTCTTTATGTCAATAAAGGAGACTTAACAATGGCAACAAAATTTCCAAAATTTAGCCAGGCCTTAGCTCAAGATCCAACCACACGTCGAATTTGGTTTGGTATCGCAACAGCACATGACTTCGAAAGTCATGATGGCATGACTGAAGAAACACTTTATCAGAAAATTTTTGCGTCTCATTTTGGACAACTAGCAATTATTTTTCTTTGGACCTCTGGAAATCTTTTCCACGTAGCATGGCAAGGCAATTTTGAACAATGGGGTCAAGATCCTCTCCATGTTCGTCCAATTGCTCACGCAATTTGGGACCCACATTTTGGACAACCGGCAGTTGAAGCGTTTACACGCGGCGGTGCTTCTGGTCCCGTAAATATTGCAACTTCTGGTGTATACCAATGGTGGTATACAATTGGGATGCGTACAAACCAAGATCTCTATATCGGATCAATCTTTTTAATTCTTCTTGCAGCAATTTTCTTATTTGCAGGTTGGTTACACTTACAACCAGCATTTCAACCAGCACTGTCATGGTTTAAAAATGCTGAATCACGGTTAAACCACCATTTAGGCGGATTATTCGGTGTAAGTTCACTTGCTTGGGCTGGTCATTTAATTCATGTTGCTATTCCAGAATCACGAGGTCAACATGTTCGTTGGGATAATTTCTTAACAGTGCTTCCGCATCCAGCAGGACTTGTTCCTTTTTTCACTGGAAATTGGGCTGTTTATGCAGAAAATCCTGATACCGCAGGGCATTTATTTAGCACAGGTGAAGGTTCTGGAACAGCAATTTTAACGTTCTTAGGCGGTTTTCATCCACAGACACAAAGTCTTTGGTTAACTGATATGGCTCATCACCATTTAGCAATTGCTGTTATTTTCATTCTAGCGGGTCATCAATACCGTACTATTTTCGGTATTGGGCACAGTATGAAAGAAATTTTAGATTCACACACACCCCCTGCAGGCGGTTTAGGTTCGGGTCATAAAGGATTATTCGATACAGTAAATAATTCACTTCATTTCCAATTAGGTTTAGCATTAGCAAGCATCGGAACAATTTGTTCAATGGTTGCTCAGCATATCTACTCTCTACCTCCTTATGCGTTCTTAGCACAAGATTTTACAACACAAGCGGCTTTATATACTCATCACCAATATATTGCTGGTTTTATCATGTGTGGTGCTTTTGCTCACGGTGCTATTTTCTTTGTTCGTGACTACGATCCAGAAACAAATCGTGGAAATGTTTTAGCACGAGTGCTGGAACATAAAGAAGCGATTATTTCACATTTAAGCTGGGTAAGTTTATTTTTAGGATTCCATACATTAGGTCTTTACGTTCATAATGATGTTATGCAAGCGTTTGGAACACCTGAAAAACAAATTCTTATCGAGCCTGTTTTTGCTCAATGGATTCAAGCTTCGCACGGAAAAACTGTATATGGTTTCGACTATTTACTTTCTGCATCAGGAAGTGCAGCAAGTGTTGCTGGACAAAATATTTGGTTACCAGGGTGGCTTCAAGCGATTAATAATGACAGTAATTCGTTGTTCTTAACAATCGGCCCTGGCGATTTCTTAGTGCATCACGCAATCGCACTTGGTTTACATACTACAACACTTATTCTTGTAAAAGGTGCTTTAGATGCACGTGGTTCAAAACTTATGCCAGATAAAAAAGATTTTGGCTATAGTTTCCCATGTGATGGACCAGGCCGTGGCGGTACTTGTGATATTTCTGCTTGGGATGCATTCTATCTAGCTGTGTTTTGGATGTTAAACACAATTGGTTGGGTTACATTCTATTTCCACTGGAAACATCTTGGTATTTGGCAAGGAAATGTAAATCAGTTCAACGAATCTTCAACATACATTATGGGATGGTTACGTGACTATTTATGGTTGAATTCAAGTCAATTAATTAACGGGTATAATCCGTTTGGGATGAATAGTCTTTCTGTTTGGGCTTGGATGTTCCTTTTTGGCCATTTAATCTATGCAACAGGATTCATGTTCCTTATTTCATGGCGTGGATACTGGCAAGAGCTTATTGAAACACTAGCATGGGCACATGAGCGTACACCATTAGCAAATCTTGTACGTTGGAAAGACAAACCAGTTGCTCTTTCTATTGTACAAGCTCGTTTAGTAGGTCTTGCTCATTTCTCCGCTGGGTATGTTCTCACGTATGCAGCATTTTTAATTGCTTCAACTTCAGGCAAATTCGGTTAATCTACTGTGTCGCTTCGATACATACTAACCGGGTTTCCCTTCTGGGAAGCGCAGCTTCGCTGACCTTGGGCACCTTTGGTTCCAATGGCTTGGCGGTAAAACCGCAAGCAATCTTCGATTGCCTTGGTTTTTCATGTTGAATTCTATCTCTTTCCCCTCAAACTGGGGAAAGAGGGGCATAATAAAGCATTTCTTTAAAACTCTTTAACGAAGAACTAAAAATCAAAATATATAAACGATAATGTAATTTACTTGGGTGTGAAAAAATTACTTAACACCCAAGCCTAATTTAGACTTTTCTTAACTGAAATATAAAACAATGCATGCTGTGTATGATTGGCGGCGTCACCACCCAATAATTTTATTAATACGCTTTCGATTGTTTTTTTACGAAAGGAATTTAGAAGTCCCTTGAGAAACTAAGCCGGTTCCTGCTGGAATCATTTGACCAATAATTACATTTTCATGTAATCCGTGTAAAAAATCTCGTTTTTTACTTAAAGCACTTCGAACTAGTACGCGACTTACTTCTTGAAAACTTGCGGCAAGTAAAAAACTTTCTGATTGTAAAACGCTTTTACTAATGCCAAGCACGAGAGGTTCATACATAGCTTCACGTAAGCCCATGCCGCGAATCTGTTGGTTAAATTTCTTGATCCACGTATGTTGAACTACTTCACCTTCAAGAAGTCCTGTTTCACCCGGATCCAAAATTCGGACCCGATTTGTCATCTGACGGACGATAACTTCAACATGTTTTTCTGAGATTTTAACTCCTTGAGTTTCATAAGCATCAAGAATTTGTTCAACCAGAAAATGTTGGGCTTCTAAAAAACTTTTTTCAACCGCAATAGACCAATGAGTCGTGAGATTAAGGCTTTCTAGTTCACGTTTATACGCGTTTTTTAATCGGATATGAACTGTATCGGAGAGAATTTCCCCACTAAGACTTTCACGAGCTTCAAAAAGTTGTTCAATTTTTGGGATCCCTTGAACAATATCTTCCGTTTGTAATTGTCGAGATTTGAGTGTAATTAATAAGTCATTTTTCTGAACTAATGTATTTTGAGAGACGTGTAGAATACATCGTAATGGTGCTAAGAAGGGACTTCCTAACCGCAATGTCAAACTATTCGTGGTTTTTTTAATTACCTGACCATTATACTCGCACGCTTTACCAGGTTCAATTTCGTCACCCCAACGAATAAGACTTCCTAGTTTTGAAAATTGAGACGTATCTGTTTTTAGTGTCAAGAGATCATCCTTTCGAAGAAGACTCAAAGAAGTCCCCTGAGTTGTTTGAGTTTTTAAAAGAAACTCGCCGGAAGTTTGAATTTTAACAAGACCCTGGGTAAATGGTTGAATTGGGGAAATCCAATTTTGGTATCCTGGTATAAAGGTAAATTTTTTAGGATTCTTAAATGTTGCGAATTGATATTGAAAAACACTTATTCCACGCGAATAAGTAGTTGAGACATTTTGAAATTGGACGTGTTTATGTGGATGATCAGAGATATTTTTTATCGTAGCATGAGCTTTCCATAAATGAGCATGAGAAATCCACTTTGCGTCTTCAAAAGCGGCTCCTCGTAAAATATTTTGTAATTCAGTAGAAAACTGAAGTTTCCAGTGAATTTTGGGTTTTAATTGTATTTTCGTTGGTTTTTGTTTCGAAAATAGAGCTGTATGAGGGTTTTGAACCAGTGATTTGCCAGTCAAAATAGCTGCTTGTTTTTGAATCTCTTGTTGATTTGGAAGTCGGGATTCCACCACTGATTGAATTAAGAAAAATGTTTTTAACGAAACAAAGTTTTGAAAGGTTTTTTGGAGAAGACCTTTTTTATTATTTTGTCGGATCGGAGAGTACCAAATAACACCATTTCGTATTGGACACACGTTCTTTTGAATTTCGTATTTCAGAGATTTTTTTGTGCGAGCAGTATCTTGATCTCCAAAAATTGTTGGAGCATACCAATCACGTTTTTGAAAATAGTTCTGAAACTTTTTACGTTGCCCAAAAGAAACACTTGAAAGAGTTTTTACAGAAATAGAACATTTTGGGAAACAAAGTGTCTCGAAAATTAGTCCAGTTGGTATAAATTGACGTCTAAGAAAAGACCCTGGAGTAATTTTTTTAGGAGAAAAGAAAACCCATCCTTGTGTTGATAGAAGGGAAGTTGGTTCACTCACAAAAGTCTTTTGTTGGTAATCTTTTTGAAAAATGTCAATGAGAAAGTCACTTGAAATCAAATTTTTTTCCCGAGTATCCTGATTCAAAACAAAACAAGGTAAAAAGTTTTTCCGTAAATATTTGTTATTGAAAAATTGTGTCTTTGGGAAAAACAACTGAATTCCAAATACCATCCCTTGAATTTGCGACAATTCTTGTGAATCTTGACTATTCTGAGCGTCTTGATTTTTCTTCCCTTGAAGCGTTACTGTTTTAAAAATTTGTGTATAAAGAGAAGGGATATGTCTATACACAACCATTGTACCGCTTCGCGGCACACTCGAGGAATTCAATGCATTATCAATTGGCGTGGCAACGGCGTTGTTTTGACGTGCTTTTGAAATCAAAAGTCTTCTTCTAGATACTGAATCTTTTCTTTTTTCTCGAACAGCAGGATACCAAATAAGAAGTCCATTTTTAGTTGATTGTTTCCTATACACAAATGTTCCGTTAGGCGAAGTAAATCTATAGTACTTTTGAAAAAAAGCGATTGTTTCTATTGGAATTTGAAGGGTATATACTCCAAAAGTAAGTTTAGACTGAATTTTTTGGAGTTGTGTTTTTGACGAACTATAAAAATTATACTGAAATAAAATGCTATTTTTCGAAATAAAATCACCCGTTTCTAAAAACGAACAAGTTTGTTGCGGAGCTTTGCTACGTGAAGAAAACGAAGCGCTTTCTGCACCATGAATTTCGTGTTGGTTTGAAGCAGCTAAAACCCAAAAAGTGCCTAGTTTCTTCATTCTTTGAACACCAGATTCTTTTGAACTAAAAACAGCTTTCACTTTTTCTTTCTCTTTAGTTGTTGGAATTTCCTTTTCGATGAAAAAATTCATTGATTCTAAAAAGATTTGTCCTTCCGCAGGGGAATAGACCGGATGACTCGATTCAGGTAATGTTTGTTTTGTTAATTTAAGCTGGGATATTTGAAAAAGAACATGTTTTGCCTCCACATGTTCTCCATGCTTAATAAAAAGCAAACTTCCAGGTGTGAGATCTTGTTCACGAATAGTCAATACACGATCAACTTTAGAAAACGGTTCAAGTGTACAAATGATTCGATCACCTTGGATTGGGCTCTGTTTCACCATATAGGCAATTTTTCCGTATGGAGTTCGAATAAAATGACCCGTAAGTGGATGATGAAAAATAAGTTTTCCTTTATAAGGAGCTAGTATCGGTTGGAGGGCTTGATTTGCGAAAACACCAACCCCGCCTGTATGGAATGTTCGCATGGTCAATTGGGTTCCTGGTTCCCCAATTGATTGAGCAGCAATAACACCCACTGCTTCTCCCATTTGAACAAGTTTTCCCGTAGCTAAATTCCACCCATAACATAATTGACAAACTGATGTTGTTGACTCGCACGTTAACGGGGATCGAACGCCAATTTGGGTATAATTTTTTGAAAGAATTTTTGCATCTGTGGCACAAATAAGATGATTTCGACCAAAGCTGATCTTCGTTTCAAAGTCAAGTTGTGCTTCCAATGCCTGCTTCGCATGATTGCGGTCATTGACCGCCAATGAGTTTGCTAAAACACGACCTATCAATCGACTTTCTAGATTTTTTCCTTCAAGGACAGTAGCACGCAATGTTCCACAATCACGCATGGAAATCACAGCTTGTTGAGCCGAATCCACTAAACGTCTTGTTAAATAGCCAGAAGTTGCGGTTCGTAAAGCGGTATCAACTAAACCTTTTCGGGCCCCATAACAAGAAATTAAATATTCTGTCACGGTTAACCCTTCACGGAAATTACTTTGAATTGGGAATTCTAAAATAGCCCCTTGGGGATCCGCCATTAATCCTCGCATCCCAACTAGTTGGCGTACTTGAGACACATTTCCCCGGGCTCCGGAAAAAGCCATCATATATACAGGATTGAGAAGATTAGTCTTTCGAAAATTTTGAACTGCAGCCTGTCGCAGGAGATCACTAGTTTGGTTCCATGTATCAATTAAACATTGTGATTTTTCAACGCTGGTTAAGGAACCTGCAGCAACCTGTTGTTCAATTTTGTGTGTAGCAATATGTGCTTTTGTTATAAAACTAGGTTTTTCTTGAGGAATTTGTAAATCATCAAGACCTAAAGAAACCCCTGCTTGTGTTGCTTGATGAAACCCTAATGTTTTTAGCGATTCTAAAAAATTAAGAGTCGCTTTTTCACCATAAGTATTTAAAAACCATGAAACGAGATTTTTTACACTATTTTTATCAAAACAAGCATTAAAAAAGATCTCTTCCCGGTGTTTGGATTTCGAGATATTCATACTTTTTAAAACTCCGTTGATAATACTTCTTTTTTTACCGGTACCTCTCACATCGGGCTTTGACTGCAAGGGCAGTTGCGTCTTTTCGTCATATATACAGGACACAGTCGCTCCCACATCGTGCCAAGCACGCACGGCCAACGATTCACTGTTGGCCCTTCTGCAAAGCGCAGTTTATCGAAGAACTTACTGAAGAGTTTTTTGAGAAAAAAGAATTCTTCCTGGAGTTGTCCGAATAAAACACTCCTGTGGGGAAGTAAATTGAATGAGAGAATGAGAAAACTGAATTTTATATTTTTCAAAATAAAAATATTCAGTTTTTCCGGATCGGGAGACTCTGACCTCTAAAGGGGAATTTCGTTGGTTCGGTTGAAGTAAACTTTGAACTTTTTTATTCCAAATAACCCAAATTGGTGTATGTAATCCAAGTCGATGTGTTTGATATTCATGAATTACTTGTTCAAAATTAAAGTAATAATTGTCGACTTTATTGAAAAGAAAAACTGATTTTGCGCTTGAATAATTTCGTTTCTCTTGTCGTTCTTTTGAAATTGTTAAATAATAACACCCCAAAATCATATCTTGGGTTGGTAAAAGTAATGGGTTTCCTAATGCGGGTGATAACAGATGATTGGAAGCTAAAACTAAATTAAAAGCTTCTGCGCGTGCAGCAGGCGAAAGTGGAATGTGGACTGCCATTTGATCGCCATCAAAATCAGCATTAAAGGCTGGACACACAAGTGGATGTAATAAAATAGCTTTTCCATCAACTAATTTTGGAAGAAAGGCTTGAATTCCTAAACGATGGAGAGTTGGTGCTCTATTTAGTAATACTGGATGACTCTGTAAAATTTCACGGAGGAGAGTCCAAATAATTGGTTTTTGTTCGAGAATAAGAGCTTTTGCTCCAGTTGTTGTAAAAGCAATGCCTTTATTTCGTAATTGTTGGATTAAAAATGGTTGAAATAACTCGATCGCCATTTTTTTTGGTAAACCGCACTCATAAATTTTTAATTTTGGACCAACTACAATTACAGACCGACCAGAATAATCAACACGTTTACCTAAAAGATGTTGGCGAAAACGACCTCGTTTGCCTTTTAAAGCATCTAAGAGTGATTTCGTGGTTTTTCCAGAGTCGACTTTACCTGTTTTTAATAAACTATCCACAGCTTCTTGAACTTGACGAAGGTTATAACACCATGATGCCCAACTTCCACTTAAAGCGGTATCAAAAATGCCAAATCGAGTGGAGTTCACAAGTCGCCGATTTCGAGTTAACACTTTACGGTATAAACTATTGAGATCTGAAATCACTAATTCCCCACGAATTGAAGTAATGGGTCGAAGTCCAGGTGGTAAAACCGGTAAATAACTTAAAATCATCCATTCCGGTCGACTTTTTGCTTTATAAAAATCCCGAAAATAATTCAATCGACGAAGGAACATTTTTTCAAGCTCGGAAAATTTATTGCGCTGTTTCTTATATTTTTTACATTCTTTGGTTTCTTCCCACCCAACTGACTCATAACGATCAATTTGTTGACTAAGATATCGTATGGTGACTTGTACTTCTTTAATATCTAATGCCATTTGTCTTTGAAGACCGACAAGATCATAATAAGACAGAAGTTTTTGAAATACTCCTGCTCCTGTTTGTATTGGAAAATACTGGGGGTGAAGAGCACGATATCGATCTGATTTTTTAGTCTTCTGCATCACAGAATAGTGGGGAATTAGTCCATCGGTTTGTCTTGAATATTCCCACATATACATTAAAAAACATTGAAAAGCCTCAACTTCACGCCACGTCATATCGTGACGTACCCCATATAACCCAGTACAAAAAGGGAGAGCTTTTTTCGAGTATAAAGTTTGAAAAATAGCACGTTTTTGCTGAGTTGATGATCGAAACAATTTTGGTTGTTTTGGACTTAATTTGATAGGAGTTGGTTGTAAAAAAAAGAACGTAGAACTAGTCGAAGATCCTGAGCGCGGACTGCGTGAGCGGTTTTTTAGCAAATCAGTTTCTTTGGTAGAAATCAAGGGCAGCAACTGTGTCCTATCAGGACGCAATGCTGCCGCATCGTGCGAAGCACGTAAGAAATTAGAACGTTCCCAGCTAATAGCATAAGGACTAAATAGTTCATTATTAAAATACTCAAAAGATGGCGATAAATGACTAAATTCAGTCGCATAAAGAACCGTTTGAAGTTTCCGATTAGGCCAATTTAAACATAGAGCTAAAGGGGAAGGTTTCTGTGATGCATAAAGTGTATGAGCAAGTGGTTGTTTTAAATGAATAAATCCCATTCTAGTTCGACGAACTTGAGAAGTTGTTCGTTCCACTCCGCATTTTGGGCAAAAATTTCGTTTAGGAAATGCGGTATCAGTCCCTTGGGTTGCAACAGTTAATTTTCCCGCTTTTTTTCCACAAGCACAGGTATAATCAACCACTGGACCAAAAATTTTTTGACAAAATAAGCCGTTTGGCTCTGGTTTTAGTGTTTTGTAATTGACAGTTTCCCAGCTAGTAACTTCGCCCACGCTTTCGCCATTCGGTAGAACCCTTTCCCCCCAGTATCTGATTTCTTTTGGAGAGGCGAGCCCGATTTCCAACTGGTGAAAATTTCTACTTTCTCGTTTTTGCATCGAAAAACCTCTTTTTTTTCTTGTTTATGTGTAAAAACTTTTTTAACTTAAGTTAATTAAATAAGACGTGCTTCTATATTTGTATAAAAAATAAAAATTATAAATAGCGTAGCATCGCTGCCATATGCGCTTAAACAATGCATGCTCCGCAAAATTGCGGTCAAAGATCGCCAATGTTAGAGTTCTCTAAAAAGCCAGCGACGCTGCGCTTTGCAACCGGTCAAGGTCAGCTCCGCTGACGCATCGTGCAAAGCACGCAAGTATATCACCACTAAGTAAGATTTTGAAGAATCTCAAGTTCAGCAAAACTTGCGTGTAATCTTGGATTGCTCAATTTGCTCTGTGGTGGGAGTTTTGTAAATAATTTTAAATCGAAACATAATGCTTGAAGTTCTCGAATTAAAACACGAAAACTTTCGGGTGGTCCAAATTGAATTGGTTGGTTAGTATAAATCCGAAATACGGCTTCTTTTCTTCCATCAACATCGTCAGATTTAATGGTTAAAAGTTCTTGAAGAATGGCTGCAGCTCCATAAGCTTGTAAAGCCCAGACTTCCATTTCTCCGACACGTTGCCCACCTTTCCGAGATCGTCCTCGCACTGGTTGTTGTGTGATAGCAGAATAAGGTCCTGTTGAACGAGCATGAATTTTATCATCTACCAAATGAACCAATTTCAACATATATGTACATCCCACTGAAATAGCTTGATCAAATGGTAGCCCAGTTCGACCATCAAAAAGTTTCATTTTTCCAGGATGATGGGGTTCAAAAAGCCATGAATTTCTTGTTTTTACCGACGCTTCAAATAGTTTGGAATAGACAAAACTACGTGAGGCTTCCGCTCCTACTTGTTCATCGAATAATTTCATAGTATATGATTCGTTTAAGTACGATCCTGCTAAACCAAGAAGACATTCTAAAATTTGACCAACATTCATTCGAGAAGGCACTCCCAACGGATTTAAAACAATATCAACTGGACGACCATCTGGTAAATACGGCATGTCGTACTCTGGTAAAATCTTTGAAACAATACCTTTATTTCCATGGCGTCCTGCCATTTTATCGCCGACTTGAATTTTACGCCGTTGAAGAAGAGCTACGCGAACACGTAAAATAGCATTTTTTGGGGCTATAGCACTCACATCCGCTTCTTTGGGAGGTAGTACTTCTACTGCAAATACAAAACCTTCAACTCCTTTTGGAACTCGAAGACTCGTATTACGAACAGTCGTGTTTTCTCTTTGCATAATCACGTTATACAATTTTTCATATTGATGGTGAACCGAAGGCCCTTTGGGATTCATTGGTGTTATTTTCCCAACTAAATAATCCCCTTCTTCAACCCAACTGCCAACGGGAAGAAGTCCATTTAATTGCAGACGTTGAATTCGAAGGAGATCCATATCTGAATCAGTCACATCAATAGGAAGTTGTCTTGTGATCGTTTCGAGCCCGTATTGTGTGTTTTTCACTTCAAGTTCATAATAATCAAGATGCAAAGATGTAAAAACATCTTCACGGACTAATCGCTCACTAATTAGAATTGCATCTTCGAAATTATAGCCTTCCCAAGGTAAATACGCGACAAGAATATTTTTACCTAAGGCTATTTTTCCTTTTTGGCTTGCAGCTCCATCCGCTAAAAGATCGAATTTTTGGACCCATTCCCCTTCAAAAACTGTAGGTCTATGTGATTTACATGTACTTTGATTTGTACGTTGATAAAGGTCAAAGGAGATCGTAGAAACGGGTTTCTTTAACCCTTCCGTGCTTGGCACGATGCGGCAGCTTTGCTTCCCTTGTTTGACTGAAGATGAAGAGCCAAGTTGTGATATTTGACTTCGAACTTGACTAATTGGTAAGTGGTGTGTATTGGAGAAAAAGTGGCGAGTTATGAGAGAAAACTTTTGTTTTGGAATAGCGATACTCGCTGTGCCGCTTTTTTGTGTTTCTTTGTAAGCAAAAAGACGCAATGGCTCAAAAATTGTCTCATCCGTCGGCGGTTTACCGTAACCAAGCTTCGCTTGCGTTGTGTTGCTTGGCAACGCATGTGATGGTGTATATATTTTTACATTACGAGCGTTTACCGAAGTAATATACCCACTAGAATTTGTATGCAATGAATGCTGAACATCTGAAATCACACGACTTTCAAGACCGGTTTGTACGTAAGGTTCATCTGGTTGAATCACCGGAACAGCTTGACGTTGCATATTTGAGCCCATCAAAGCCCGATTGGCGTCATCATGTTCAAGAAATGGAATTAAGCTCGTGGCAATCGAAATCATTTGTAAAATCCCGATTGATTGATTTGTAATCTGATTCCACATACCATATTCAAATTTTAAGTTTTTTCGAACTGGAATCTTAGTTTTCGGGAAAGTTAATGTTTCAGAAACATCAATATCAGCAGGTGCTAAAAGAAAAGAAGATTCATCAGACGGAACATAAAATTTTGGATTGCTTAATTTTTGAACTTGACCACGATACACTGTATAAAAAGGTGTTTCTAAAAACCCAAGAGAATTTGGTCGAGAAAATACGGTTAATGAATTTACAAGTCCAGCGTTTTGGCCTTCCGGGGTTTCAATTGGACATAAACGACCATAATAGGTTGGATGAATACCACGAATTTGAATTGTACTTTGTTTTCCGCTCACCCCACCAGGCCCAAGTACAGTCATTCGGCGTTTATGAGTAGTTTCTGCTAGTGGATTAGTTTCATCTAAAAATTGAGCTAATGTTCCACTGGTGAAAAAACTTTTCCAAGCTTTACTAACTGACTTGGCTAAGCTTGATTTTTGGTATTTCCAGACAGTGTCTACATCGTTTTGAGAACCAAGAAGTAATTTTCGTGTGAAGCCGGCTTCAAATTCTCTTACTCCTCGAACAAGTTGATCTTTTAAAAATTCTTGACACCCACGAACACGTTTATTTGTTAAACTATCGATATCATCGCCTTTTTTCCCGGAAAGTAAGTCGAGTAGACTACCTGTTGCCCGAACCATATCATCCGCTGTTACAAACGTGTGATTTTTTGGAGTAACACTTCCTAATTTCCCTCGAAATTGTTCACGACCAAGAACACCTAAATTTCGCGTTTTTTCATTCCAAACTACAGTTTGAAAAAATTTCAATGCGGTTTCGTTTGTAATCGGCTGATCACGTCCAATAGATGAATATTCTTGAACATGTGCATAAATATATCGGCATGCTTCTGCTTGTGTTTGGGGATGATCAGTTAATTTGGCGCGGTCATAAATTCGACCTTGACGTGTTTTTTTTGTTGATTCTAAATCTGTGTTTAACGATTTCAGAAGACTTTTATTTAATAAATGCGCTTGATCGAGTCGAGTTTGTAGTTCTTTAAACGAAATGCCGAGAGCTTGGAGAAACACTAGAACAGAAATTTTTCGTCGTAAAAGTCGAGTTGTAACCCAAACCTTGTTTTTTTTGTCGATTGTAATATTTAACCAACTTCCTTGTTCAGGTACAATTCGAACCGTTGGAACTCCGGTGCGGGAATCTCTCCAAAGTTTATATACCCCTGGTGTTCGAATCATTTGATATAACACTACGCGGGGAATTCCGTTGATAACAAAATGACCCGCTTTGGTCATGATCGGAAGAAAGCCAAGAAAAACCCATTCCATTCTTGGTTCAGTCCATTGCGTGGAAGTGAGTAAAGTTGGAATATAGACACAACACCCATAAGTTTTTCCAAATTTCAGAGCATCTTTTTCCGTACCTTTTGGTTGTGTAAATTGAATTTTTTCTGGAAAAAATCGAAGTGTGAAAGAATTTTCACCATATTTACAAATCAATGGATTCACCGGGTTTAATGCTTCCACAAAACCTTTTGCCACAAATTGTTGAAAACTTCCATACTGCAGCCCAACTAAATCTGGGAGGACTGGAAAAAATTTTGTTTCTTTCGATGCAATTGTAATTTTATCCGCCATACGTTCATTTTTGGTATACTATATCAAGACGTTATTTAAAAACGTCCTCAAGATGCTTTAGCCGAAAAACAGTTCAGAACGAAAACGGTTCGAAATAGATCGACCCTCTTCTGCAAAACGCTGCTTTGCTGTCGTTTAAATATCTCAGTGCAATTGTTTCCACGATTGATTGTGGTCTTTGATCGCTAATTAGATTTGTCGCGTTGTAGTATGTAGTGAAACTACACAGTCGATTTTCTACACAAACAAGATAAATAGGGTGAAAGAGAGTGAGGTAACCTCGGTTTTCTTTCTGTGAAGAAAAGACTCACATGTTGGCAATCTTTGATTGCAACCAAGTTTTACTTGCGTTGTGTAGAGACAAACAAAAATTTTTTCGAGTTAAAGAAAAGCACAGTCTTTGGGCGGTATAGCCAAGTGGTAAGGCAGTGGATTGCAAATCCTCTAGTCCCCAGTTCGAATCTGGGTGCCGCCTATGATAAATAATGACATCTCCGATGCCAAAGCATGTTTTACATTGTTGCGGTCTTTTGTGTTGTCCATAAAATTTACAATTTTATGATCAACACAAAAGACCGCCAACGAGTATAAACTCGTTAAAAAGATTAAAGTATTTTATTAACAAAAATAGAGAGACTCATCATATCTCAAAGTATTTTCAACCCATAATGCTGCCCCTTTTCAGTTCTGACATGATTTTAAGTGGAAGTCTCTAGACTGATGAATCTCGTAGTCAATGCTAGCATGCTCTGAAAAACTTGTCGAGGGATTTTTACTTCTTTCTAAAAAGACTTGGTTTACTTTGGGCTTCTCTAAGTTAAATAAAAGTAAAAAAGTATTTGAAAAAAATTTAACTTTTGTTTTAAAAGTGTAGATCTGTTATTTGGTTTTTTTCTTTATTTCGCGTATACTAAAGTATATATATTCAAAGTGAAGTTAAAACAAAGTCTTTCTGCAAAGCGCAGCGTCGCTGACCTTGCGTGCTTCGCACGATGCGCCAACAGTGCGTCCTTTCCTCATAAAATTTCTAATTTTAGCAAATAGAACTATTTTATGCAGGACACAATCGTTGGCCTTGCCTTAAAAAAACTTTTGTCATTTATACGAGATTATTGATCATATATGATTTGTATAAATATATCTGAAACTTTGGTTCAAGACATCGTTAGTAGGCGAGCTGCTTTGTAACATACCATTCAAGAAACTGACTTTGAAAAAACACATTTTAGAGAAATTTTGACTTTGCAATGACTTTTTATTGTATTCGCTTTATCATAAAATTGTTTTCCAATTTTATGCACGGTACTTTAAGAAATGGTCTCTGCAAGAAATATTAAGAAACGTATAGAAAAAATCTGTTTATTTTATTATGCCTATTGGTGTTCCAAAAGTACCATTCCGTCTCCCAGGTGAACCTTCTGCACAATGGGTAGATTTGTATAATCGACTCTATCGCGAACGAGTCTTATTTTTATGTCAAGAATTAGATGATGAGTTGGCAAACCAACTCATTGGTATTATGCTTTATTTAAATGCTGAAGAAAAAAGTAAAGGCTTATATATTTATATTAATTCTCCAGGTGGCTCTGTCACATGTGGGATTGCTGTGTATGATGCAATGAACTATATTAAATCTGAAGTTACCACCATTTGTGTAGGAACAGCAGCTTCAATGGCATCATTTGTGTTAGCTGGCGGTGATCGTGGAAAACGAATTGCTTTACCTTATTCTCGTATTATGATTCACCAACCAGAAGGAGGAAGTCAAGGCCAAGCATCTGAAGTTTTATCTGAGTCTGAAGAAGTGATGCGAATTCGTCGCCAAGTTGGACAAATTTATGCAGAACGTACCGGTCAATCATTAAGTCGGATTTCACGAGATATGGATCGAGATCAATTCTTATCAGCACGTGAAGCAAAAGACTATGGACTAATTGATCAAGTCGCAGTAGATACCAAATGGTCGAAAGGAGCCTAATAATTTATTAGGAGAAACTCATTAAACATTTCATTATGCCACTACGTCTTTTGCAAGTAAAAAGACCCAACAGACCCCTTCTGCGAAGCACAGCTTCGCAGACCATCTTTTTTTAAATAAACTTTCAGCCTAATTGTGGTTTTAAATCAACTCTGCGTTATGCAGAGAAAATAATTCAAATTCATATGTCGAAGGTTTTTGATTGGTTTGAGGAACGTCTTGAAATTCAAGCAATTGGTGATGATATTTCAAGTAAATACGTTCCGCCTCATGTAAATATTTTTTATTGTATCGGTGGAATTACTTTTACTTGTTTTTTAGTACAAGTAGCTACAGGATTTGCCATGACGTTTTATTATCGTCCAACGGTTGCTGAAGCATTTAATTCAGTGCAATACATTATGACTGATGTAAATTTTGGCTGGTTAATTCGTTCAATTCATCGTTGGTCAGCAAGTATGATGGTATTAATGATGGTACTTCACGTATTCCGTGTATACCTAACTGGTGGGTTCAAAAAACCACGCGAACTTACTTGGGTAACAGGTGTCATTATGGCTGTATGTACAGTTTCTTTTGGAGTAACTGGATATTCATTACCATGGGATCAGATTGGCTATTGGGCTGTAAAAATCGTAACAGGTGTACCTGATGCGATTCCGGTTATTGGACCAGGTTTAGTAGAAATTTTACGTGGTGGTGTTGGTGTAGGTCAAGCTACTTTAACTCGATTCTATAGTTTACATACATTTGTATTACCACTTCTTACAGCAGTGTTTATGCTTATGCATTTCTTAATGATCCGAAAACAAGGGATTTCCGGACCTCTTTAATCGAATTAGTTGTGCTCATTTGTTTGCGTGACCTATTGGTCGCACAAAGAGCGCAAAAGAAACAGTATTTTATTTTTATAAAATTTATATAAACATCACGGAGTTGACACTATGGCGGTTACAAAAAAACCAGATTTATCGGATCCAGTATTACGAGCAAAACTAGCCAAAGGCATGGGCCATAATTATTATGGTGAACCTGCATGGCCGAATGATTTACTTTATATGTTCCCAGTTGTAATTTTCGGAACATTTTCGTGTCTAATTGGCTTATCAGTTTTAGACCCAGCAGCAATGGGCGAACCAGCAAATCCTTTTGCAACACCATTAGAAATTTTACCTGAATGGTATTTCTATCCTGTATTCCAAATTTTACGCACAGTTCCTAATAAATTATTAGGAGTACTTTTAATGGCAGCAGTTCCAGCTGGTTTAATTACTGTTCCTTTTATTGAGAGTATTAATAAATTTCAAAACCCATTCCGTCGACCAGTAGCGATGACTGTCTTCCTTTTAGGAACAGTGGTAGCTGTTTGGTTAGGTATTGGTGCGGCATTACCAATCGATATTTCATTAACACTAGGTTTATTTTAAATCTTTTTGTTAAATAAGAATTAAAAATTTGTTTTGTTCTTCTAGCAATGAAACTCAGATTTTCATTGCTAGGCATTCATTTTGTCGCTTGACCATAAAATTGGAAAATAATTTTCTGGACGGCAGACGGCACATGGCGTGTTCAATCACCCGAGATTTTTTTATATTACAATTAACAAAAAAGGTCTGTTTTAACCAAATTTATGTGTTTTTTTCTAAAAGCATAAAAATTTTAATAACCCTTCCCTTCGGTAATTACCGAAGGGAAAGACGTTTCTCAATAAAATTGAGAATGAATAGTAAAAAGAAAATTAAAGAGTATCGATAGTTTCGAATTCGAATTTAATTTCTTTCCAAACTTCACAAGCAGCAGCTAATTCTGGACTCCATTTGCATGCAGCACGAATTACATCACCACCTTCACGCGCAAGATCACGCCCTTCGTTACGAGCTTGTACACATGCTTCTAAAGCTACACGGTTTGCAGCAGCACCTGGAGCGTTACCCCAAGGGTGACCTAAAGTACCACCACCGAATTGTAAACAAGCGTCATCACCAAAGATTTCTACAAGCGCTGGCATGTGCCATACGTGAATACCACCTGATGCTACCGGCATAACACCTGGTAAAGAAGCCCAATCTTGTGTGAAATAAATACCACGACTACGATCTTTTTCTACGTAGTCATCACGCATTAAATCAACGAAACCAAGAGTTACTTCACGTTCACCTTCTAGTTTACCTACAACAGTACCAGAGTGTAAATGATCACCACCTGATAAACGAAGAGCTTTAGCTAAAACACGGAAGTGAATACCATGGTTTCTTTGACGGTCAATTACAGCGTGCATCGCACGGTGAATGTGAAGTAAAAGACCATTATCACGACAATAATGAGATAAACTAGTGTTTGCAGTGAAACCACCAGTTAAGTAATCGTGCATGATAATTGGTACACCAAGATCTTTAGCACAAGCAGCACGTTTTAGCATCTCTTCAGATGTAGCAGCTGTAGCATTTAAATAGTGACCTTTAATTTCACCAGTTTCAGCTTGAGATTTGTAAATCGCTTCAGCAACGAATAAGAAACGATCTCTCCAACGCATGAATGGTTGAGAGTTTACGTTTTCATCATCTTTTGTAAAGTCAAGACCACCACGTAAACATTCGTATACAGCACGACCGTAGTTTTTCGCAGAAAGACCTAATTTTGGTTTAATTGTACAACCTAATAAAGCACGACCGTACTTGTTTAGTTTGTCACGCTCAACTTGGATACCATGAGGAGGTCCTTGGAAAGTTTTACAGTATGCTGGTGGAATACGAAGATCTTCTAAACGTAATGCACGAAGAGCTTTGAAACCAAATACGTTACCTACGATTGACGTAAATAAGTTTGTTACAGAACCTTCTTCAAATAAATCTAAAGGATATGCAACATATGCGATGTATTGGTTTTCTTCACCAGGAACTGGTTCGATGTCGTAACAACGACCTTTATAACGATCTAAACTAGTTAAACCGTCAGTCCATACTGTAGTCCAAGTACCAGTTGATGATTCTGCAGCTACAGCAGCACCAGCTTCTTCAGCAGGAACACCTGGTTGAGGTGACATACGGAATGCTGCAAGAATATCAGTATCTTTTGGTTGATAATCAGGAGTATAGTAAGTTAAACGATAGTCTTTTACACCTGCTTTAAATCCAGCAGTTGCTTTAGTTTCAGTTTGTGGAGCCATTCTAACAAAAATAGTTCTATGTTACGATCTTTCAATCTGCCCGAAGAAAGGACTTTTTTGTCCTTTCATATTTAAAAGAAAGGATACCATAGTTTTTCTTTTTGCACAAGTGGAATTTTTTTGAAAATTCAACTTATTGCACCATATATTAAAGCAATCAGGCAATCATAGATTGAAAGATTGATAAGTCCACCAAGGTCAGCGTTGCGTCTCTTGCTTTGCAAGAGGCACATTAGCTGTGCTTCGAGCATAAAATACGAATATTTTATGATGAAGGCATTGAAAATGCTTGCGGTTTTACCGCCAAGGACTCTGATGATAAAATGGCATACGATTTATATTCTTGCGCTGTGCATAAAATTATAAATTTTATGAATTCCCAAGAAAAAAATCTTGAAGTTTTTGACGCCAAGAGTCTTCAATTCCAGACGAAGGTGTATTTAAATCAAGAAAATAGTCTTGTTTACCGATGAGTCGGCGAGCTGCGTTTTCAAAAGCAATTCCCGATAATGTTAATTTTTTATTTAAAACAAGAGGTTCCCCTTTATTTGTAGAAATAATAACATTGGTATCTTCCGGAATAGCTCCTAATAGTGGAATGCCAAGCATTTCTTGAACATCCCGCACGGACATCATATCATTTTTTTGGATCATATCTGGTCGGACGCGATTCACGAGTAATTTTACATTATAAATAGTATTTGCCTCTAAAAGTCCGGCAACACGATCCGCATCTCGAATCGCGGTAATTTCCGGGGTTGTAACAATTACCGCTTCAGTTGCTGAAGATATAGCATTAATAAACCCAACATCAATTCCGGCTGGACAATCAATTAAAACAAAATGAAACCCGAGCTCTTTGACCGAATTGACCAAATTCTGCATATTTTTCCGAGTAACATTATATTTTTGTCGGTTTTTGGAAACGGCTAAAAGAGCTAAATTTTTCCATTTTTTATCGCGAATCAAAGCTTGGTCTAAACGACATTGACCTTCAACGATATCCATTGCGGTATATAGCACGCGATTTTCGAGACCTAATAATAAATCCAAGTTTCGTAAACCGAGATCAGCATCGATTAAAGCTACTTTATAGCCAAGCCGAGCAATAGACATGCCTAAATTTGCAGTTGTAGTCGTTTTCCCAACACCGCCTTTTCCCGATGTGACAACCACAACACGACTTTCCGTTTCTGGGTTGTTTCCTAAACTATGTTGTGTTTCCATAAAATAACTATATATCAAAATGTCACTAATTCGAAAATCGATATTAGGAGAAGTTATGTAGTATTATACTCGTGATATAGATCTTATGCCAGTCTCTCTGATAGCAAGAACGTCTAAAACGTTAAAACTTATAAATTAACTAAATTGTTTATTTATTTTTTTGGGCAAGGAGGGATTCGAACCCCCGACACCGTGGTTCGTAGCCACGTGCTCTAGTCCACTGAGCTACAAGCCCTTTTAAAAAGGTTTCTTTTGATTATACGGACTTTCAAAAAAATTTCAATACTAGACAAAGATTTATATGGTATAGTCTGTGACCACAGACTATACCAGGCATGCTTCGCACGCTGCAACAGCTTAGCTATCCAGAAAACTCACGTTAAATTTATTTTTTAAATATTCTGAACGAGTGATGTTTCAGTTGGTTTAATTAATTGGGTAATCCCAAGTTGGTCGAGAGCATTATTTCTTCGTAATGGGCGTGTTACTAGTTCTAAAACATCTCGAGCATTTGTAAATCCGTGGATTTGGGCGAATGTAAATTCCACAGACCATTTTGTATTAATCCCTCTTGCCTCTAATGGGTTCGCATGCGCCATTCCTGTTATCGCTAAATCAGGTTGGAGTTCACGAATTCGCTGAATTTGATTATAATTATCCGGTTTTTCGACAATTCGCGGGAGTGGGATATTCATATCTTTACATGTTTGTTCTAACAAGTCGAGTTCAGCTTTTTGGAATCGTTTATCCATATACGGGATACCTATTTCATAAATACTCATCCCACATCTTGCTAAAAATCGGGCCAAAGAAATCTCTAATAAATTATCTCCCATGAAAAAGACAGATTTGTTACGAACAATTTTAAGATATTCTTCCAAACCTTCCCAAATTTTTTGTTCACGCTCTTCTAATCCGGTTGGTATGATAGAAAACACAGAGCAAATTTTTTCAACCCAAGCTCTAGTACCATCTGGCCCGATTGGAAAAGGAGCATTAATTAGTTTGCATTTTCGTCGGCGCATTAAGGTTGTAGCAGTTCGACTTAAAAAAGGATTAATCCCACAGACATACACATCTTCGTGTAGTGTTGGCAGATCACTATATCGTTGAGAAGGCAACCAACCAGAAACAGTAATTCCTTGATTTTGCAGTTCTAATGTTAATTGGTTCGCCACGGTAGTGGGGACAGAACCAAATAAAACCAAAGGTGGGTGGTCTACTTTTGATGATTTAGGAGTTTTAGTTCCAGTCAGTTGTTGCACTGGAGTGATATTATGACTGGTTGATGTTGAACTTGATCCACCAGGACATCGTTGAACCATCGCAGCTAAAACGGTGTCTTCGCCTTGTGTAAATGCATAATCTAGCCCGTTTGCACGTGCGACAACAATTGGAATAGCTAGTTCAGCTTCTAATCGTGGAGCCATCCCCTCCAAATCCATTTTAATAATTTCAGTGGTACATGTTCCAATCCAAACAATAACACTTGGATTTCGGTCTTGTTTAATTTGTAAACATAACCTTTTCAACTCTTTATAATCGTTTAATTGTGCTGAAATATCACTTTCTTCTAATTCAGCCATCGCATATCGCGGTTCAGCAAAAATCATTACTCCAAGGGCATTTTGAAGAAAATAACCACAAGTTTTGGTTCCAATTACAAGAAAAAAACTATCTTCAATTTTTTGATAAAGCCATGCTACACAACTAATTGGGCAGAACGTATGATAATTTCCCGTTTCACATTCAAATACTAAATTGGGTTCAAGGCTAGCTTTGTTGGCACTTGCGGCAGTACCGCCAAGGCCAGTACTAGTACTGGCTTGCGTTTTTTCAACGCCAAGGGTATTCATAGTCATAATTAAATCATTAAAAAGTCTAGTTCTGTTGATTGATCTTTCAGTTCTGTTGGATTTAAATAGAAATCTGAGAGTAAATCAAACAATTGGCGATCACCAAGTTCCGTTGCCACCACACCTTCTGGTTGAGCCAAAACTTGATCTGCTATATTTAAATAGTAATCACAAATAAAGTTTAATGTAGGGTCCGCTTCAGCTAACTCAAAGAGTGTTTTTCCTTTGACTCTTGAAATTCGAATATCTTCAATTAATGGAAGAACTTCTAAAACTGGCATCGGACATGCTTCAACATATTTGTCAATAAGATCCCGTTTTGATGTTCTATTTCCGATAAGTCCAGCTAGTCGTAATGGATGAGTCCGAGATTTTTCCCGAACTGACGCAACAATTCGATTTGCCGCAAATAAAGCATCAAAACCATTATCGGTCACGATAAGACAATAATCCGCATAATTTAATGGGGCAGCAAAACCACCGCAAACTACATCACCTAACACATCGAAGAGGATAATGTCATATTCATAAAAAGCATTTAGCTCTTTTAAAAGTTTGACAGTTTCTCCAACCACATAGCCGCCACATCCTGCTCCCGCAGGTGGACCACCTGCTTCTACACAATCGACTCCACCATAGCCTTGATAAATAATATCTTCGGGCCAAACATCTTCATAGTGATAATCTTTAGTCTGTAACGTATCGATAATTGTTGGAATTAAAAATCCCGTTAGTGTAAATGTACTATCATGTTTTGGATCACATCCAATTTGTAAAACTTTTTTTCCACGACGTGCTAAGGCGATGGAAATATTACAACTTGTTGTTGATTTTCCAATCCCTCCTTTCCCATAGACGGCTAATTTCATAAATCTTGACTCTCTTTTCTAATTTCTAATGCGTCTTTGCACCACTTTGTCATAAAATACTCGTATTTTATGCAACATCAGACCTTTTGCAAAGCCCAGCGTCGCTGGCCTTACTTTGATGCATGGCAGGCTCTGCCTGATTGCGATCTCTGATCGCCCAATGGGCATTACAGCAGTTTTTCATCTTATTCGATGAAAACTAAATCTGATGACAAAACGGCATAACATAGTACTGGTTTCTTTTATATTTTAAACCAATCTGTAGTTTTCTGTTTTCATAAGTTTTCATAAAACAAAAATCTTTTTGTAATTCCTTCAAAAATCCCCTATAATACAGAAAAGTGAGTTTCAACTCAATCCCAATCACTATGCATGCTCTGCATAATTGCGATCTTTGATCGCCCAATGCAGGCTATGCCTGATTGCGATCTCTGATCGCCAATGAATATAATGAATATACAATTTTTACACATGCAATCCTTCTTAAGTAATTTGTGTTTTTTAGTGAGTTTTTTCACAACTATTTATTATTGGACAAAAGTTATCTTTTTTTCAAAAACATCGACCACTTTTTTGGGTTTTTGGGGCTTTTGTATTCTTAACGTTGGAATTGCCATTCAATTAGTTTTCCGTTGGGTAGAATCTGGTCATTTCCCATTAAGTAGTTTATATGAGTCATTACTTTTTTTAAGTTGGAGTTTCACTCTGATCTATCTTGTTGTAGAAAATTTTCTTAAAACAGAATTTATTGGAGTCGTTATTTCTCCATTGATTTTATGTGTTTTAGGCTTTACCGGATTTAGTTTACCTACGGATCTTCAACTTTCCAAACCTTTAGTCCCGGCTTTACAATCAAATTGGCTTTTTATGCATGTTAGTGTAATGATGTTAAGTTATGCAGGCTTATTAATAGGTTCTTTGGTTGCATTCAGTTATCTTATCATTTCACGTGTTTCAAATTCGAAAGGAGAAGACGCAGTGTCCCAAACAGAAGTCCTTTCAGTCCCAATTCCTTTAGCCTCGAATTTTCTTACTGTCTCCCCATCTACTTTTGCTTCTCAAACCGGAGAACCCTTTGAAACATCGTCTCAAAAAGAGAATTTGTTAAGCATTTTAGATAATTTAAGTTATCGCACTATTGGAATAGGTTTTTGTTTTTTAACATTAGGTATTTTGTCTGGAGCGGTGTGGGCCAATGAAACCTGGGGAACATATTGGAGCTGGGATCCAAAAGAAACTTGGGCTCTCATAACATGGTTAACTTTTGCCTGTTATTTACATACCCGTTTAATTTATGGGTGGCAAGGAGTGAAACCTGCAGCAATTGCAAGTTTTGGGTTCATCTTGGTTTGGGTGTGTTATTTAGGAGTGAATTTATTAGGAAAAGGTCTTCATACCTATGGTTTTTTTAGTATGATTTACCTTCTTCAAAATTATCTTTAAAATTTAAAAAATCAATCGAATTTTTTTTATGATCCATCGGCGGGCTTTGCCTTTCAATGCCTTCTGCGAAGCTGCGCTTCGCAGACCTTGCGTGCTTCGCACGATGCGGCAGTTTCACTGCCCTTGGGCACCTTTAGTGCGCAAGCATTCATTTCCAATGCCTTGGTAGTAAAACGGCAAGCAACAGCTTCGTGGGCCTTGCGGGATTTGCCCGATGCGCCAACAAAGTTGGCCTTGATTACAGTGAAAACATTCTGTTGCGCCACTTGGCGGTTTCACCGCAAGCAATCTTCGATTGCCTTGGCAATACATTAGTTTTCGAAAAAATATTCCAATTCAACTCAAGCTGTGGTATACTAAAACCAAGACTATCTAAATTTCACTCATTGGCGATTTTAGACCACCAATGTTTTGATCATTTTTAAAGAAAGAAAGTAAAAAAAATTTAAGAGACAATTTTTATGGGTCTTCCTTGGTACCGTGTTCACACAGTAGTATTAAACGATCCCGGTCGTTTAATTTCTGTCCATTTAATGCATACTGCTCTTGTATCTGGTTGGGCTGGATCAATGGCATTTTATGAACTTGCTGTATTTGATCCGTCTGATCCAGTTTTAAACCCTATGTGGCGTCAAGGGATGTTTGTTCTTCCTTTTATGACACGTTTAGGGATCGCTCAATCATGGGGTGGTTGGACAATTAGCGGTGAAACAGCAACAAATCCAGGTATTTGGAGTTATGAAGGTGTTGCTGCCGCTCACATCGTTTTATCTGGTTTACTATTTTCTGCTTCTATTTGGCATTGGGTTTATTGGGATTTAGAACTTTTCCGTGATCCGCGAACTGGAAATCCAGCACTTGATTTACCAAAAATTTTCGGGATTCACTTATTTTTAAGTGGACTTCTTTGTTTTGGTTTTGGTGCTTTCCACGTAACAGGCTTATTTGGCCCTGGTATTTGGGTTTCAGATCCTTATGGTATTACTGGAAGTGTTCAAGCGATTTCTCCTGCTTGGGATGCAACTGGTTTTGATCCGTATAACCCAGGTGGTATTGCATCACACCATATTGCTGCTGGTATTCTTGGTGTATTAGCTGGCTTATTCCATTTATGTGTTCGTCCACCACAACGATTATATAATGGTTTACGTATGGGTAACATTGAAACTGTTCTTTCAAGTAGTATTGCTGCAGTTTTCTGGGCTGCTTTTGTAGTTTCAGGAACAATGTGGTATGGCTCAGCAGCGACACCAATTGAACTCTTTGGTCCAACTCGTTACCAATGGGATTTAGGTTTCTTCCAACAAGAAATTGAAACTCGTGTTCAAACGAGTTTAGCTTCTGGCAAATCATCTTCTCAAGCATGGTCTGAAATTCCTGAGAAATTAGCTTTTTATGACTATATCGGAAATAACCCAGCTAAAGGCGGTCTTTTCCGTTCTGGTGCTATGAACAGTGGTGATGGTATTGCTGTAGGTTGGTTAGGACATGCTGTTTTTAAAGATAAACAAGGCAACGAACTTTTTGTTCGTCGAATGCCATCATTCTTTGAAACATTCCCTGTTATCTTATTAGATAAAAATGGTGTTGTTCGAGCAGATGTACCTTTCCGTCGTGCTGAATCAAAATATAGTATTGAGCAAGTTGGTGTTTCTGTAACATTCTATGGTGGTGAACTGGATGGTGTAACATTTAATGATCCAGCAACTGTGAAAAAATATGCACGTCGTGCTCAATTAGGAGAAATTTTTGAGTTTGATCGTGCAACATTACAATCAGATGGGGTTTTCCGTACAAGCCCACGTGGTTGGTTTACATTTGCACATTTATGTTTTGCCCTTCTTTTCTTCTTTGGCCATATTTGGCATGGTGCTCGTACTATTTTCCGAGACGTATTTGCTGGTATTGATGCTGATTTAGACGAGCAAGTTGAATTTGGTGCATTCATTAAATTGGGTGACACTTCAACTCGTCGTCAATCAGTTTAATTGCATTGTGTAGCAGATACAAAGTTTCAATTTGTAACGCTACGCAAGAGACACTCTTTCGAGAATCGCTGTGCCGCTTTATCATAAAATTGTTTTACCAGTTTTATGAATAGCGCATTAGACAGCTGATTTAAAGTTTTACTTTGTAACATTGGCGGTCTTTGACCGCAATCATGCAAAGCATGCATTGCCTTCATCATAAAATATTCGTATTTTATGCTCGAAGTGCAGCGTCGCTGACCTTATGATTATCAAAGAGAGTTTTCTCCCTAGGCACTATTTCAGACGATTTTGTCTGACTTAGTGCACAAGCAGGCAAAACCTGCCATAGATCGAGGAATTATACATGGAAGCATTAGTTTATACGTTTTTATTAGTCGGTACGTTAGGTATCATTTTCTTTTCAATTTTCTTTAGAGAACCTCCACGTATGTTAAAATAACAAATTACGTTGTCTCGCTTTGCAAGGCAATGGATGGTTGACCCTCAATAAGCCTTTCGGTGGAATCACCAAAAACTTCTGTTGCGTTCTTTGAACGCCAACGCAAGCGAAGCTTGGTTGCAATCAAAGATTGCCAACGAGTGTCTTTTCTTCAAATTGCACTTGGGAGAATCAAATCTCCCAAGTGCACAATAAATAAAACAATTAATTAATCCTCGTGTTCTTCAAAAGGATCACGTAATTGTTTTGACGGAGGCCCGAAGCCAACATAAACTGAATAACCGGTGATACTTAGAAGTAAACACCAAAGAAAAATGGTAAAGAAAAAAGCAGGACTTTCCATAGGAGTGTGTTTGTATAGAGGTAAATAACAAGTTTTTTTCGAAACAAAATCGAAACTCTAACTTTTAAAATAAAACAGCAAATGAAACTTCATTCGTCTTCTAGATGTATTTTAGCAGATTGCGTGGAGTAGCACCCGTTCCCTCCAACATCTTGCGTGCTTTGCACGATTAAGAAATATCATCTTTGAAAACTTTATGATCAAAGCGAACTTCTTTTTATTGTGTCGAGCATTTAATTTTCTAATAATGCCTAAAATACTAGTATTTTATGACAAAGCTGCACATCGATTCATTCATTTTTTAATATATAAAAATAGTATGTTTCTTTGCATCGTGTACGACACAACAAATTTAATTTGAATCACTCGACTATGAAATCAAGTGATTCAGGAAATAATTCTGAGTTATTTCGCAAGAGATTCCCAACTCATTGTTACATCATCAAGAATTACTGAATTATTGTAAATTTCTAAAATAATCACAAGAAATACAGCAAATAAAGCCATAAATACACCCATAAGGATTGTTGTTCCCCAACCTGGGGCTACTTTTCCATATTCTGAATTTAATGGTTTTAAAAGCGTACCTAAAGGAGTTACTAATCCAGACTCAGTAGTAGGTGCAGATTTGATTTTTGATGTTGTTCCAGTTGCCATATGTGAAGTCTCAACTATGTCTATTTTACTTTCTGTAATACTCAACGCGATCCAGAGAGTTTCAGAGTTTGCCACGAAAAACGGCAAAGAGTCTGTGTTAATTCAAAGGTGTTCACTTGAGTGAAGAGAACTTTTTATGACTATTATAGCCTACATTAGAAAAAAGAAAAACTTTTTTAAAAAAGTTCTCTGAAAATACATTAAAGATCAAGAAAATATTTGATTTTAGACGCTCTAGTTAAATGAGTCGTTGGCAGTCAAAGACCGCAACCATAGTTGTGCCACTTCGCGGTACAGAAGTTCTAATATCTTGCGTCCCTTCTCCAAAGCTTTACAGACCTTTTTATTAAAAATCAAAATTAGATTTTCATAACCTAATCTATTATTCATGCATTTCTATTTGGGGATAGAGAGACTTGAACTCTCACGGTTAAAAAAACCAACGGATTTTCAGCCTTTAAAAGTAAATTTTGTGAAGCTTATGGACTCTCTCTTTATCCTGTTCTAGTACGTAGTGATGCTACGCAAAAACTGAAGGATAGCTCCCGTCGAGTCTCTGCACCTTTTAACAGAAACAGCAGTGCTGTTCCAGTGCGTTAAATTGACTCAGGATTGTTTATTCACCATCAAAGGCTCAAAATTTCCCTGAATTTGAGAGCATACACGTCAATAGTTTCCTACTAACGGCTCAAATAGCACCTTTAAGTCCGTTGCGTCTACCGATTCCGCCATATCCCCGGTATATTTTGTACCTTGAATAAATTTTAGCAAAAAAGTCAAAAAAATACGAGGCTTCTTTTCAAGGGCAGTTTCACTGCCGCATCGGGCTTTGCCCGCAAGGCGTTTTTACCGCCAAGGCATTGGAAATGCTTGCGCACCGAAGGTGCCCAAGGGCAGTGAAGCTGCGCTTTGCAAAGTTTTGTTAACGAAAGTTTTTTTTGCGAATTCAAAGCGACAAAAAACGCTTTCTCGTGGAAATCAAAATTGTGCTTGGCAGAAAGAAGGTGTTTTCGACTCTCCCTGCGATAACTTTAAAAAAGCGAGTTGTATTTTTAGGTGAGGTTTTGTACACTAATTTTCAATTAATAGATATTTTTTAAAAAGAAAAAAATTTTTAAAAATACGAAGTCAAGGGGTCGATGCCCGAGTGGTTAATGGGGGCGGATTGTAAATCCGCTGGTTTTGCCTACGCTGGTTCAAATCCAGCTCGGCCCAATAAAAAATAAACATATAAAGTTTTTCTTCTTATGAACTGTTGATAGTTCATAAGAATTTTGGGCAGCATTGCGTCCTGCATAAAATTGGAAATTTTATGACGAAAGGACACATTAGCTCTGCTTCGAGCATAAAATATTTGTATTTTATGATGAAGGAAGAGAAGAAAAATTACTCTTCAGCACTTGCTGTTTTTACATAAAGAATTAAGAGAAACGAAGTAGGAATAATGATGAACAACGCTGTTGCAATTAAGCCTAGAATATTTACTTCCATGGAATGTTGACTCCTTTAGGTATTATGATAATTTTCTATGTAAAAAAAATGCGAATATAGTCTTTGATAAGACTATTTTTTAATACAGTTTCTATTAATATTGTACTGGAAAATACTCGAAATAGAAAAACTTTATGAGTAAAATAATAGAATTTGCATTTGCTTTTTATCGCAATTTAGCAAATTGAAATAAAAATTTACTAATGGCCTCTTTAAAAGAGTTTGTATTTTTATTTATTCAATTATAAAAAACTCTATTGCTTAAATAGGAAACAAAATTCGGAAAAGGGGGGATTCGAACCCCCGGTAGTCTCGCAACTACGTCGGTTTTCAAAACCGATGCAATCAACCACTCTGCCACCTTTCCTTGCGTCTTTTTAAAAATTTTCTTGAATTTTTTATCTTCAAAAGTCTCTATTTTTTTAGAGGAACTCAAAGCGGGTAACGCGAGTCGAACGCGCGACATGCACCTTGGCAAGGTGCCGCTCTACCACTGAGCTATACCCGCGATCTAGAACCATTATTTTTAAAGAATCTCTTTAATTGTTGAAAAATTTAAGAAGATATTTTAAATGTCTGCTGTTTAATTTTATCATATTGATTTTGTCTATGCAACTTGTTTTTAGATTCCTTTAGTATATTAATACTTTTTAAGTACTTTGCGGCCAGCACCAGATACTTTGATATCGAAACAACAAACTCAGTCCCTCTAAAAAAGTTGACAAATAAGATCGCATCAACTAAAGTGTACAATGAAAGCGGAGTAGAGCAGTCTGGTAGCTCGTAAGGCTCATAACCTTAAGGTCGTAGGTTCGAATCCTACCTCCGCTCACTCGATTTCGAGAAAACTCTTGACATTCTTTCGAAAATTCGATAGTATTATAGAAAATGAAAGACCAAGCCCCCATCGTTTAGAGGCCTAGGACATCTCCCTTTCACGGAGGTAACGGGGATTCGAATTCCCCTGGGGGTAAAATTACAAAATATCTACTAAAAAATGTCAAAAATTAAAACCAGATTGTTTCCATCTTCCTTTTTTAATGAGGTATTGAAACTGGGATTTTTATTTTTAAAAAATTAGTCTGTCTAAACTATTGATCAAAAATTATTTTTGTTTGGAGTTTTTATTTAGATGGTCAGCGTTGCGTCTCTTGCAAAGCAAGAGGCACATTAGCTGTGCTTCGTAGAAGGGATTGCATCGTGCAGCTAAAATTTTTGATGATGAAGCAACACATTGGGCGGCTACGCCGCCAATCAGGCATAGCCTGCATTGGTATCGTTTTATTATCAAACTCTCTGATGTATGACAGATTCGCAGTAAAAACCATCTGCTTTTGTTTACACTACGTCGTCTTCCCAAAAAAAGTTAAGAATTTACGAACCTAGTAGACAAGACGCCCAGAAACAACTACAATAACTACAGAAAAACATCATCCCATTCCATTTTTGACGATTCTCTGGTCTGGAAGAGTACGGGTTCTCATAAGAACTATCTCTTGCGTAGCGGAGCTACACAGTAAATAGAAATCGTCTATGTGCAATAAAACAATAACAACACTTATTTTATTCAAAGGAGAGCATTTATGACTCGTGTGAAACGTGGAAATGTTGCTCGAAAACGCAGAAAAGAAGTTTTAAATTTAGCTGAAGGCTTTCGTGGTTCCTCATCTCGATTATTTCGAACTGCACAGCAACAAACAATGAAAGCTTTACGCTATGCGTATCGAGATAGACAACAAAGAAAACGTGACTATGCCAGTTTATGGGTTTCGCGTTTAAACGCTGCGGCTCGTGTTCATGGAGTAAATTACAATACTTTACGATGTGACTTAAAAAAATCTGGAATTTTGTTAAATCGAAAAGTTTTAAGCCAAGTCGCACTTCGTGACCAAGAAGCTTTTCACCAATTACTGACGCTTCTCAGTGAGAACGGATAATCAAAACTCTATCTAATAGAAATGTTTATCAAAATATAGTGGAGGAACTCCTATAAATATGGCTGGACTTCAGCAAACTCGACAAACAAAACGCAGAGAAGGTTCGAGATCTCGACGAAAACCTCTCCCTGTGGTAGTGTTCAAATCAGGACAAGGGCTCCTTTGGAATAAAGAAAACCCCGGTCCACAACTTGCTATTGATTATAAAAATACCAAACTTTTAGTCAAATTTATTAGCCCGCAAGGCAAAATTTTACCACGCCGTGCAACAGGGTTAACAGCAAAACAGCAACGTATTATGGCTACTGCTATTAAACGTGCACGAATGAGTGCTTTATTACCATTCGTAAATCTTGAAAAATAAAAACGAAGAGTAATTGTGTTCTTCTTTTGCGCCGCTTTATCATCAGATTTAGTTTTCATCTAATAAGATGAAAATCTGATGTATGACACAGCAGAAAGCATTGCTTTGAATATTCAATACAAAAAGAATTAAAGATTCTTGATGAAAGTCAATGAAATCAAAATTCTTACTAGAATTGAAAGATGGTTTCAAAAAAAATGTATTGTAAATCCTATTAAAATCAGGAGTTTTTTGAGACAATAAAAAAACCACATAAGCTGTTTTTCAGTGAAAGTGGTTTTGACATCACGCCTTGTAGGACTTGAACCCACGACATTAGGTTTTGGAAACCTACGTTCTACCAACTGAACTAAAGGCGTCTTCGGGATGACAGGATTCGAACCTGCGACCTCCTGTTCCCAAAACAGGAGCGCTACCAAACTGCGCTACATCCCGATCGTGTTATACGGTTGATATAGTACACAACCAGAAACAAACTTTCAAGCCCACACATTCACGTTGTCTTCCCCAAGTCAAATATGTTTTCGGACAATTGACTTTGTTATGTAGCTGATACAAAGGTTTACTTTGGAACTCTATACATGGGAACTCGGAACTCTTATATTTTTTAAGAAGGAAAAAAAATGAAAGATTTTACAACATATTTATCAACAGCACCTGTTGTTGCACTTTTAAGTTTAACTGTTGTTGCGGGACTTTTAATCGAAATTAATCGATTCTTCCCTGATGCACTTATTGTTGCTTTTTAAAGGAAACTAAGCTATTGTGTTTTTGCGCCACGTCGTGGCACATTGCATCAGATTTTTATCTGATGTTAAAGTGACGTATTCGCAGACGCTTGCGGGCTTTAACCGCCTTTGCGCCGTCAAGCGGCACACTGAACGCGCACCTGTTCGTGGCTTTGCTTATTTGCAGAGCCACAAAGCAAATATTTTACTCGTAAAAAAAAATGAAGAAAAGTCAGTATGCCTACTATTCAACAACTCGTTCGATCAGCTCGAACAAAAATTTCTAAAAAAACCAAATCGACAGCTTTAAAAAGCTGTCCTCAACGACGGGGGGTGTGCACTCGTGTATATACCACTACACCAAAAAAACCAAACTCGGCTCTTCGAAAAGTAGCTCGTGTTCGTTTATCTTCAGGTTTTGAAGTGACTGCTTACATTCCTGGAATTGGTCATAATCTCCAAGAACATTCCGTAGTTTTAGTGCGGGGTGGGCGAGTAAAAGATTTACCTGGTGTTCGATATCATATCGTCAGAGGGACATTAGATTCTGCTGGTGTAAAAGATCGTGGACAAAGTCGATCAAAATATGGTGTAAAACAACCAAAATAAGAAAACTCGATTGCGTAGCTTTCCTGTTATTTTTAATCACAAAAGTTATTGTGTCGCTTGACCATCAAAAAAAATTTTGATGCATCATAAAATACTCGTATTTTATGTACGACGCACCACAAAAAACTCGAGTGGTAAACAATATAGATACAAATTTTCAATTATGTCTCGTAGACGTACCCCAAAAAAACGTAGTGTGATGCCAGATCCGGTATATGATAGCCGTCTGGTTGAGTTAATTGTTCGTCAAATTATGCGCAAAGGCAAAAAATCTTTAGCGTATAGAATTATGTATGAAAGTATGAACCAAATTGCTGAAAGTACACAGCAAGATCCTCTTGGTCTAATTGAACAAGCCGTTCGAAATGCTACTCCACTGGTAGAAATTAAAGCACGACGAGTTGGTGGTTCAACATATCAAGTTCCATTAGAAATTTTGCCGGAACGAGGAACAGCACTGGCTATCCGTTGGGTGTTAAGTGCCGCGCGAAATAGATCTGGTCGAAGTATGGCAAATAAACTTACAAATGAGTTTGTTGAGGCTTCGAAAAATGCAGGCAATGCAATTCGTAAACGTGATGAAGTGCATAAAATGGCTGAAGCCAATAAAGCTTTTGCTAAGTTTCGTTTTTAACAAAGATAGGCTTATTGTATATGTGTAGCTGGTGCGTTACGTTATACTCCGAAGTTATGCATCAGAGAGATATATAGTACTTCTGCTTTTGCTTTGCAGTAAAGGGTAACTTCGAGGACCTTTTCTACCTTGGCGATTAAAGACCGTAATCAATAGTTTAATTGATTTCGTTTGGACAGCGAAGCTGCGAAGCGCAGAAAGAGCAGAAGCAACTCTTCTTAAAAAAAATCAAGATCAAATCAAAACATTTTTGAAAATTTTATAGTCAAAGGAAATTTTTATGGCACGTGAAAAGTTTGAACGTAAAAAACCACATGTAAATATTGGAACTATTGGCCACGTTGATCATGGCAAAACTACATTAACAGCAGCAATTACAATGGCTCTTGCAGCTAAAAGTGGTGGAAAAGGAAGAAAATATGATGATATTGATTCCGCACCTGAAGAAAAAGCACGTGGTATCACTATTAACACAGCGCACGTAGAGTATGAAACTGACAACCGTCATTATGCACATGTGGATTGCCCAGGTCATGCTGACTATGTAAAAAATATGATTACTGGTGCTGCACAGATGGATGGTGGCATTCTTGTAGTTTCTGGTGCTGATGGACCAATGCCTCAAACTAAAGAACATTTATTACTTGCGAAGCAAGTAGGCGTTCCAAATATTGTAGTATTCTTAAATAAAGAAGACCAAGTAGATGATGCCGAACTTTTAGAACTTGTTGAATTAGAAATTCGTGAAACTCTTGATAAATACGAATTTCCTGGTGACGATATTCCAATCGTTTCAGGTTCAGCTCTTTTAGCATTAGAAGGGTTAACAGAAAAACCAGATCTTACACGTGGTGATAACAAATGGGTAGATAAGATTTATGATCTTATGGATCAAGTTGATTCGTATATTCCAACACCAGAACGCGATACTGATAAACCATTCTTAATGGCAATTGAGGATGTTTTCTCAATCACTGGTCGTGGAACAGTAGCGACTGGACGAGTTGAACGTGGAACAGTAAAAATTGGTGATACAGTAGAATTAATTGGGTTACGTGATACTAAAACAATAACTGTAACTGGTTTAGAAATGTTCCAAAAAACATTAGACGAAAGTGTTGCTGGTGATAATGTTGGTATTCTTCTTCGTGGGGTTCAAAAAACTGATATTGAGCGTGGAATGGTTCTTGCAAAACCAGGCAGTATTACTCCACATACAAAATTTGAAGCGCAAGTGTATGTTTTAACAAAAGAAGAAGGTGGACGTCATACTCCATTTTTCCCTGGATATCGTCCACAATTCTATGTTCGAACAACTGATGTAACTGGAATGATTGAATCGTTCCGTGCGGATGATGATAGCGCAACACAAATGGTTATGCCAGGCGATCGTATTAAAATGATCGTAGATCTCATTCAACCGATTGCCATTGAAAAAGGAATGCGTTTTGCAATTCGTGAAGGTGGTCGAACAGTTGGTGCTGGTGTTGTAAGTACCATTCTTGTGTAAAAGAATTTTTTGCAAGCAAGTCAACCTTTGCGTCAATTTAACATCATATAAAAATATGATGTATCCTAAAATACTTGTATTTTATGAAAGACACATTAGTTGTGCTCCTTCTGCGAAGCTACGCTTCGCAGATCCTTGGGCACCAAAGGTGCGCCAGCAATCTTTATTGCCTTGGCGGTTTCACCGCAAGCGTTAAAAACGCCTTGGTCACCTTCCGTGCTTAAGCATTTTCAATACAGGCTACGCCTGATTGGCGGCCTAGCCGCCCAATGCTTTGGAGCGCAATAGCTTGACTTACTTGTTTCCTACAAATATTTTAATTTTGAAAAGAAACCTACTATGACAAAACTGCAAGAAGTTGTGGCGAGTATTCAATCGGAGTATTTTAAATCCGATTTGCCAGAAATCCACGTTGGGGATTTAGTTCGTGTGGGGGTTTCCATTCAAGAAGGGAATAAAGAACGAGTTCAGCCTTTTGAAGGCACTGTAATTGCTCAGCATCATGCAGGATCGAACAGTACAATTACCCTTAGAAAAACCCTCCAAGGGATTGGAGTTGAGCGAGTTTTGCCACTTCATGCCCCATGTATTAAAAGTATTCGAGTTTTACGACGCGCCGAAGTTTCAAGAGCAAAATTATATTATCTTCGCACTCGGACCGGAAAAGCAACTCGACTCAAAGAAAAATTTACACCTCTTCCAGAGGCTTGGTCTGTTCAAGAAAAATAATAACGTTCGCTTTCTTCAAAGGCAAAGCCCGCAAGGCAAAAGAAACTTTTTTTGTGTCGCTTTATCATAAAATTGTAAAACAATTTTATGTACGACTAAACGGCTTTTGTGTCGAATTGTGAAATCCTACAATACATCCGCTTCACAATTCGACACACCAATCATCAGATTTTAATCTGATGGATGCTGAAGAGAAAGCGAGAATATTGAGTTCGAAAAGCGTAAGTTTTCGATCTCAAAAAGCAGACTTATATACCCCTTCTGCGAAGTGCAGCTTCGCTGTCCATCTCCCATTCTAGTTATTATGAAATCACAACAAACTCTCATTCGCTATGACGTGACTGGTGTCAGACGACTCAGTAATTATTTATGGGGGACCGTTTTATCAGTCGGAGGTCTTGGTTTTTTATTGACCGGCCTTTCAGCCTATTTTAATACTCCCCTGATTCCTTTTAGTAGCATCTCAGCGATTCAATTTTTTCCTCAAGGTCTTGTAATGTGTTTTTACGGGCTCCTTGGTATTATTTTAGGATCGTATATTTGGTTGATAATTTTCTGGGATTTAGGCCAGGGATTTAATGAATTTAATTTGGAAACCGGACAAGTTCGCATTTTTCGATGGGGATTTCCTGGGAAAAATCGTCGAATTGATTTACAGTATCCAATTGCAGATGTTCAAAGTATTCGTGTTGAAATTCAAGAAGGACTCAACCCGAAACGTGTAATTTATTTACGTCTTCGCGGCAATCGAGAAATTCCATTAACACGGGCTGGTCAACCTATTAGTATTGAAGAGCTAGAAAGTCAAGCTGCAGAGCTTGCAAAATTCTTACAAGTGGCATTGGAGGGTTAAAGTTAAACTTCTGCTTCTCTTGGCGGGCTTTGCCCGCAAGCAATCTATGATTGCCTTGTGGGCACTGTGTTGTGCCGCTTTGCGGCGCAGTCGCTGGCACTTGCGTTCAAACAACGCAGACGTTTTACTTTGGGACGCTACGCATTCGCACGATGCGGCAGCTTTATTGCCCTTGGGTACCACCTTGGAGAGCATAGCTCTGCAAGCATTTCCAATGCCTTCATCATAAAATATTCGTATTTTATGCTCGAAGCACAGCTAATGTGCCTCTTGCAAAGCAAGAGACGCAATGCTGCCCTTGGCGGTTTCACCTCTTTTCAACACACTTGCGTGCTTCGCACGATGCGATATCTTCGCTGTCTTTGCGGGCAAAGCCCGATGCGCCAACAAAGTTGGCCTTGCTTTGTGCTCTTTTGTTTGCGTGACCTTTTGGTCACACAATAAGCGCAGTTGCGTTACAAAGTGAACTGTTTGTGTAAAAAAACGCAAAGCATAAGCTACATAACAAAATCACGTTTTCATCAAGTTATGGCAAAACGAGCAATTGAACAAACAGGTCTAATCCCGCGCTCAATCATTCGAACCTTTGAACGATTTAAAAATCAACTGTTTCCTGGTTCAGAAATGTTAGTGATTCAAGAATTCCGAATTTCACGTTATCAAGTGATTGTCTCAGTGCAGTGTTTAGCCACACTAATTTTGACTCCACTTTGTGTTAATCTTTTTTCAAAGATTTTTTTTATTACGCCACTCGTGGATTATGTGTGGAATAAATATGAAACTGAAATTTTTTTAAATAGTCAACAACAAAATTCTGCTGTTGCGGAATTGAAATTCTTTGAAGAAAAATTATATTTTGAATCGCTTTTAGAACAAGATATCGAGTTACTTGATGGAGAAACTAAAACACAATTTAGCAAAAAACTTCAGGCTAAAACATTTGAAATTGCTGAAGCTTATAATACCGAAAGTATTCAAGCGATTAGTAACTTATTTGCAGATTTTTTAAGTTTTTGTAGTTTAGGGCTTGTGTTTTTATTACAAAAACCTCAAGTTATTATTTTAAAATCTTTTCTTGCCGAATCTTTATATAGTTTAAGTGACACGACAAAATCGTTCCTTTTAATTTTAAGTACCGATTTATTAGTCGGATTCCATTCGCCGCGTGGGTGGGAAGTCTTTTTAGAATGGGTTTTTCATCATTTCGGATTTCCGGAAAATACAGAATTTATGTCTCTTTTTGTGGCAACATTTCCGGTATTTTTAGATACTGTTTTCAAATATTGGATTTTTCGATCTTTAAATAAAATTTCACCATCGACTGTTGCAACCTATCACAATATGATCGAGTAATTTTCTTTTTTGGCGAAATGCGGCTAGGCTAATTTAGTGTATCGCAAAGCAGCCACGCTACTTTCACTGCCAAAAAGCCAACACATGTATTCGAACGAATTCGTTGGCGGTCAAAGACCGCAACCATGCAAAGCATGCGTTGCGTCCCTTCTGCGAAGCACAGCTAATGTGCCTCTTGCAAAGCAAGAGACGCAACGCTGACCTTTACCATCAGATTTTTTTTTCATCGAATATGATGAAAAAGTGATGCACAAACCAAAAAACGTTAGAAGGCTTGTGTTGGTTGATATCGATCTGTATTTCTTTTAAATAAAAGTTTTGCAGAGAACTTTTATTTTAATTGCTTTATTTAAACTGTTAATGTTAATTACGTACTATTCGGTTCTTTTATTTTATGATTTACTCTATTTTAGAATTCAAAAAACCTCATTCTTTTAGAATGAAAACTTTTCGTAGACTCGGTGTTGTGGTACTCCCATCTGCGGAGCGTAGTTAATGTGTCTTTTGATTGGCGGCCTTGCCGCCCAATGAAAGAACGCAATGCTCCTACAAGATCGTTTCGAAAAAGCAAACTTCTTACAGCAGAATTAAAAATTCTCCTTGGCGGGCTTTGCCCGCAAGCAATCAATGATTGCCTTGGCGGTAAAGCGGTAAAACCGCAAGCATTTTCAATGCTTGGAAGAAAAGCTTGTCTATTGCGTCGTAGAGCCGATAAAAATTGGATTATGCATAAAATATTCATATTTTATGGTCAAGCGACACATCGACTTGTCAAAGCTAAAGAAGCGAAAATTTTAAACAAGCGAAGAAAAAATCTATTTTATGATGTTAGACTTAGTCAAATATCCCGTAATTCGTACGGAAAAAGCGACACGACTGATTGAAACTAATCAATTCTCGTTTGATGTCGACGTACGTCTTACAAAACCTCAAATAAAAAAACTCATTGAAGAGTTTTTTAAGGTCAAAGTATTGGCAGTGAATACACATAGACCACCGAGAAAACTCAAACGACTTGGCTCATCACCAAGTTTTAAACGAGCAATTATCGCAGTGGATTCTAGTGACAGTTTATTAAAATAAAATTCAACTCTATTTATGGCTATTAGATTTTTTAAAGCGGCCACACCGGGAACACGTCATGGGTCAGTGCTCGATTTTTCTGAAATTTCAACACATAAACCAGAAAAAACTTTAACGTCATCGTGGTCTCGTTCAACTGGTCGCAATAATCGAGGTGTTATTACAACTCGACATCGTGGTGGTGGACATAAGAGACTCTATCGAGACATTGATTTTGGTAGAACAAAACTAGGACTCGAAGCAAAAGTGATACGGATTGAATATGATCCAAATCGAAATGCTAGAATCGCTTTACTTCATTATCCGGATGGTGAAAAACGATATATTTTACATCCAGTCGGTCTTTCTGTTGGCGACCAAGTACTCGCGTCTCCCAATGCCTTAATTAGTTTAGGCAATGCACTTCCATTAGCGAAAATTCCATTAGGTACAGAAGTGCATAATGTTGAACTTCAACCTGGTGGTGGTGGGCAATTAGTTCGCGCTGCTGGAACAGTTGCACAGATTGTTGCTAAAGAAGGAAAATGGGTAACATTACGCTTACCTTCAGGCGAAGTTCGCTTTATTTCCCAAAATTGTTGGGCAACCATTGGACGTGTCGGAAATGCAGATGCTATTAACGTGACACTGGGAAAAGCTGGCCGAAAACGTTGGTTAGGACGTCGACCTCATGTTCGAGGTTCTGCGATGAACCCTGTAGATCACCCGCATGGTGGTGGAGAAGGTCGTGCACCGATTGGTCGTTCAAGACCAGTTAGTCCTTGGGGGAAACCTGCATTAGGTTCGAAAACCCGAAAACGTAAAAAATGGAGTAAAGACCTTATTCTCCAAAAACGGAAATAACTGAGACTATGTCAACGCCCGTCTGCGCCTTTGCGCCACTTTGTCATAAAATTGGAAAACAATTTTATGCGTGGCACATCATATGATACAACGGCACACACGGCAATCTACGATTGCTTGCGATTTTACCGCCAAGACTCGCATAGCGAGCGCATCGTGCGAAGCACGCAAGGCCAGCAAAGCTGTCGCTTGCGGTTTTACCGCCAAGGCTTGATTTGGTCTGCTAGTATTGTGTAACTGATACAAAGTTTTTTTTTACCGCTACGCACTTGGGTGCCGCGGATAGGCACAACAAATTCAAATACATTAAATGCTATGGGAAGATCATTAAAAAAAGCGCCATTTGTAGCAGATCATCTACTTACAAAAGTAGAGCGATTAAACATTCAAGGTGACAAAAAAGTTATTAAAACATGGTCACGCTCTTCAACGATTGTTCCGGTGATGATTGGCCATACGATTGCTGTTCATAACGGTCGTGAACATATTCCTGTGTTTATTACAGACCAAATGGTCGGTCATAAACTTGGTGAATTTGCACCAACTCGAACATTTCGAGGGCATGTCAAAAAGGACAAAAGATCAAAACGATAATTCATTCTATTTATTATGGGACAAAAAGTACATCCTTTAGGCTTTCGCCTTGGCATTACTCAAAATCATCAAAGTTTTTGGTGTACAAAACCACGTGTTTCGGCTATTTGGGTTCAAGATGCAAGTTTTTTACGTGACCTCATCTCTAAACAATATAAAGATGCAGGAATTACAAGTATTGAAATTCATCGACGAGATTTAGGATCATCGGCTTTAAAAATTGAAATTTATGCCGCTCGTCCAGCTATCTTTGTTGGTCGTCTTGACGAACTTCGCACAACATTAGTCAAAAAACTAGACGAATTTTATCGAAAACGTCATTTTCCATCTCCTGGAAAAATCCAAATCGATCTGTATGTAAAACCTATTAGTCAACCTGAAATGTATGCAAGTATTTTAGCGGAAAGACTTGTGGAAGATTTAGAACAAAGAAAACCATATAGACGTGCTATGAGACAACTTGTTCAACGCGCTTTACGCCCTGGAACTGGGGTTAAAGGTATCAAGGTGCAAATCTCAGGCCGATTAAATGGAGCCGATATTGCTCGTTCAGAAGATGTACGTGAGGGCCCAGTGCCTTTACAAACTTTACGAGCTCAGATTGACTATGCTTCTCGTTCAGCAAAAACAATTTACGGGTTACTTGGTGTTAAAATTTGGGTATTTACTGGTGAAAAATTAACACCGTTACAAACCCTTAAACCTGCCACAAAAACGGTAAGTTAGAAAAAAAGCATTTTTCATGCATCTTCTTTTTCATGGGCAGTTGCATCCTTTCGTCATAAAATTTTCAATTTTAGAAAATAGAAATATTTTATGCAGGACATAGTCGCTGCCGCATCGTGCGAAGCAAGGATTCCCATGCAAATCAAAGTTTTGTGTAGCCACTGTATTGCGTGGTTTGTGTCAAACACTACAGAAGTTTCATTTTACAAAACTACGCAAGATAGTTGAAACAGGCAGGCAATCTCCGATTGCCCTGATAAAGTGTAAAAATCTACTTTCAAAAAAATTATGTTAAGTCCAAAAAGAACAAAATATCGCAAACATCATCGTGGCCACATGAGAGGCAAAGCAATCCGTGGAAATACACTGGTATTTGGTGATTTTGGATTGCAAACCCTTGAAGCTTCGTGGATTACCTCACGCCAAATCGAAGCTGCTCGTCGAGCAATGACTCGTCAAGTTAAGCGAGGAGGTAAAATCTGGATTCGTTTATTTCCGGATAAACCGGTAACCATGCGTCCTGCAGAAACACGAATGGGTTCTGGGAAAGGTGCTCCAGAATATTGGGTTTCAGTTGTGAAACCTGGAAAAGTTTTGTATGAATTAAAAGGAGTTCCTGAAAGTGTAGCTCGTGTTGCATTACAATTAGCTGCTTCAAAACTTCCTGTGAAAACAAATATTCTTGTTCGCTCTTAGATTTCTCTTTGGGCGACACTCTTGACGGATTTCCCGCAAGCAATCTTTGATTGCCTTGGGTACCTTCGGTACTCAAGCATTTTAATGCCTTGGCGGCAAAGCCGTAAGCATTTTCAATGCCTTGGGCATCTTAGGTGCGCCAGCATTTTTCACGCCTTGGCGGTTTCACCGCAAGCAATCTTCGATTGCCTTGAGCACGTTTAGTGCTTACAAAAATAATTACGAGAAAACTTTTTATGATTCAACCACAAACGTATCTTCGTGTTGCCGATAATACTGGTGCTCGTGAAGTCATGTGTATTCGAGTCCTTGGTGGTGGAAAACTACGAGCAGCGAGCGTTGGTGATATTATTATTGCTGTTGTTAAAGACGCCAATCCGAATATGCCTATTAAAAAATCGGATATTGTACGAGCGGTTATTGTTCGAACTCGAAAAAATGTAAGACGTCCAAACGGAACAAGTATTCGATTTGATGAAAACGCTGCTGTAATTATCAATAAGGATAATAATCCACGTGGTACTCGGGTTTTTGGTCCAGTAGCTCGTGAACTTCGTGATGGCAATTTTACCAAAATTATTTCATTAGCACCTGAAGTTTTATAATTTTTGATCAGATTTTAATCTGATGACAAAGCATGCAGGTGTTGCGTCGCTTGACCATTAACAGAACTTTTGAGGCATCATCAAATTGTTTTACAATTTGAGACACAACATATTAGAAAATATGATAAAGTGATTTTTCAAAAGAATTCGAAAGTCGTCAAGGCCAACTTCGCTGCCGCATCGTGCAAAGCACGCAAGTGCTAGAGAACTGCTCATTGGCGGTCAAAGACCGCAATCATGCGAAGCATGTATTGAAAAAATCTCGAGAAACTCGACATTTGTGAGGTTTCTTGCAAAAAATAAAAAAAATCTATATATGGTGCAACGATTACAACAGTTTTATCAGACAAAAATTGTTTCACAATTAACGGAACAATTTCAATATAAAAATACACACCAAGTACCAACATTAAAAAAAATTGTTATTAATCGAGGAATTGGTGATGCATCGCAAAACGCTAAACTTTTAGAATCTTGTTCAAAAGAATTAAGCACAATTACAGGCCAACAAGGTGTATTGACACGAGCGAAAAAAGCCATTGCTGGGTTTAAGTTACGTCAAAAAATGCCTGTTGGAGTGGTTGTGACATTACGCGGCGAGCGAATGTATGCTTTTTTAGATCGTTTAATCAATCTCGCATTACCCCGAATTCGTGATTTTCAAGGTATGAATGCCAAAAGTTTTGATGGCCATGGAAATTATAGTTTAGGGCTTGAAGAACAACTCATGTTCCCTGAAATTGATTACGATAAAATCGATCAAATCCGAGGGATGGATATCTCTATTATTACCACGGCAGATACAGATGAAGAAGCAAAAGCCTTACTGAAATCTTTTGGGATGCCGTTTACTTCGTAAACGAATTCCTTCTTACTAGTCTCGAAACATCTTAGAAATTATGGTCAATGATACAATTAGTGATATGCTGACACGTATTCGAAATGCCAACTTGGCATATAAAACGAGCGTGGCAATCCCCAAAACTCGCCTTCATGTCAATATGTGTGAAATATTACAGACTGAAGGATTTCTCGACAAATTTGAACAGTCAGAAACAAACGACAGAGAATTAATTCTCTCATTAAAATACGTCCAAACTTCCTCACAAAAAGGACTTGGAGGTGGACTCGGAAAACCTTGTATTACAAATTTGAAACGAATTAGTAAACCAGGTTTACGGGTGTACACCAATGCCAAAGATATTCCTCAAATACTTGGTGGAATGGGAATTATTATTCTCTCCACATCAAAAGGATTAATGACGGATCGTCAAGCCCGAGGAGCAAATCTTGGTGGCGAATTGCTTTGTTCTATTTGGTAAAGCACTGCATGTATTGTGTTGCTTTATCATCAAAAGAACTTTTGATGCATCATAAAATTTATAATTTTATGCACAACGCACGTGCAGGATTGCAGTTATTGCGTTGCGTCCCAAAGTAAAACTTTGTGCCAGCAACACACCAGATCGCCAATTGTGTAGCATTGTGATTTTCAATCGCATATGAATTTTTTGGGCAGCGAAGCTGCGCTTCCTGGTCCGCATAAAGTACACAATAAACCCGAGTAAACTTTTGAACAAAAATTGAAGGAGGCCTTTGACCCAAAAAAATCTTGATTTAATTGAAATGGAAGGCGTCGTCACGCAATGTTTGTCAAACGGCATGTTTCGGGTCAAACTCGAAAATGGGTTTTTAGTCCTTGCTCATGTCTCGGGAAAAATCCGACGCAACTATATTCGTATCCTTTTAGGTGATCGAGTTGCTGTGGAATTAAGTCCCTATGATTTAAGCCGCGGGCGTATTACCTATCGACTTCGTGCTTCCAAAGATAAAATACAATAACGAGGAACCCACTTTATTTTATGAAAGTCCGTCCATCAGTCAAAAAAATGTGTGACAAATGCCGATTAATTCGCCGAAAAGGCACGTTACGAGTGATTTGTTCAAACCCAAAACATAAACAACGTCAAGGATAAACCTTCATGGCAAAAAAAATCGAAAAAACGACTAAGAAAAAATTTAAACTGAAAGTAGGCCGAGGCATCGCACACATCCACTCGACGTTTAATAATACAATTGTGACAATTAGCAATATCGATGGAAGCGTTTTAGCTTGGTCTTCTGCAGGAGCATGCGGGTTTAAAGGAGCTCGAAAAAAAACCCCATTAGCGGCAAAACAAGCCGCTGAATCAGCAGCACAAACGTGTGTCAGTCAAGGCATGAAAGAAATTGCTGTGCGTGTAAAAGGAGCTGGATCCGGTCGAGAAGCAGCTCTTCGTGGTCTTCGCGATGCTGGATTACTTATTACTGTGATTCGTGATATTACACCGATTCCGCATAATGGATGTAGACCTCCGAAAAAACGCCGAATTTAACGTACATTAAAGTTTTATGATGCACAAACCCATGCGTGCTTCGCACGATGCGGCAGCTTCGCTGTCCATGAAGTCAGGCTTTGAAAAGTCTTCCAATTCGACGAAGAATTCTTCAAATTCAACCAAGTTTGTTTCACATATCGAATCACGAATTGAAGAAAAAAGTACTCTTTATGGCCATTTTCAATTAGGAACTTTCGTGAGCGGCCAAGCTTTAACTATTGCCAATGCTTTACGACGAACGCTGCTCGCAGAAATTCCTGCGTTTGTGATTACGAGTGTTCAGATTGAAGGTGGAGAAATCATTTCTCCCAAAGCCGGAATGGCTTTGGAAGAAATGCTCTCAGATAAAGTCCTTTCGCCGAAGAATGCCAGTGATGCTTCTGAACAACAGCTGAGTATCGAGCAATCCCGAATAGATCGAGATCGCTTTGCGTCGCGAAGCGACACACCGAGTCCTTCTTTACAAGAAGAATCGTTGAATCCTCGGCAAAGTTTATCTAGAAAATTACAAAAAAGTGACGACTTCACAAAAGTTGAAAATAATTCTCAAACAATTCATGAATTTTCTTCTTTACCAGGAATGCACGAAAATGTTTTAAATCTCCTCTTAAATTTAAAACGAACGGTTCTTGTTTCTAATAAATTTCTTGGGGAAGCACAGCACAATTTTTTTTCAATCGATGAAAAGAGAGCTTCTCCGACTCACTTTACAGCTTCTCTCAATATCCGAGGTCCTCGAGTCGTGACGGCTGGGATGATTCATTTTCCAAAGCCTCTCGCAGTTGTAGATCCATCCCATTATCTTGCAACACTTAGTGCAACAGGAGAACTCAAACTGGACATCAAAATCGAATTTGTAGACCCTTGCTTTTTGACAAAATTTGAAAAATCAATGTTGGACTTGTCATTCATTGAAAATGATCATGAGCAAAAAGCAAAACCTATCAAACTCGACCCTGTTCCAAAACCTGTAAAACAAGTGAATTTCGGTATTTTTGAACTACCAAACCAACCAGGGAAAGAGTATATTTCTTTTGAAATTCGAACGGATGGAAGTATTACCCCAAAAGAAGCCTTAGATTTTTCGTTAGAGAAATTAACTCGGCTTTTTTTGAGTTTACTTCATTACATAAAAAAGTTTCTGAGTAACAATATTACCGCCTCTAAGAGGAACCTCTTTTGTAATTCGATGGGTAGCTTCGCTGCGCTTCACAAGGGAGCGGATGCATTGGTGGTCTTTGACCGCCCTTCGCAAATGAAGATTTTTTTCATAATTCTACGCAAAAAAGGTTTTACTTTGCAACGCTACACTTTTTCATCCGAAAAAATTCATACTGTATTTATAAGGAGACAGTAAAAATAAAATGACACAATCTATAGCACATTTAGTTCATTCAGGTGGACGAAAGACTGCATCTGCACGTGTTCAACTTCTTCAAGGTTCAGGAACAGTAATTACTGTTAATGGAAAACCTGCTGAAACCTATTTTCAACAAAATCCAGCCTATTTGCAATCTATTTTAAGTGCGTATGATTTGGTGAAAACCGAAACGCAATATGATGCTGTGATTTTTGTTCAAGGAGGTGGCTTGAGTGCACAAGCTCAAGCAACACGATTAGCACTTTCTAAAGCTTTTCTTGAAGTATTTCCAAATCTTCGCCCTCATGTAAAAAAACGTGGTTTTTTAACTCGAGATGCTCGGATTAAAGAGCGACGCAAGTATGGTCTCAAAAAAGCTCGAAAAGCTTCTCAATTCTCAAAACGTTAATACTTTATTCTTTTAATTTTAGTGTGTCGTATTGTACTGTGCCGTTTTATCAGCAGACTTAGTTTTCCTCTAATAAGATGAAAAACTGATGCATGGTGCAATAGATACGCACTGCAATTATCTCAAACTTTTTATTTTATTCCATAAATGACAGCAAAGCTGTTATAGAGAGTATCCCTTTTGCGAAGCACAGCTTCGCTGACCATTTTAGAAAACCGGAGAAAACACTATGTCTACAACGACAAACGAAATTCTTGAAAAATTAAAATCAATTACATTATTAGAAGCAGCTGAACTTGTAGCTCAGATTGAAGAAACGTTTGGTGTTGACGCTTCAGCTCCTGTCGCAGGTGGTTTTGTTGGAATGCCAATGGGTGGCGCTGGCGCTCCAGCGGAAGTTATTGAAGAAAAAACAACATTTGATGTTATCTTAGAAGATGTTCCAAGTGACAAACGTGTACCTGTTTTAAAAATTATTCGTAATTTAACTTCTTTAGATTTAAAAGAAGCAAAAGAATCTATTACATCGTTACCAAAAGCAATTCAACAAGGTGTTTCAAAAGAAGACGCTGAAACTGCGAAACAACAACTTGAAGAAGCTGGTGCAAAAGTGAAAATCGCTTAAATTTTTTGTATATACTTTGGTTTCAAAACCAAAGTATATGTATCATTCGTTAACTTTGTTATGGGGAGCGTGTATAAATCAAACGTGCGGCTTTGCCGTCAATGGTCAGCGTTGCTTCTCTTACAAAGCAAGAGGCACATTAGCTATGCTTGGAGCATAAAATATTTGTATTTTATGATGAAGGACGCGATTTTAAATGCTTTGTGTGACTCTTGAGATCCAACCTTTTTCATGCTACACTATACGAAATTCATAGAACCAAAACTCGCGTTTTTCGACTTGTAGATTTTTGCTACAATTTTTTGAGTTCCTAACGGTACACACTTTCGAAAGAAAGATAGCAGTATAGTGACGCTTGCAATGCAAGCGTAGCTTGATTGCGATCAAAGACCGCCAATGTGTTGTTTCAAGACACACATCAGCCAAACTGGCTGGAAGCGACCGTGTATCAAATTTAGTTTTCATCTAATAAGAGGAAAAACTGATTAAGGGCAATTATTTAAAACATGCATTTGTATGTTTTTTCGCTTGAATGGGTAGTTTATGTACGGCGTCGTTTGTGTCATTGCGTATGGGTTTTGCCCGATGTGCCAACAGTGCGTCCTTTCGTCATAAAATTTTTAATTTTAGAAAATAGAACTATTTTATGCAGGACACAATCGTTGGCCTTGCGGTTTCACCGAAAGCAAAAGATATAGACGTTTCACTTTGCAATGCTGCGCTTTTCAAATAAAAAGATTTGAGGTCTCTTTTTCTTTCTCAATCGAACGGAAAATGGGTTCTCATGTGTCGTGCATAAAATTATTTTACAATTTTATGATAAAGCGACACAAAACATTCAAGCTGTTCTCAATTATATTGGGAAATCAAAAGAAATTTCAATAAATTCAATTTACTTTTATGAGTGCTTCTACACAAACAAAAAATATTGGTCGTATTACACAGATTATCGGACCCGTGTTAGACGTTACATTTCCAGCAGGTCAAATGCCGAACATCTATAATGCATTAACTGTTCGGGGAAAAAACGAAGCAGGGCAAGAAATTTCGGTAGCTTGCGAAGTTCAACAACTTCTCGGTGATCATTGTGTTCGTGCTGTTGCAATGAGTGCGACTGATGGTCTTATGCGTGGAATGGACGTTGTTGACAGTGGCCAAGCTTTAAGTGTTCCTGTAGGTCCAGCAACATTAGGCCGTATTTTTAACGTTCTTGGGGAACCTGTAGATAATCTAGGTCCAGTAAATACAAAAGAACAGTTACCTATTCACCGTTCAGCACCAGCGTTTGTTGACTTAGATACAAAACTTTCAATTTTTGAAACAGGAATTAAAGTTGTAGATCTTTTAGCCCCTTATCGTCGTGGTGGAAAAATTGGTTTATTTGGTGGTGCCGGTGTAGGGAAAACTGTACTGATCATGGAACTTATCAATAACATCGCAAAAGCACATGGTGGTGTTTCTGTATTTGGTGGTGTTGGTGAACGTACACGTGAAGGAAATGACCTTTATATGGAAATGAAAGAGTCTGGTGTTATTAATGAATCAAATATTTCTGAATCAAAAGTAGCGCTAGTATACGGTCAAATGAACGAACCACCAGGGGCTCGTATGCGTGTTGGTTTAACTGCATTAACAATGGCAGAATATTTCCGTGATATCAACAAGCAAGACGTATTACTCTTTATCGATAATATTTTCCGTTTTGTACAAGCTGGTTCAGAAGTTTCAGCATTATTAGGTCGTATGCCTTCTGCAGTAGGTTATCAGCCAACTCTTGCGACTGAAATGGGTGGATTACAAGAACGTATTACATCAACAAAAGATGGAAGTATTACTTCAATTCAAGCTGTATATGTACCAGCGGATGATTTAACAGATCCGGCTCCTGCTACAACGTTTGCTCACTTAGATGCAACAACTGTACTTTCTCGAAATTTAGCATCAAAAGGAATTTATCCAGCAGTAGATCCACTTGATTCTACTTCAACAATGCTTCAACCGTGGATTGTTGGTGATGTTCATTACCAATGTGCTCAAAACGTAAAACAAACGTTACAACGTTATAAAGAATTACAAGATATTATTGCGATTCTAGGTCTTGATGAATTATCAGAAGAAGATCGTTTAGTTGTAGCACGTGCACGAAAAATTGAACGTTTCTTATCACAACCTTTCTTCGTTGCAGAAGTTTTCACAGGATCACCTGGAAAATATGTAAGTTTAGCGGATACAATTTCTGCGTTTAACTTAATTTTAACTGGTGAGTTAGATGCATTACCAGAGCAAGCTTTTTATCTTGTAGGAAATATTGACGAAGCTATTGGGAAAGCAGCAACTCTTCAATAAAAACTGTTTACTTATTCATGCTCAGACTCTTTGAGTGTCAATATGACACTCAAAAAGCACCAAGAATTCCTGAAGACTTTCTTATGAAGACAGATTTCAGGTTAACTCGTCTGCGCCGCTTGACCATCAAAAAAATTTTTGATGCATCATAAAATTGCAAATCAATTTTATGCACGGCACAACAAAGCAAAAAAACTTAGTCTAAACTATTTCAGTTTAGAGTTTTACTTTTTCAAAAACTATGACGCTGCAAGTTTGTATTATGACACCTGATCGTATTTTCTGGAACGATCAGGCTGAAGAGATAATTCTTCCGACCAATACTGGTCAAATGGGCGTATTAACAAATCATGCACCCTTAATTACTGCTTTAGATATTGGTGTAGCTCTTGTTCGTTCAAAAATGGAATGGATGCCAGTTGCACTCATGGGTGGGTTTGCTTTAATCAAAAATAATCAAGTAACGATTTTAGTAAATGAAGCTGAATCTTCAAAACAAATCGAACCTGAACAAGCAGAGACTGCATTTACTGAAGCGAAAACTCGTCTTGAGGAAGCTGAAGGCGAAAAACAACGCGTTGAAGCCACTTTTCAATTTAAACGTGCTCGCGCTCGCTACCAAGTGATTAAACAGCTAAGTGCTGTATAACTTGTTAAGCAATTTAATTTTTTTGATTTGAACTCAAAAATCATTTTGAGTTCAAATCAAAAAAATTCTGTGATTGAGTGATGACATTCGCCTTATATGCCCTTTAGGACATAATAAACATAACGTGCTGAATGGCAAAACCCGTTTTAGCTGTCAAAAGCGCTATGTCACTTGCGTGCGAAGCACGATTTGACCATAAAATATTCCTATTTTATGCATCAGTACATTAAAAGATGATCAATGCATGCTTTGCATGATTGCGGTCTTTGACCGCCAATGGCACCAGAGATTCGCGGCAAACTCACGTATGAAAATAAAATATACTTGGATTCCACTTTTAAATTGAATTTTTTTCTCCAATCCCACCCTGAAATATTAGGCTCAGTGTGATAAGAGAGGCTTAAAAACTTCTGAAAAATATAAAATATATACATTTATTCTATTATGGCTCGTTATAGAGGTCCTCGATTACGAATTTTACGACGTTTAGGTGAACTACCAGGGTTAACACATAAAAAATGTGAAAGAACCTATCCTGCTGGACAACATGGTCCGAAAAAGAAAACGCAAGGCGCAAAAGAATCTCAGTATGCGGTTCGTCTTAAAGAAAAACAAAAATTACGTTTTAATTACGGCGTAACTGAACGCCAATTGATTAAATATGTGCGTGCAGCGAAACGTCGAAAAGGTTCAACAGGGGAAATTTTACTTCAAATTCTCGAAACTAGACTTGACAATATTGTATTTCGCTTAGGATTTGCTCCAACAATTCCTGCTGCACGTCAACTCATTAATCATGGGCATATTTTCGTTAATGCCAAACGTGTTGATATTCCAAGTTATTTATGTAAAGAGCAAGATGCAATTTCAGTGAAAGAATCTTCACGTTCTTTTATTAAGAAATCTTTAGATACATTCTCATCACTCTCTCTTCCTGTGCATTTAGATTCTAATAAGGATAATTTAGTAGGGCAAGTTAAAACGGCTGCACCTCGAGAAACCATCGGAGTGAATATTAACGAACTCCTTGTTGTTGAGTATTATTCTCGTAAAGTTTAAAAACCTGTATATGGTCAGCGTTGCGTCTCTTGCAAAGCAAGAGGCACATTAGCTGTGCTTCGAGCATAAAATATTCGTATTTTATGATGAAGGAACGGAAAGGTGTCCGAGTGGTTGATGGTGTAGACCTGGAACGTCTATATGATGCTAAATCATCGAGGGTTCGAATCCCTCTCTTTCCGGACCAGAAAAAGCTTGTCAATTGTAAAATGTTTTTTCTCTTTGAGAATGTGTTTTACTATAAACGAGTACTTAAAGATTCTTTGCAAAATGAGCATTTTTTGATTGCCTTCTGCGAAGCACAGCTTCGCAGACCATTTTCAAATAGATTATAATTTTCTCAAAAGCCGCTATGGTGAAATTGGTAGACACGCAAGCTTGAGGGGTTTGTGGACATTAGTCCATCCCGGTTCGAGTCCGGGTAGCGGCA